AGTATCCAGAATTAATCTATAAAAAAATTTAATATAGACACGCTATTAGCAATTTTTAAATTCTTTTGCTAACAAATAACTGAAATAATTATACTACCTTACTATAAAAGTTGTCAAGTTAATCATGAATTATAAAAAATCACAGAATATAAACTATTATAGAAGCAAATAAATCAAGATTATAATATTTTCATAAGGCCGTAATGCACTAATACTAAACAATAGTAATCTTATAATATAAAGTTATTCTAAATAAAAAATACATAGATGAAAAAAGAGACGAAAAATAAAGAAAATATAAACGTATTTTATAAAGCAAATACAAAATTTTAGTCTATACAGGTAATTATAAAAATATTTTACCCATATTATATTAATTAAACAAAAAATAATCATAAAAATGCAAAATAACTAACAAGCTGAAGGAAAAAAATTGGATAATTATAAAGAAAAAATCCTAATAGTGGATGATGAAATCAGTATAAGAAGAATACTCGAAACTAGATTGTCTATGATTGGTTATGAAGTAATAAGTGCCTCTGATGGAGAAGAAGCTTTACAAATTTTCCGAAAAGAATATCCAACACTCGTTGTATTAGATGTAATGATGCCAAAATTAGATGGATACGGAGTATGCCAAGAACTTAGAAAAGAATCTGATGTACCAATAATAATGTTAACAGCACTTGGAGACGTATCTGATAGAATAACAGGATTAGAATTAGGAGCTGATGATTATATAATAAAACCATTCTCACCAAAAGAGCTAGAAGCTAGAATTCGGTGTGTACTAAGAAGAATAGATAAAATCACAATTAATTCATCTATTCCTAGCTCTGGAATAATTAATATAGGATTCTTAAAAATAGACACTAATAAACGACAAGTTTATAAAAATCACGAAAGAATTAGATTAACTGGCATGGAATTTAGTTTACTAGAATTACTAATTAGCAAAGCTGGAGAACCATTTTCAAGATCATCAATACTACAAGAAGTTTGGGGTTATACGCCAGAAAGACACGTAGACACAAGAGTTGTAGATGTACATATTTCAAGACTTAGAGCAAAATTAGAAGATGATCCTAGTAATCCAGATTTAATTCTTACGGCAAGGGGAACTGGTTACTTATTTCAAAAAATTATAGCAAAAGAACACATGAATTAATTAATAAAATAAAACAATTAATATAAACTTAGAGAACTAGTAAAATACTTATAAAATAGAATATCATTTAAACATAATTCATCTTATAATAATGTATAACTGCAATGAAAAGTAAGTTTATAAATTTATCCAAATTTATTTGTATACTTTAATAATAACATAATTTAGTTATTTACTTAATTAATTGGCGTTGGAGAAATAATATATGACTGTCGCAATTGGGCAAGAAAAGAGTCGTGGAAGATTTGATTTAATTGATGACTGGGTAAAAAGAGATAGATTTGTATTTGTAGGATGGTCTGGACTTCTACTTTTTCCTTGCTCATATTTAGCTCTAGGTGGATGGCTAACTGGCACAACATTTGTAACTTCATGGTATACACATGGGTTAGCAAGTTCATACTTAGAAGGATGTAATTTCCTTACAGCAGCTGTATCAACACCAGCTAACAGTATGGGTCATTCATTACTACTATTATGGGGACCAGAAGCTCAAGGTGATTTTACTCGATGGTGTCAAATAGGTGGTTTATGGGCATTTATTGCATTACATGGATCTTTTGGATTAATTGGATTTTGCTTAAGACAATTTGAAATAGCTAGACTAGTAGGGATCAGACCATATAACGCTATTGCTTTTTCAGGTCCTATAGCAGTTTTTGTATCAGTATTTTTAATGTACCCCTTAGGACAAGCTAGTTGGTTTTTTGCTCCAAGCTTTGGAGTTGCTGCAATTTTTAGATTCTTACTATTCCTACAAGGATTTCATAATTGGACGCTTAACCCATTCCATATGATGGGTGTCGCTGGAATATTAGGAGGAGCATTACTTTGCGCAATACATGGAGCTACTGTTCAAAATACAATATTTGAAGATGGTGATGCAGCAGATACTTTTAGAGCATTTACTCCAACACAGTCAGAAGAAACTTACTCAATGGTAACAGCTAACCGCTTCTGGTCACAAATATTTGGAGTAGCATTTTCAAATAAAAGATGGCTTCACTTTTTTATGTTGTTTGTTCCTGTAACAGGAATGTGGACTAGTGCATTCGGAATAGTAGGACTAGCTCTAAACTTAAGAGCATATGATTTTGTATCTCAAGAGCTAAGAGCTGCAGAAGATCCAGAATTTGAAACATTCTATACAAAAAATATTTTATTAAACGAAGGAATACGTGCATGGATGGCAGCACAAGACCAACCTCACGAAAACTTCATATTCCCAGAGGAGGTTTTACCACGTGGAAACGCTCTATAATAATACAAACCTAGTCGGAGGAAGAGATTTAGAATCCACAGGTTTTGCATGGTGGTCAGGTAATGCAAGATTAATTAATGTATCAGGTAAATTACTTGGTGCACATGTAGCACACGCCGGTGTAATGGTATTTTGGACAGGTGCTATGACTTTATTTGAAGTCGCACATTTTTTACCAGAAAAACCTCTCTATGAACAAGGTTTTATTCTAATACCGCATTTAGCAACATTAGGCTGGGGAGTAGGTCCCAGCGGTGAAATAATAACCACTTATCCATATTTTGTAGTTGGTGTATTACATCTCATTTCATCAGCAGTACTAGGTTTTGGAGGTTTATATCATTCTCTTATAGGACCTGACACTCTAGAAGAATCATTTCCCTTCTTTGGATATGACTGGAGAGATAAGAATAAGATGACAACTATATTAGGTATACATTTAATTCTTTTAGGTATTGGATCTTTTTTACTTGTGATAAAAGCACTTTTCTTTGGCGGAGTTTATGATACTTGGGCTCCTGGAGGAGGAGATACAAGAATTATAACAAATCCAACACTAAACCCATCAGTTATATTTGGATATATTCTAAAATCACCATTTGGTGGCGATGGTTGGATAGTAAGTATAGATAATATGGAAGATTTAATAGGTGGACACGTATGGATGGGTGTTATATGCATTAGCGGAGGAATATGGCACATTCTAACAAAACCTTTTGCTTGGGCAAGAAGAGCTTTTGTTTGGTCAGGCGAAGCATACTTATCATATAGCTTAGGCGCACTATCAATTATGGGTCTAACTGCATCTAACTTTGTATGGTATAATAATACAGCATACCCAAGTGAATTCTATGGTCCAACTGGACCTGAAGCATCACAAGCCCAAGCATTTACTTTTTTAGTTAGAGATCAGAGACTTGGAGCTAATGTAGCATCTGCACAAGGGCCCACAGGACTAGGAAAATATCTTATGAGATCACCAAGTGGAGAAATAATATTTGGTGGAGAGACAATGAGATTCTGGGATCTTAGAGCTCCATGGGTTGAACCATTAAGAGGTCCAAATGGATTAGACCTAAATAAAATTAAAAACGATATACAACCTTGGCAAGAGAGAAGAGCTGCTGAATATATGACTCATGCGCCTTTAGGTTCTTTAAACTCAGTAGGAGGGGTAGCAACAGAAATTAACTCTGTTAACTACGTATCTCCTCGAAGTTGGCTAACTACATCTCATTTTTTCTTAGGATTCTTCTTATTCATTGGACATTTATGGCACGCAGGAAGAGCAAGAGCTGCTGCTGCTGGCTTTGAAAAAGGCATTAATAGAGAAAATGAAGCTGTATTATCAATGAGACCTTTAGACTAAAAAATTAAATTCATTAAATATATAATAAATTAAGATAAATACAAAAGATGGAGAATAATTAATTAATTATTCTCTATTTTTTTTATGCCATTTATTAAAGATAATCAAAAACAATAGTTTGGTCATTAACATAATAACATATTTTTATTAATAAAAATAAAACATAAGTATATAAAATAAGAGCTACGAAAAATAAGTATTTAGTAAATAAATAATTTAAAATTTTATAAAAAAAAATATTGTAAACAAATATAATTATAATCTATTTATACAATAAATTATATAAAAGTTAACTCAGTAGAATGCACAATGCAAAACATCAGGCTATAAATACAAAAAAAATTACTAACATACAATTGTAAAAATCTTCTCAAAAACAAGAAAATACTATTATTATTCATGTAATATACAAAAAATACTGCGATGTTTAACACATACACCATAAATAGCATTTTGTTATTTTTAAAAAAATATTAAAATTAAATTACCTATCTAATAAAAAAATTATAATAGATAAATATGACACTAAACATATACGAAATATCTCACCCTATAGTTAAAGTTATAACATCTAAAATGAATGAAAATCATATAGAATATAACTATAAATATATTGGATTACTACTATTCTATGAAATCTTCAGAAAAAATATAGAAACGAATAAAATATATATTAAGTATATAAAAAGAATCAAAAATTTTAATGTAATCAAAAAAAATAATCAATACATTATGTTAACAAACATGTCATACACATTTGATATGATAAGTGAAATTAAAATAATTTTACCGGATATAAAAATAATACATACAGACTACAAAAATAAAAATAATATAAATGAATCACTAAGAAATATAAAAATAGATTTAAAAAACAGCAAAATTTTTATAATAGAAAAAATTACAGATAATGATCAAATTCTTGAGTTAATACATTATTTAAATAAAGAGAAGAAAATAGAAAATAAAAATATAAAAATTGGGTGTATTATAAGCAAAAAAAATGTATTAAAAAAAATAGGAAATGAATACTCAGAGCTACAATTATACACCACTAAAATAATATAAAATTAATAACAACAACAACAATGACTACTATAATTCAATCAATAAATCTAATATTTACATCTATAGCAAATTTTTCTGAAATATATTTAATACTGATATTACTAAAACTATCACTTGCATGGCTACCAACAGTAAATTGGTACAATGAACCGTTTTGCTCACTAAATAGATTAACCGATCCTTATTTAAAACTATTTAGAGGAACAATTCCAATGATCTTTGGTATGGATATGTCACCAATGTTAGGAATTATCTTTCTACAATGCCTAACAGTCATTTTTAATAATGTCAGAATTGAGTCAATAACATAAATCAGTTCAAAAATAAAATATATGATACAATAAAGCTAAAAACATAAAATTTGTAACTATTAAAATATGCTAAAGATTAGACTAAAAAGATTTGGTAGAAAAAAAAGACCATTTTATAGAATTATAGTAATTGATAGTAGAAAAAAAAGAGATGGAAAAGCAATTGAGGAAATCGGTTTTTATAATCCTATAGAGAAAAAGCATCATATAGATATAATCAAAGTACACAAAAAAATACAAGAAGGTGCACAAATTACTAAAACTGTACAAAATTTAATAAAAAATAATTACAAATAAACTAATTTAAGGAATTTACATTGCAAAATTTTACCTTTAGAATATTATGGCTCGATAACAACGTAGCTATAGCTATTGATCATATAGTAGGAAGTAATATAAGTCCACTAACATCATATTTCTTTTGGCCTAGAAATGATGCTTGGGAGCAATTAAAAACAGAACTTGATTCGAAACCATGGATCTCAGAAAATGAAAAAATCAATTTATTAAATAAAGCTACAGAAATTATTAACTTCTGGCAAGAAAAAGGAAAGAATAACTCAATAAACGAAGTACAAGAAAAATTTCCAGAGTTTACATTCGCAGGAACAAATTAAAATATAGAACATTTACAAAATCGATGATCAAATTTCACAATAATATATGTTGTTAAAATAAAGTTGAATAATGAATAACAAAAAAAGAATTATATTAAAAAAAATAGACTTATTCATTATAAGTCTTGAAGCTATAAATACTTTCTTGAATAATGAACTAATTGAAATACAAGAAGTTAGATATAAATCAAAAAAGAATTTTATTGATATAATTAAAAATATATATAGTATAAATAGAATAATCAAAAAGCATTTAATAGATGAAATAGCAATTGATATACTAAAAGAATACACAAAACAAAAAAAAATTAATCTAATTAATAAATATAACCAAAAATTTTATTATATATATCATAGAAAAAAAGAATATTATAAAAATTACAAAATTATACTTAATAAATCTTATATAGATTTTAATGATATAGCTATTATTAATTTATATATTATATCCAAATTAACCAAAAAAAGCGGAATTTATATATTCATTAAGTACTTATTACAATAAAAAATATAGTATTTACTAATTTCATTAAGAACTAACAATAATACATTCAGTTGTTAGAATCATAGAAGCAATAGAAGAGGCATTTTGTAAAGCAGAACGCGTTACTTTTGCAGGATCAACTATACCATGTTCATACATATCTACTAACGTACTGGAATGAACATTATAACCCATGGGAAAATTAACTTGTTTAACTTTCTCTATGATAACAGCACCATTAACACCAGCATTAGAAGAAATTCTATTTAAAGGAAATGCTAAAGCTTTTTGAACAATTAAAGCACCTATTAGTTGGTCACCTAATAAACTTTCTTTCGCCCATAATAAGAGTTCTTTAGATAAATGTACATAAGTCGAGCCACCACCAGGAACTATACCCTCTTCAATTGCCGCTCGTGTTGCATTAATAGCATCTTCAAGACGTAACTTTTTATTTTTCATTTCTGTTTCAGTAGCCGCACCTACTTGTATAACTGCAACACCGCTAGATAACTTTGCTAATCTTTCTTGTAATTTTTCTCTTTCATAGCTATTTGTACTAACTTGAATTTGTTTACGAATTTGACTGCATCTAATATTAACTGCATCTTGGTTAGTATCAGCAATAATAGTAGTATTATCTTTAGATACCTGTACTTTTTTAGCAATACCCAAATTAGATAGAGATAATTTATCAAAAGTTAAACCAGTATCATCCGTAATTAATTCTGCAGATGTAAGTACACCAATATCTTCTAAAATAGCCTTTCTTCTATCTCCAAATCCAGGAGCACGAACAGCAACAACATTAACAATACCTCTTAGTTTATTAACAACCATTGTAGCTAATGCTTCTTTTTCAACATCTTCAGCAATAATCAATAATGGTTTACCTGTTTTAGCTACTTGTTCTAAAATAGGTAAAAGCTCTTGCTGAATTAAAGTAATTTTCTTATCTGTCAGAAGAACAAAAGAATCTTCTTGTATAACTTCCATTCTAGAAGGATCAGTTACAAAATAAGGAGAAATAAATCCTTTCTCAAATTTCATTCCTTCTTTGATATCTAAACTTATATCAGTAGACTGACCTTCTTCCAATGAAATAATACCTTCATTACCAACTTGCTGTATAGCCTCAGTAATCATTTGCCCAATTTTAACATCGTTGCCTGAAGAAATAGAAGCAACTTGCATAATATCACGAGAATTAGTAATAGGACGTGAATATTCAACAATTTTATTAATAGCAAATTTAACGGCTTTATCAATACCTTTTTTCAAGAGTATTGGATTTGAACCAGAAGCTACATTTTTTAATCCCTCTTTAACAATTGCATAAGCTAAAACAGTAGCTGTTGTTGTACCATCGCCTGCAACATCATTAGTTTTAGAAGCAGCTTGCCTAATTAAAGCAACACCAGTATTTTCTATTGCATTTTTTAACTCAATTTCTTTTGCAATAGTTACACCATCATTAATAATTTGAGGAGAACCATATTTTTTTTCTAATACAACATTTCTACCTTTAGGACCAAGTGTAATTGAAACAGCTTCTGATAAAATATTCATGCCTTTCTCTAATGCTTTACGAGCATTATCTTTATAAAGTATTGTTTTACTCATAAATAATTAATTACAATCATAAAAAAATAAAGAGTGAAGTAATATAACTATAAAATATAAATATATATATAAAAAATATCAAGAATAAATAAAAATATATGTTGATTTTAATATATCAATGATATGATTTTAGTATTGTGGGCTTGTAGCTCAGCGGATTAGAGCACGTGGCTACGAACTACGGTGTCGGGGGTTCGAATCCCTCCTTGCCCGATTTAAAAAATGATACAAAATTAAATATATTAAAAATACTATGAAAACCATAAGAGGAACTAAAGATATTTTACCTCATGAAATTACTAGTTGGCAAAGTATATATAAAACAGCTTATAAAATTTTAGACCTAAATAATTATAAAGAAATTAGAACACCTGTAATTGAAAATACAAAATTATTTGAAAGAAGCATAGGTAATTTAACAGATATAGTTAACAAAGAAATGTATAGTTTTAATGATCAGGGAAATAGATCAATAACACTACGACCAGAAGGAACTGCAAGTATAGCTAGATCAGTAATAAGTAATAAACTTTACATTAATCAACCAATAAATAGACTCTGGTATATGGGTCCTATGTTTAGATATGAAAGACCTCAACAAGGAAGACAGAGACAATTTCACCAATTAGGTATTGAATGTATAGGTAGCAATATGCCAATAGCAGACGTAGAAGTTATTAAAATAGCTATAGAAATACTAACAAAATTGCAATGTGAAAAAGAATATGAATTAGAAATTAACTCAATTGGAAATCAAGAAGAAAGAAAAAAATATTGTCAGGATCTAATTGAATATTTAAAAAAATACGAAAACGATTTAGATGAGGACTCAAAAAAAAGAATATACAAAAATCCTTTAAGAATATTAGATAGCAAAAATTTAAATACACAAGAGATACTGCAAAGCAGCCCAATTTTAAAAAACTATCTACAAAAAAATTCAAAGAAACATTTTGAATCTATATGTGATCATTTATCTTACTTAAAAATTAAATATAAAATAAATAATTATTTAGTAAGAGGCTTAGATTACTACAATCATACTGCATTTGAAATTAAAACAAAAACATCAAAACAACAAAATACAATTTGTGGAGGAGGAAGATATGATACACTATTTGAACAAATTGGAGGACCACATATTCCCGCAGTTGGTTGGGCAATAGGTATTGAAAGATTACTTCTTTTAAAAGAAAAAAATTTTAGTCATACAGATACAATATATATTGCCATACAAAGTATAGACAATAATAATCACATGATATGGAAAATTATAGATCTACTGAAAGAATACAAGATAAAGTTTGAGCTCGACATAAGTAACTATAGCTTAAAAAAACAAATCAAAAAAGCATATCAACTAAATATAAAAATTTGTTTTATTTTAGGAGAAAATGAAATGAATGATAATTTTATAACAGTAAAATGGTTACAAACAGGTATACAACAACAGATAAAAATATTAGACTTAAGAAAATATATAAAATACCTACAAAAACAATTGCAATCTTGACAATATATTAATAATTATTATACAAGTATTTCTATTACATTGGGGTGTAGCCAAGTGGTAAGGCAGCGGACTTTGACTCCGCCATTCGCAGGTTCGAATCCTTCCACCCCAGATTGCAGATAAACTTGAACAAATAAAAATAATTAGTAAGGACAAAAACAGTTATGGCAACAATTCAATTTATTAGAGGAATCGACGAGAGTGTTATACCAAATATAAAACTAACAAGATCACGCGATGGTAGTACTGGAACTGCAACATTTAGGTTTAGTCGACCAGATATTATAAAACCAGAAATGCAGGAAAAAGGAGAAATTAAAGGAATGTATCTAAAAGACGAAGAAGGAGAATTAATAACGAAAGATGTTAATGCGAAATTTATCAACGGAAAACCACAAGGAATTGAATGCATTTATATAATAAAAAATCCATCAGAATGGGATAGATTTATGCGCTTTATGGAAAGATATGCAAATAACAATAATTTATCATTTACTAAAGCATAAAAATACCAAACTAACTGAAAACATAAAAATAACAATGAAATTTTCATGGCAACTGCTTAATACTTTTATCAACCTAAACCATATTAAATTTAATGAATTTCAAGATCAATTAACATTATCAGGCTTAGAAATCGAAAATATTAATAAAAACTTTATAGAAATAAGTATTACAGCAAATAGAAAAGAAGTATCATCTATACTAAGTTTAGCAAGGGAAACTAGCATCATTTTTAATTCACCACTCAAGATATTACCAATTAATACAATAAAAAATACAAATTATACTAGAATCGTAACTTTAGAAAAAAATTATATAAAGAAAACTCCTCAATGGTTATTATCAGAATTAGACCCAGATAATATAGAAAATAACGATATTCTTATTAATATTCAAAGATATATTAAAATTAAATGGGGAGAAACATTTGAAATTAAAAACAATGATACACAAGAATATAAACAACAAGCTAATCGAATAAATAAAGAATCACAAATTATAGTCTTTACAAAAATACTAAATAAGAAAAGTGCAAAATATCATATCAATGAATTTTACGAAAATATGTATATTGATAGCATTAAACTAATAAGCACATTTACTAAGTTAAATATTGGAAAGTATACTGAAAAAAAAAGTAAAGTCTTAGCAATCAACAAAAGAATTAAAATAAAAAAAGAAAATATTAATACCTTGCTAGGAAATATGAATGAAAAAAATTTTAAGTTTATAGAAACTAATACAATTAAAAATATACTAAAAAGACTAAATCTATATCCAGAGTACAAAAAATTGGAAAAAGCTTTTATCGTACAAGTACCAAATTATAGAAAACATGATCTAAAAAGAGAAATTGATATCATAGAAGAAATTGGAAGAATCTATAAATTTCAAAATTTTTTTAATAAAATTACAAAATATAATTTAAAAGGTTTTCAATCAAATAACTTTGTTAAAACAAAACAAATTAGGCACACACTACAAAACTTAGGATTTCATGAAGTAGTTAACTGCGGTTTAACTAATAACACAAATAATTTTCACGAGAACATAAAATTATATAACCCAATAAATAATGAGCAAAAAGAATTAAAAAACAATATCTTAGAAAGCATAATTAAAAACTACGAGGAAAATATTAAAAACTCAAAAAAAAATATAGAAATCTTTGAAATTAGCAAAATTTTTGAAAGAGACAAACATCAATATAATGAAAGACAAAAGTTAGGTGGACTAATATACAACATAAACTATACGAGAAATACTTGGGAAAATAAATCAGAAAAAATTACTTTATTTCATTTTAAAGATATCATAGAAATATTTTTACAAAGAATAAATTCTACAGCGATTCTCCAAAAGATATTATCATTTGATGACACAAAAAATATCAAAAACACAAATCATTTATTTAACACAAACAAAAGATTAGGTTTATATAATATAAAAAATAACAAAATAATTGGGATAGTAGGAGAATTAAATACAAATATAATTACATCTAATAAAAACACAAACATATATATATTTGAAATCAACTTAGAAGAATTAATAGAAACTATTTCATCAAAAAATCATCTACAATATGTAATTAAAAAATATTCTAATTATCCAAGCATAACAAGAGATATTTCAATAAAACTAAAGATGTATATAAATATCAAGGAAATAAAAAGTAGCCTAATAAAAAATAATCACTCACTAATTGAATCAATCGAAATACTAAATGAATATAAATTAATTAATAACTACAGATCTATCAGCTTAAGAATTACTTATCGTTCAAAATTTAAAACATTAACTAAAGAAGAAATAAAATTTATTGATCAAAACCTAGAAAAAAAAATACAAAAGTTAGAACAGTTTCAGCAAATAAACAATGTCTAGGGCAAAACATAAGCCGGGTTTAGTTCTATTAAGCAATAAAATTTTATTATTTTAGTGCAAAAGGGTAATTATTAATCTAAAAGTAAATGAAATTACTTTATGCAGTATATATAACCAGTAAAAAAATAATATATAAAACTTATAAAAGATTAGAAGCAATAAAATACCAATTAACTACTTTACTCTTATACGGGGTTTACCTAGCAAACACTTTAAAAATGTATCTGGTGCGCTCTTACCGAACCATTGCACCCTTACCTAAATTTATAGGCGGTATATTTCTGTGGCACTATCCTAATAGTTACCTAAACTGCATTTTATACAACAATATATTTATAAATAGAGCCCGGACTTTCCTCAGATTTGTAGAAAAACTGTAATTACCTACGATTGCCCATAAGACAATAACATTATACAAAAAAATTAAACATAAACATAAAAATGACGAAAAAAAATAACATATTTGCCGAAATACTAAATAAATATAAGTATAAGTTAAATAGTGGAGATATCGTTGCTGGAACAATTACCAATACAGAAAAACTAGGATTCCTAGTTAACATAGGTACTGAACAAGCAGGTTACTTACCTAAAGAAGAAACAACAATAAATTTTAAAGAAAATAATACTAGTAATTTAGAAATACTTAATACAACAAGAGACTTTTTTTTAATGGCACAAAATCCTATGAATAAACAGTACATACTATCAATTAAAAGGCTAGACTATATTAGAGCATGGAAAAGAATTAAGCAAATATACCTTGAAGACGTTATCCTACAACTTAATATTAACTATATTAATAAAGGGGGTATTATTACTTATTTAGAAGAAATTCAAGGATTTATTCCAAAATCGCATATTTGCTCTATACAAAATAACTTAAATAACAAAATTCATAAACAAAGTAAAAACGTTATCAAATGTAACATATTAAGCATCAATGAAAATAAAAACCAACTGATTTTTAGTAATAAGAGTGCACAGTTAAAAATTTCATCACATAAATTTAAAATTGGAGAGTTAATTTACGGCAAAATTATAGCACTAAAACCATATGGATTATTTCTAAATATATATGGAATTAAAGCTTTATTACATATATCAGAAATGGGTTATTTAAAAGAACATATAAATAAATTAAAAATAAACAATTTTATAAAAATAAAAATAATACACTTAAATACAAAACATGGTAAAATATCTGTTTCTATACGGAAATTAAAAAAATTGACTAACCACCACCTACAATACTAATAACTTCAATAGAATCATAGCTTTTAAAATAGACATGATCAAATTCACTTTTATCTACAATATCCTGATTATATTCAATAATAATCCCACTGACATCAATACTTAAATATTTCAAAACATCAGAAAGCGACATAGAGTCATGACAATTAAAAGGATCACCATTAATAAAAATTGTAAAGTAAGTTGACATATATTATGTTAATCTTAAATTAATGAAAGTAGACTGATATCATAAAAAAATATTATAATACTAAAGAAATAAATGGCGGATGTAGCCAAGAGGTTACGGCAATGGATTGTGACTCCATCACACGCGGGTTCGACTCCCGTCATTCGCCCCTACCCTAAAAATAGCCTTATTAACTCAACCCTATTACGAGTGTTAGTTTTAGCTAAAAGACGACTTACATATTTTTCAATATTTCTTTTACTCACATTTAAATTTATCGCTATTTCCTTATTCATATAGCCATTTAAAAGAAATATTAATACTTTTTTTTCACGACTAGTAAAACTAAAAATACTATCGACATTAGAAGTTATTGTCGAAATATTATTATAGGATAAAGAACTTTTCTTAAGAAATTCCGCATAACTAAACAAATTATGAATAATAGCAATTAATTCACGTGGATCAAAAGGTTTAGTTACATAAGCATTACAACCTAAATCATAACCTTTAATTCTATCATTAGTCATACTTTTGGCTGTTAAAAATATAATAGGTACGTGATTAAATAGTCTATCTAATTTAATTAACCGGATAAAATCATAGCCATTTAAATCTTTCATCATTATATCAGAAATCACTAAATCAGGACACTCAAATTTTAAATCGGCTAAAGCATTACGAACACTATGCACTGAACTTACTGAAAAATTGCAAGAAATTAAATAAGCAGATAAAAGATGGCATAATTTTTGATCATCATCTATAAGTAAAATTTTTTTCACTTTTTTTTAAAGTTTTCATAATAAATCTAAAGATATTATAAAAAAATAAACTAGATATTTCATAATTTACAATGACATGGATCAATCTTTTAATTAAAAATCAAATAAAACACTATATATACAAAATACCAAAAGGAGACTCAATTATACTCAAACCATCTAATCAAATTATTATTATTTTATCTGGAATAAGTTATATGGGAGAAATATTTATAAATAAAGAAATTTCACCTTTAGCAATATTAAGCACAAACAATATATTTAATAATAATAATAGTAATAGAAAAGTATATTATAAAATCACAGCCTTAGAAACAACATACCTTTTAAGTATAAATAGAAAAACAAAAAACACTCAAATAATAATAGATCAAAATATAGCCCAATATTATTTAAAAACATCTGAAAGCTATAAAATAATTAATACAATTATGAAACAAAAATATATATTAAATAGAGTAACTCAACTACTTTTAATACTATGCTTTAAATTTGGCTATATAAAAGGTGATAGCATCTTTATACCATTCCAACTCTCCTCTCAAAATATTGCAATCCTAACAGGAACAAGTAAAAATACTATTACAAAAATAACTAACAAAATATACAAAACAGGTATAATAAATAAAATATATAAAAATATAATTTCAATCAGTAAAATTACTAATGTAAATTTAGAATAAGTACATAATTAATTACCATAAATGTTATAATAGGTACAATCCAATAATCTAATGATAAATAGTTTAAACGCATTACATCAATAAATAAAATAAAAAAATGGGCAAAGTATATGATTGGTTTGAAGAAAGACTAGAAATACAATCTATTGCAGACGATATTTCTAGTAAATACGTTCCACCTCATGTAAACATTTTTTACTGCATTGGAGGAATTGTCTTTACATCTTTCCTTATTCAAGTAGCAAGTGGATTTGCGATGACATTTTACTACAGGCCTACAGTAGCAGAAGCTTTTTCTTCAGTAGAGTATATAATGACAGAAGTAAACTTCGGTTGGCTTATTAGATCAATACATAGATGGTCCGCTAGTATGATGGTACTAATGTTAATTTTACATGTTTTTCGAGTATACTTAACTGGTGGATTTAAAAAACCACGAGAATTAACATGGGTTACTGGTGTTATACTTGCAGTTTTAACAGTTTCTTTTGGAGTTACAGGATACTCATTACCATGGGACCAAATAGGATATTGGGCCGTAAAAATCGTAACTGGTGTTCCAGAGGCTATACCTGTTGTAGGCAGTACAATCGTTGAACTATTAAGAGGAAGTGTAAGTGTAGGACAAAGCACTTTAACAAGATTTTATAGTTTGCACACTTTTGTACTACCTCTACTAACTGCAGTGTTTATGCTGATGCATTTCTTAATGATACGTAAACAAGGCATTTCAGGACCACTATAAAAGAATAAAACAATTAAATATTACACATATGTCAATTATAAAAAAACCAGATCTAACAGATCCAAAACTTAGAGCAAAGTTAGCAAAAGGTATGGGACATAATTATTATGGAGAACCCGCATGGCCAAACGACTTACTATATATTTTTCCAGTAGTAATACTAGGAACAATAGCATGCAATGTAGGTTTAGCTGTATTAGAACCTACGGGAATTGGGGAAATGGCAGATCCTTTCGCCACTCCATTAGAAATACTACCAGAATGGTATTTTTTTCCAACGTTTAATCTTCTAAGAGTTATTCCTAATAAATTAATAGGAGTTTTATCTATGGCTTCCGTACCTTTAGGATTAATAACTATTCCCTTTATAGAAAGTATTAATAAATTCCAAAACCCATTTAGAAGACCTATTGCAACTATTGTATTCGTTATTGGAACAATTATAACAATTTGGCTAGGTATAGGGGCAACAATGCCTTTATCAAAAGCAATAACATTAGGAATATTCTAACTTAAACAACAATTAAGAAGTTATTGCGTTTATTAACAAATGTAATAAAAGTTCATTATAATTAATGATCTTTTATTTTTATATAGAATTATTGTTTATATAAAAAATATAATAATGCTATATTTTAATAATTTAACAATAAACAAGTAAATAAAATATAACTATTTAATTGAAACTTTAGCCCCAACTTCTTCTAATTTTGATTTAATTTCTTCTGCATCTTCTTTCGACACACTTTCTTTGATAGATCTTGGAGTAGACTCTACTAGCTCTTTTGCTTCTTTTAAACCTAAAGCTGTCAAAGAACGAACAACTTTTAATATAGTAATTTTTTTAGGTGCAGGTACATCTTCTAAAATTACATCGAATTCTGTTTTTTCTTCTACTTCTTCAATATTTACACTACTTTGATCACTTGACATCATTGCCATTCCTGCTCCAGCAACTGCTGAAGCATCTACATCAAACGTTTCTTCTATTTGCTTAACTAACTCAGCAGCTTCTAATAAAGTTAACGACTTGAGTTCTTCAATTATATTATCAATTTTGTTGCTCATAATAATTTTAAAAATAAATACGATTAATATATATTATCCTATATTCATATCTTTAAATAGATTAATATCAATAGGAATTCCTGGTCCCATTGTACTAGATAAATGTAAAGATTTCCAATACTTTCCTTTAGAACCCGCTGGTTTATTTTTATCAATAGATTCTCTTAAAGCTTTTAAATTTAACTTTAATGCCTCAACTGAAAAATTTAACTTACCTAAAGGAACATGAACTATACCCGAACGATCTATTTTATATTCTAATTTGCCAGCTTTAAATTCATTAATTGCACTTTCTAAATTATTAGTAACAGTTCCTGATTTTGGAGAAGGCATAAGACCTTTTGGTCCTAAAATACGCCCTAATTTCGCTATCAAAAGCATTATATCAGGAGTAACAATTAGTTTATCAAAATCTAATCTACCTTGCAAGATCTCTTCAATTAAATCTTGAGAACCAACTACATCAGCTCCTGCATTGACCGCCTTATCAAGATTAGAGCCTTGAGTAATGACAGCAACTTTAACAATTTTACCAGAGCCCTGGGGTAATATAACAGTAGATCGTAATTGCTGATCTGCATATTTAGGATCTAAACCTAAAATAATGTGAGCTTCTAAAGTTTCTGTAAAATGAACAGATGATACTTTTTTTAACAAATTTAATGCTTCATCAGGACTATAAAACATATTTTTATCTACTTCTTGACAAATTTGTAAGTAACGACGTGAACGTTTAACCATAAATTAAATTAAAATTCCCCTTTAATTAATCAATCAATATACCCATACTGCTTGCAGTACCACGAATTATCAATAAAGCCTGATTAATATCATTAGTATTTAAATCAGGTAACTTCATATTCGCGATTTCATTCAACTGCGATATAGATATAGAACCAACTTTTTGTAAATTAGGTTGACCAGATCCTTTCTCAATACCAGCAGCTTTTGCCAATAGAACAGAAGCTGGAGGGGTTTTTAATACAAAAGAAAAACTACGATCTTCATAAATTGATATTTCAACTGGAATAACTAAACCAATTTTGTCTGCAGTTCTAGCATTATATTCTTTACAAAACATCACAATATTTGCTCCATGCTGACCTAATGCAGGCCCCACAGGAGGCGCAGGAGTAGCTTTACCAGCAGACAATGCCAACTTAACAAAACCAACAACTTTTTTAGGCATAAAATTTATATTATTTTTAATATTTTATTATCTTTAAGTGAGCACAAAACATCACAAATACAATTATCAATAAGTTATACTAATTATATGATTAATAAAAAATTTATACAACGTGAAGATCAAAAATACAAGACACGCCTTGAAGGACTTGAACCCTCGGCATTAGGTTTTGGAAACCTACGTTCTACCAGCTGAACTAAAGGCGTTGTTTCAATTGTATTAACAATTATAACTTAAAATAATAAAAAGAATAGAGAAATGACAATATTATCAACAGAAGAATATAAACGATATTCTAAACAACTTATTTTAGAAAATATAGGACTTAAAGGGCAAAAGCAAATAAAAAACACAAAAGTTTTAGTAATTGGTGCAGGTGGATTAGGAAATATAATTATGATGTACTTAGCAGTATCAGGAATAGGTATAATAGGAATAGTTGATGGAGATATAATAGAATATTCTAACTTAAATAGGCAAATACTATATAATGAAAATGACATAACAGACTTAAAAGTAATTACTACAAAAAAAAAACTGAAAACTATCAACAAAAACTGCAATACTATTATACATCAATATTACCTGAATAAAAAAAATATTATAGAAATAATAAACTACTACGATATTATTGTAGACGCAACAGATAACTTTAATACCAGACATATAATTGACGAATATTGTTATAAACTACACAAAACTTATATATATGGAGCAATAAACGAATTTGAGGGTCAAATCGCAACATTAAATTACAAAAATGGCATTAGATATAACCATATATATTCAAGAAATTTAGAAATAGAAAATAATATTTGTATACGTAACGGTGTAATGGGAATTACTACAGGCTATACAGGAATATTACAAGCAATAGAAACAATTAAAATAGTTTTAGGACTTCATAAAAAATGTAAAAATTTTCTTCTATCCTATAATATAATTAATTTAAAAAATATAAAGAACAAACTTTTTTTAAAAAGATATAAAAAACAAACTTTAAATGCACAAAAACTTAAAATTAATAAAACAATCAGCACAATCAATAGAAAACATATATTGATTGATTTAAGGAATGCATCAGAATTTAACAAACAACATAAAAACAACTCAATTAATATTCCATTATATAAACTAAAACTAAATCAGACAATTAAACTAATTAAATATCATTCCTATAACAGAGAAATAACCCTTTACTGCAATAATAACGAAAGATCTATCATAGGTTCATATATATTAAATAATTACGAAATAGTTAACTCCATTTTTAAAGACTAAAAAGATCATTAAAAGATTTATATAACATAAAAAATTTGGTAACATTACTAATATACTATTAGTAAAAAATATAAAAAATCATATGAAAAAAAGAATTGAAGTCATATTATTACAAGATAAAATAAAAAAAGCAAAGAAAGGATCAATAATAAGCGTTACACGTGGTTATGCATTTAATTATCTAATACCAAATAATATAGCTGAAATTGCAACTAAAAAAAAGATAAAACATATCAATAAAATTGAAAATATTTTTAAAGATCAAGAAAAAGCACATGAAGTTAAAATACAATTATTAAAAAAGAATATAGAAAAAGTTAGAGTCATCTCAATACATAAGAAAAAAGGAGAAAATAACTCAATTTTTGGTAATATTACAGAAAGAGAAATCACAAAGTGGATAACGACTTATACCAAGTTAATAATACAAAGAATAAAAATTAAAGATTTAAATATAAAAATGATTGGAAAAGGAGAAATTGAAATTGAAATCAACCAAAAAATTGATGTCCGTCTTCCAATACATATAGTACCTACTAATATATAAAAACTAATGAATACATCTATTTATGAATAAATTATATCCATATAAGTTTATTCCACAAAATCACACTATAGAGAATACACTATTAGGAATAATACTAATAAATCCTAATATCTTAGATATAATAGGAAAAAGTATAAAAAAAGAGTATTTTTTTTTAGAAACAAACCAAATAATATACATACATTTAATAGAAATCAATACAAAAAGTTCAAATCATATATTAGAACTAATAAATAAACTATATACACAACAGTTATTATCTAAAATAGGAGGAATATATAAAATAACTAAAATAATGAAACAAGGACAAATTTATACAACCTCGTTTCAAAGAAACAAATATGTATCCACACTAATACAAATATTACATGATCATTATATTAAAAGGCTCATTATTCAATGTGGATATAATACAATTCACATGGGATATTTAAAAAATATCACAAGCCAAAAAATATATATAAAAATGCTATCACAAATAAATTATATAGAAACAGAAATAAATCAAAAGAAAAAACATAAAATTGCGAACGTAAAAGACTTAATTTCAAATCAACTCATAAAAATGAAGTACCACAGTGTATTTTTAAAATCAAAAATTAACGCAATAATAGTTGAATCAGGCTTTCAAGACTTAGATAATATTTTACAAAACCTCCAACAAGGCAATTTAATTATAGTAGCTGGTAGACCATCAATTGGCAAAACCTCTTTTGTTATAAACATTGCATATAACACTTTCTTTAAACAGCATAATAGCCTGTTGATTTTTAGTTTAGAAATGTCTAGAAATGAATTATTTAATAAAATAATGTCAATAGCATCAAAAACAATTATAAATCAAAAAACAATTCAGCAACTGCATAAAGAACAGTGGATGCACATTAGTTATATGTGCCAAACACTCATTAATCATAATATTTATATCAACGACAAAAATAACGTAGATATTAGATATATTAATGAAACAGCTAAAAATATTAAAAAAAAAACTCCAAATATTAATTTAATTGTGATAGATTACTTACAATTAATAGAAATTAATTTAAACAAAGATAAGAAATACAATAGAAGTCAAGAACTAGGATATATTACAAGAAAATTAAAACTTTTAGCGCAATTTCTAAAAATACCAATTATTACTATTTCCCAGCTAAATAGAAACATTGAAACTAGAACTAATAAAGAACCTTTATTATCCGATTTAAAGGAAAGTGGATGCATTAAATTAAATCAGAATATAAATGTAAAGTCAGACTACACAAAAAATATTAATATATATAACATAACAAAGAACTACAAAAAAATAATACTAAAAGTATTTAATAATATAAAAAAGAAACAGACGAAACCAGTAAGACATGAATATGATTTAAAATATATTAAAGGATATATACTCTTATCTCATGAATATATTTTTAATTATATTAAAGAAAAAAGTAATATAATATTAACTCACAACCATAGATATTTATCACAAAATGTATGGATAACATGTAATAAAATATTGTTATCTACGAAGATTAGTCGCATTCATAACAATAATAAATATTCAATACACAAAGATTATATTCATAGCATATATTTAAAATATTACTCAAAATCATATGATATTAATCAAAACTCATCTTTTAATGTTATTCCTAATAACATAATAACTCATAATTCAATAGAACAAGATGCAGATATAATACTAACACTATTTGAAAAAGAAAACACAGAGATATGCGACAAAATAAAGAATAATAAAACTGTTGATATAAAAGTATCAAAAAATCGTAACGGCAATACAGGATATTGTAAATTACTATTTGTACCTGAAATTAGTCTTTTTAAAAACTTTCAACAATAACTTATACAAATAATAATATAATAGAATAATTAAATACAATGTACTATAATATATTTATCTAGCCGGGATAGCTCAGTTGGTAGAGCAGTGGACTGAAAATCCTCGTGTCACCAGTTCAAATCTGGTTCCTGGCATCATACAAAAATTAAAAATTTAGTAATACATGTAATATAGATAGAATAATTCTATCTATATTATAAAGACTATAAACGTAATTTATTATCAAGCAAAACTTTAACTAAACCATCATCAGAAACATCAACAACTGCATTATCTCCAGCTTTAATTTTACCAGATAATACCTCTTCTGCTAAACTATCCTCCAATAAACGCATTACAGCTCTACGTAAAGGACGAGCACCATAACTAGGATTATAGCCTTCATCAACTAATTTATTTTTAAATCTTTCTGTAACACTCAATGTAATATCTTGTTGTTTAATTCTTTGAAAAACTTCCTCTAGCATTAAATCAGCTATTTCACGAACTTCTTCTTTAGTCAACTGTCTAAATACAATGATTTCATCTAACCTGTTTAAAAATTCGGGACGAAAATATTGTTTAAGCTCTTCATTTACAAGAGATTTAATACGATTATACTGAGATTCGACCTGGGATTCACCTAACTCAAAACCCAAACTACCCCCACCTTTTTCAATGACTTTTGAACCAATATTAGAAGTCATGATCAATAAAGTATTTTTAAAATCAATAGTTCTTCCTTTAGCATCTGTCAAACGACCATCTTCTAGTATTTGCAATAATAAATTAAAAATATCGGGATGAGCTTTTTCAATTTCATCAAACAGTATAACTGTATAAGGTCTCTTTCTAACAGCTTCTGTTAAATATCCTCCTTCACTATAACCAACATATCCCGGGGGTGAGCCAATTAACTTAGATACAGTATGTCTTTCCATATATTCAGACATATCTAATCTTACCATTGCTTCTTGTGCACCAAAAAAATAAGAAGCTAAAGCTTTAGTTAATTCAGTCTTTCCAACACCAGTAGGTCCAGAAAAAATAAAACTTGCAATAGGACGATTTGGATTTTTTAATCCTACTCTAGCACGTCTAATAGCTCTAGAAACTGCAACTACAGCTTCCTCTTGACCAATGATCCTACTATGTAAAGTTTCTTCCATGTGCATCAATTTCTCTGACTCACTTTTAGTTAACTTAGTAACAGGAATACCTGTCCAAAAAGCAACAATTTCAGCAATATCTTCTTCAGTAACAACAGGATCATCTAATTTAATATCAGGCTCAGAATTCTTACTTTGAGCAATAGCAGCTATTTGTGCCTTAATCTCCATTTCTCTCGTTCTATATTGTTCAGCTTTTTCATATTTTTGAGCTCTAATTGCCTCATCTTTAGTCTTTAGAACAGATCTAAGCTCTCTATCTAACTCTCGAGCAGCAGGTGGTAACTGAGAATTTAATAAGCGAACCCTAGAACCAGCTTCATCAATTAAGTCAATTGCTTTATCTGGCAAAAATCTATCAGAAATATATTGATTAGCATACTTAGCAGCTGCAGCTAATGCATCATCAGACATTTTTAACTGATGATGTTTTTCATAGCGATCTCTCAAGCCAAATAAAATTTCAATCGTCTCTTCCACGGTAGGCTCACCAACTAAAACTGGCTGAAAACGACGTTCTAAAGCTGCATCTTTCTCAATGTGCTTACGATATTCTTCTAAAGTAGTAGCACCTATACATTGTAATTCACCTCTAGCTAAAGCAGGTTTTAATAAATTAGCAGCATCTATTGCACCTTCAGCTGCGCCAGCACCAATCAGTGTATGAACTTCATCAATAACTAATACAACATTAGCAGCTGATTTAATTTCATCCATAATACGTTTAAGTCGCTCTTCGAATTCACCACGATATTTAGTTCCAGCAACAAGTAAACCAACATCTAAAGTTATTACCAACTTATCTTCAAGAATAGAGGGAATATCTCTATTAGCAATTCTTTGAGCTAAGCCTTCTGCTATAGCTGTTTTACCTACACCAGGCTCTCCAATTAAAACAGGATTATTTTTAGTACGACGCCCCAAAATTTGGATTACTCTTTCAATTTCTTTTTGCCTACCTACTACTGGATCTAAAACACCTTCCATAGCTAACTCAGTTAAATTAGAACCAAATTCTTCTAAAGTTGGCGTCTTACTTCTAGACTGTGCGTTACTACTGCTGCTATTATTAACATCAGCATTATCGCCTAACATTTGTATAACTTCTGTTCTAATAGAAGCAATATTAACTGCTAAATTTTCTAAAACTCTTGCAGCAACACCTTCTCCTTCTCTTACTAAACCCATAAGAAGATGCTCTGTACCTATATAATTATGTCCTAATTGTCTAGCTTCTTCTAGAGATAATTCTAGAACACGTTTAGCTCTTGGTGTAAAGGGAATTTCTACAGCAACAAATCCAGAACCTCGACCAATAATTTTTTCAACTTCAATACGAGCGTCTTTAAGATTTACATTCATGGATTTTAAAACTTGTGCAGCAATACCAGTTCCTTCACCAATCAGTCCTAACAAGATTTGTTCTGTACCAACAAAATTGTGCCCTAGTCTTCTTGCCTCTTCTTGAGCCAACATAATAACTTTAATAGCTTTTTCTGTAAAGCGTTCAAACATATAAGTTTTAAAGCTCTAAAAAATAAATTATTACCTTTGATAGTAATTTATTATAACATAAGTAAATTAAAAATTATAACTATTAAGTAATGAAAAAAATAGTTGACTAATATTGATAATATTAAATAAAATAGTTTGGGCAAATTATATAAAAAAATTATGATAAAAAAATTAAAAAAAGATTTAAATTTAGTCCAAACAATACAAAAGCAGTACATTACGAACAACTATTACAATATTGAGATAGGTGATAGCATAAAAATAAAAAAAATAATACAAGAAGGAAATAAAGAAAGAGTTCAAATAGCAGAAGGAGTTGTTATATCAAAAAAAAATTCAAGTATAAATAAAACAATTACAGTAAGAAAAACCATACAAAACGTAGGTGTTGAAAGAATTTATTTAGTGCATTCTCCACATATTTTGAATATTGAAGTTATAAAAAAAGCTAAAGTAAGAAGATCAAAATTATACTACTTAAGAAACCGATCAGGAAAAGGAACTCGACTAAAACAAAGATTTACTTAATAAAAAAAGGATACATAACTCAGATGGTCGAGAGTATCACGTTGACATCGTGAAAGCCACTGGTTCAAATCCAGTTGTATCCAAAAATAGTTCTTGATTTATAGCTCAAAATTTACTATATTAAAAAGCAAGGGGTCGGTGCCCGAGTGGTTAATGGGGGCGGACTGTAAATCCGCTGGCTTAGCCTACGTTGGTTCAAATCCAACCCGGCCCAATAAGATAAAGATATACTTTAATTTCATTAATACAATAACTAACAAAATACAAACAAATAGATAACTTAAACAGAATAATTTGATTGCTGCTTAGACAAACCTATCATTTGAGCATTGCTTTTACCAGGAGCAACCATTGGATAACAGTTTTCTTTTTCTTTAACTCTACAATCTAATATAGCGGGACCACTATAATCACAAAATATCTTTAATATTTCTTTTAAATCTTTCCTTAACTCTAGTTGTAATCCTAGTATTCCAAAAGACTGAGCTAACTTAACTAAATTAGGTGAACCCTTTTCCATATTAGAATGAGAATATCTTTCCCCATAAAATGATTCTTGCCATTGCCTAACCATTCCTTGCCACTTATTATTAATAACAATAATCTTAATAGGTAAATTATATTGAGAAATAGTACCTAGTTCTTGTAAATTCATTTGGAAACTAGCATCACCACTAATACATATAACTTTTTCACTTGGATAAGCTATTTGTACACCAATAGCAGCAGGTAATCCATAACCCATTGTTCCCAAACCAGAACTAGACATCCAATGTCTAGGTAAAACATTCAAAAACTGCGCCGCCCACATTTGATGTTGACCAACATCAGTAGTATAATATGCTTTAGGTTCCAGTAGAGAAATATTAAATAAAATCTCCTGTGCAGATAAAAAATTAATATTTTTAGGAATAAGCAAAGGATATTGCTTTTTCCAAAAATTTATTCTCTGTTTCCAAGATAATGTTTGTTCATTATTTCTATTAAGATTATTGGAATTATCTAAATAACTTAAAAACTCATGCATAATATTTTTTAAATCACCAATAATTGCAACTTGAGGTATTCTATTTTTACCAACTTCTGCAGGATCAACATCTATATGAATTACTTTAGCATTACACGCAAATTCATCTAATTTCCCTGTAACTCTATCGTCAAATCGAGCACCTAAAGCAATCAATAAATCACACTCACTAATGGCAAAATTTGCATAAGCAGTTCCATGCATACCTAGCATACCCAAAGATAAATCATTATTCTCATCAATTACACCTTTACCCATTAAAGTTGTTGTCACTGGTATTTGAAAACGATTAGCAAACCTACATATTAGATTAGAAGCATCAGAAGATATTGCACCACCACCTACATATAACAATGGTTGATTAGAATTCTGAATTAATTCTAATAGCTTATGAAAATGTTTTGCTTTAATATAATTTAAATTTTTAAAACCTAGTAAATTTAATTTATCCTGAGATACAAAATGATAATTAAATTTTTCTAAACCAACATCTTTTGGAACATCAATAAGTACAGGGCCTGGTCTACCCTGTTTTGATATATAAAATGCCTCAGAAACTATGCGACTCATATCCTTAGGATCTCTAACAACATATGAATGTTTAACTATAGGTAGAGTAATACCAAAAATATCAACTTCTTGAAAAGCATCTGTGCCAATAAAAGGACGAGCAACTTGACCAGTAATAACAACAAGAGGAACAGAATCCATTTGAGCTGTAGCAATGCCAGTAACAAGATTGGTAGCACCAGGACCAGAAGTTGCAAAGCAAATACCTACTTTTCCGGAAGATCTAGAATATCCATCTGCAGCATGAACAGCTCCTTGTTCATGCCTACATAAAATATGTTTAACTAAACCTTTTTGCTCCCAACGAAACAATTCATCATAAATGGGAAGAATGGCACCACCCGGGTAGCCAAAAATAAAGAAACCACCATTTCTTACAATACTATCCAATAAAGCAAAAGCACCACTTAAATTAAGAGAAGAAGACACACAAAAACCTCCAAGAATAAAAATGTATTATATATATATTATATATGTTCAATTTCTTATGATAGGCCAGTCATTATTTTGATAATTTTATAGAATAAGCTGATTAAACTGATGGTAATTATAGTAAATAGAACTATATTATTTTTGTTCTTTAATAGCTTAAAAATTGGTTGAAAAGTTGTCAAGAAAAACCCTATAAATACACTTGTTAAAAATCTTGGAAATTTATATAAATTTACCCAAAAATTTGACATAATATTTTATTATATTATTTATTTAACATTTTATTGTTTTAATAAATTATTAATAATAAATAACTATTTAAATGTCAAATTTATCAACTTCTGAGCGTTTTTACTTTTCTCATGATACCCTATCTTTAATTAATAAATATTCTGGTTCAACTTTTGTTATTAAGTATGGAGGATCAGCTATGAAAAATAGTTCTTTAAAACTTAATATTATTCAGGATATATCTTTTCTGCGCTCATTAGGAATAAAAATTATTTTAGTTCATGGTGGTGGTTATCTAATAGATCATTGGTTAAGTAAATTAAATATTCAACCTAAGTTTCAAGATGGTCTACGTGTTACGGATGCAATCACAATGGATGTAGTTGAAATGGTTTTAAGTGGTCATATTAATAAAAACCTTGTATCTTTATTTAGCAGACATAATATTAATTCTGTTGGTTTGTCTGGTAAAGACGCTAGTTTAGTTATGGCTACACCACTATTTGATAATTCTAACAACTTTGCTGGTAGAATTAATAAAATCAATATTGATTTGCTAAATATTTTTCTATCGAATGATATTTTTCCTGTGGTAGCAAGTGTTGCTACTGATCTTCAAGGTATAACTTATAATATTAATGCTGATACTTTGGCAAGCTCTATTGCTTCATCTGTAAAGGCTGATAAATTAATATTATTGACTGATACACCAGGACTTCTTTACGATCTTAATGATACATCTACTGTAATAAAAGATTTAAATTTGGAAAAAATTAATGACTTGAATTCTAAGGGTATTATTAAAAACGGTATGATTCCTAAAATTAATTGTTGTATTGATGCAATCAATAATAATGTTCCAGCGGCTCATATTATTGATGGTAGAATTCGCTATTCTTTATTATATGAAATTTTGACATATGAAAGAGTTGGTTCAATGTTAGTTGCATAAATAGTTTATTTGTTTATTTTTTGTTTACATGTTATATTGCTATTTAAAGGTTATTGGCTCAGTAGCTCAGTTGGTTAGAGCAGGGGACTCATAAGCCCAAGGTCGCAGGTTCAAGTCCCGCCTGAGCCAAGTAATTTTTATTAAAATTGTATTTTTTTGGAGAAGTGGCTGAGAGGTTGAAAGCGGCAGATTGCTAATCTGTTGTATAATTGTTTTTATACCGAGGGTTCGAATCCCTTCTTCTCCTTTATTTGCTCATTTGACAATATTTATTGTTTTAGGTTAATATTTTAATGTATGGGACTGTAGTTCAATTGGTTAGAGCACCGCCCTGTCACGGCGGAAGTTGCGGGTTCGAATCCCGTCAGTCTCGGTTATTAAAAAATTTTTTCTGGTACTTTTGTATATTGTTGTATTATTTTTACAAATTCTTCCCCATCAATTGTTTCTTTTTCTATTAATATATCTACAAGCTTGTCAATTATTACTCTATTATTTTTTATAATACTTAGTGTTTTTTCATGACATTCCTCAACAATTTCTTTTATTTGTTGGTCTATTTTAATTGCTATTTCATCTGAATATTCGTTGTTACCGCCCATACTTCTTCCTAAAAATGGATTTGCATTTTCATTTTCTAGTGACATAGGTCCTATGTTAGACATACCAAATCTTGTAACCATTTGCCGAGCCATAGAAGTAACTTGTTGTAAGTCATTACTGGCACCTGTTGTAATTTCAGCATTACCAAACACAATCTCTTCAGTAGCTCTACCTCCTAGAGCACCCATTATTCTAGCTTTAATTTGTGATCTAGAAATTAATGTTTGATCTTCTGATGGAGTAAACCAAGTCAGTCCTCTAGCTTGTCCTCTTGGTATTAAAGTAACCTTTTGTACACTTTCGTGATCTTTTAGTAGTGTTCCCACAATTGCATGTCCAATTTCATGATATGCTATGAGTCTTTTACTTTTACTATCAATTAAGGCTCTACCTTCCATTCCAGCTATTATTCTATCAATTGCTTTATCAATTTCTTGTAAAGTGATTTCATTTTTTCTTTCCCTGGCTGTTAAAATAGCGGACTCATTCAGTAGATTAGCTAAATCTGCTCCTGAAAAGCCAGGTGTACGTCTTGCAATAATTGATAATGATACGTTTGGATCAATTTTTTTATTTTTTGCGTGTACATTTAGAATTGCTAATCTACCTTTAAAATCTGGTATATCTACATTAACTTGTCTATCAAATCTTCCTGGTCTTAGTAATGCAGAATCAAGTATATCTGCTCTGTTTGTGGCTGCTACTACAATGATTCCTGTATTTCCTTCAAAACCGTCCATTTCTGTTAATAGTTGGTTTAATGTTTGTTCTCTTTCGTCATTTCCTCCTCCTATTCCTGTTCCTCTTTGTCGACCAACGGCATCTATTTCGTCAATGAATATGATGCAAGGTGCATTTTCTTTAGCTTTTTTGAATAAATCTCGAACTCTTGATGCACCAACACCTACAAACATCTCTACAAATTCGGACCCTGATATGCTGAAAAATGGTACATTGGCTTCTCCTGCTATAGCTTTCGCAAGTAATGTTTTTCCTGTTCCTGGTGGTCCTACTAATAATACGCCTTTTGGTATTTTTGCTCCAACCGCTGTAAAATATTCCGGTTTTTTTAAAAATGTTACTATTTCTTCAAATTCCTCTTTTGCTTCATCTATTCCTGCTACATCATCGAAAATAATTCCTGTTTTAGCTTCAACTTGAAATAGTGCTTTAGATTTACCAAATGACATTGCTTGGCCAGGTCCTCCAGCGCCATTATTTGATCTTCTGAATAGTAATGTTAAGCTTGTGATTAAAAGTAGTGGAAAGAATAAGTTGCCTATAAGGTTCCATACAGCGCTATTATTTTTTGTTGGATGTGCATCTAAATCTATATGTTGTTTCCTCAGTTTTGTAATTATTTCTGGTGTATTTGTTGGTAATTCTACTCTGATTTTTTGTATCCTGTTTCCTATTTCAGGTCCTATTGCTTCTATAATTGCTGTATGTCCGTTTTCATATATATCTACTTTTTTTACCCACCCCATATCTATATATTCTAGAAATCTTCCATATGTCATTCTTGAATTGGTTAAAGTTGTATTATTTTCATTTGTCATTGGAGAGAATAGTCCTTGCCAAAGAAAAAATAATATAATAATAATTGGCAGAGACCAAAGTAATAAATTTTTCCATGAAAATTTCATAATAATTATCCCTAAGTTTAATTTTTTATTTACTCTTTAATATGAATGTAACATCTTTGTCTTTATATAGGCAACATTAGGGTAAACTCCCAAATTAGGTTATAAAAGTTAATATTTATTTTTTGTATTTTTTTTTTATTATAAAATTAATTTATATATTTTGTTATATTTTTTTGATTTAAATTTTATGTTTCAAAAAGGTGAAAAAGTTAAGGTTTTGAGGAAAGAGTCTTACTGGTACCAAGATGTTGGTACTATTGTAAAGGTTGATACAGGTATTAAATATCCAGTTTTAGTACGATTTATTAAATCAACATATAGTAATGTAAATACTAACAGTTTTGCTGAAAATGAACTAATTTCAGTAGATTAAATTAATATATTATAATGCAGACAAGTATAAGAATTAATATAATACTTGCCTGCTTTTTGTTTAACCGCTTAAGCTTGCCCAGTCAACATCTACATTTTCTAAAATTAATGATGAGTTATATATTTGTAAGATAATTAATAAAAATAGAAAGAATAGTAGCATAAATATTGCCATAATTGGAGTTGTTCCCCATCCTGGTGCAACTTTTCCGTATTCAGAATTTAGTGGTCTTAGTATTTCTCCTAGTCTAGTTCTTAAAGCCATAATCAATTTTGTTAATTTGTTTAGTTAATATTTCTTATAATAGTATTATAAAAATAACTGAGTTTTATTTGTTACTAAATTATGGAAACTGCAACAGTTCTTAGCATTTTTATTCTTAGTTTATTATTTGGTGTTACTGGTTATTCTATTTATACTTCTTTTGGTCCTATTTCGAAAGATCTAAGAGATCCTTTTGAAGAACATGAAGAATAATAATAAACTAATTCTAATAATAAAATGTAAATACTTACATTTTATTATTTATTTGAATTGTTGTGATTTATTTTGCTATTCTAGGAGGATCTCTAAAGAAAACTGCAAAAAATATTACCATTAATGTTCCGACTAATAAAAATACGTATACTAGTGCTTCCATTGATTTATCTTTTTGATTTAAATAGTTTTATAGTTTATTTGTATAATAATATATTTATTAATTTTGTATTATTATATGTATGTTATACAGCCCCTTGTTTTTTACTACTTCGATCACCCAATTTTTGAAATGCGCCAAATTCTACTTGTTCTGTAACTTCTGCTCCAATTCCAGCAAAAACGTCTCTAAATATTGTTCTTGAACCGTGCCACAAATGTCCGAAAAAGAATATTAATGCAAAATTAGCGTGTCCAAAAGTAAACCATCCTCTTGGGCTACTACGAAACACCCCATCTGATTCTAGTGTTGTTCTATCAAACTCGAACACTTCTCCTAATTGTGCTTTACGTGCATATTTTTTAACACTTGGTGCATCACTAAATACTTTTCTATTTAATTTTCCACCATAAAAGCTTACAGTAACGCCAACTTGTTCAATACTATATTTTGATTCAGCTCTCCTAAATGGAATATCTGCTCTAATAATTCCATCTTTATCTACTAAAATAACAGGGAATGTTTCAAAAAACGCTGGCATTCTTCTGACTGTTAGTTCTCGTCCTTCTTTATCTTGAAATATTGGATGTCCTAGCCATGCTTCAGCTATACCATCTCCTTTATCCATTGGTCCAGATCTAAATAATCCTCCTTTTGCTGGATTATTACCTATATAATCATAGAATGCTAATTTATCTGGTATTTTAGACCATGCTTCTTCTGGTGTTGCTCCCTCACTTAATGAGTTTTCAACTCTTCTTTCTATTTCTTGTTGAAAGTACCCGCTATCCCATTGATAGCGAGTTGGTCCAAAGAGTTCGATAGGTGTTGTTGCTGATCCATACCACATTGTTCCACATGTGACAAATGCACTAAAGAATACAGCTGATATACTACTTGAAAGTACGGTTTCTATGTTACCCATTCTTAATGCTCTATATAATCTTTGTGGTGGTCTTACTGTTATGTGAAATAGTCCTGCTAGTATACCTACAGTTCCTGCAGCTATATGGTGGGATGCTATTCCGCTAGGATTAAATGGGTTAAATCCATCAGGGCCCCATGCAGGCGCTATTGGTTGTACTTTTCCTGTAATTCCGTAACCATCAGAAATCCATATTCCTGGTCCGAATAAGCCAGTTGCATGAAATGCTCCAAATCCAAAACACAGTAAGCTTGAAAGCAATAAGTGAATACCAAATATTTTGGGTAAGTCTAATGCAGGTTCTCCTGTTCTTGGGTCTCTGAATAATTCAAGATCCCAATATACCCAGTGCCATATAGAAGCTAAAAATAACATTCCTGAAAGTACTATGTGTGTTATTGCTACACCCTCGAAACTCCATAATCCAGGATTTGATACGCTTTCACCTGTAATACTCCAACCTCCCCATGAATCAGTAATACCGATTCTTGTCATGAATGGCATAACAAACATTCCTTGTCGCCACATAGGATTCAACACTGGATCCGAGGGGTCAAAAATTGCTAATTCATATAGTGCCATAGATCCTGCCCATCCAGCCACTAATGCTGTATGCATTAAATGAACAGATATTAATCTTCCAGGATCATTTAAAACTACAGTATGTACTCTGTACCATGGTAATGCCATATAATTGATATTACTTTTATTTTAGTTTTTGTATATGTTGCTTTTCTTACTATTACATTAAGTATTTTACTTATATTATAACATTTCTTTTAAATCACTTGTTACTTTTAGTCATATTTGTACTTAATTATCTTTTTTGCAGTAATTAAACTAATTAAAGTAAATAATAAAAGTATTACGATACCTTGCTGTGAACTTATTTTCAACCATTCTATATCTATAATTCTATTACTTGATTGATTTAAAGCTTGATTTCTTATTATTTCTATTGCGTAAGTTAGCGGATTGATGCAGCATATAATTTGTAGCCATGTTGGCATGAAAGATAAAGGAGCTAGTGCTGTACTTGCGAATAGTGTTGGTAAATTAATTAATAGGGTCGTAAATGCTATAAATTCAATGTGCCCGGGTAAAATTAATGCGTTACATATGCTTATGATCGCAATATTTGTAATAATTACAGTGTTAACTATTAGTTTAAATAATATATTAATGTTATTTATGTTAGCTTGGTATCCATTTTGATATAATGAAATAAGTATAATGATTAAAATTTGGATAGTAGCAATTAACCAAGTATGTATTATTGACGAATATATGAGTGAGTTTTTATTACTAATTGGCGAAATTAAAATTCTATTAAGAAATCCAAATTCTCGATCAAATATTATTGGTAGTCCTGCATTTATTGCGCTGTTAAAGCCCGTAAATATTATTATGCCTGGATTTAAAAACTCTCGGTATTGAATATTATAATGCTCAAATAAATATATTGGAGCATTCTGAAATAACGCTCCAAATAGTAGTAACCATAATAGCGGTTGTATCATGCTTATAATAAGGTTTGCAGGTCTTCTTAAGCTTTGTAAATATAGTCGATTGATTATTTCAAAAATTTCTTGTATTTTTTTGTTTATAGGTATGCTTATTTTTCTTTTCGGAACAATATTGTGGTTATTGTTTATTAGTACTTGATTTTTTTCTTTCATGTTTTAGTATATTAATTATATCAATTTATTTCTTTTTGCTATTCTATTGATTATGTTCTGATAATTGTTTTTTACTTAGGATAAAGAAATTATTTCTTGTGATTATACTATTTTATGATTAAATATAATTAGCTTAAAATTTGATTAAATACAAAGTTTAATTGTTTTAACTTTTAATGTTAGTCTACAAACTAATAAATTTTATTTTACTACTTGATATATGGAGACTTTATTATGCCTAGGTATACTGTAAAATTAAAGATGGATGATGGTGAAATACGAAGAATTAAATGCCCAGATGATACTTACATTCTAGATGCAGCAGATGAGGCTGGAATTGAATTACCTTATTCGTGTCGTGCTGGTGCTTGTTCTACTTGTGCTGGTATTGTTGTAGAGGGAGAGATAGATCAATCGGACCAAAGTTTTTTAGATGATGAACAAATGAACGCAGGTTATGTTTTAACTTGTGTAGCATATCCTGTAACGGATTGTTTTGTTGAAGCTTATAAAGAAAGTGCTTTATACGAAGATGCTAGTTAATTTAATTGTATATCAATTATAAATAGAAAAAATGAAAAGTTTGACATATCGTAATATTTTATTTTATTTGTCAAACTTATTATTTTTCTATTATATTTTGACTTCGACATCTACTCCAGCTGATATATTTAATTTCATTAGTGCGTCTACTGTTTTACTTGATGGTTCATATATGTCAATAAGTTTTGTATGTATTCTAATTTCAAAATGTTCTCTAGAATCTTTATCTACGTGTGGTGAACGAAGCACACAATAAATTCTTCTTTTGGTAGGTATTGAGACTGGACCAATAATTTTTGCTTCTGTTCTTGCAATCGTTTCTATGATATTTTCGCATGATTTACTTAGTAATTTATTATTGTAAGCTTTGAGTTTAATTCTAATTTTATCTTGTTTTATTTCTTTCATTAGTGTGTTATTTTTAGTTATTGTAGTATTTTAGATACAACACCTGCTCCTACAGTTTTTCCTCCTTCTCTAATTGCAAATCTCATACCTTGTTCTATTGCTATAGGATGTATTAATTCTGCGTTCATTTTGATTCTATCTCCTGGCATTACCATTTCTGCTATAGATCCATCATCAGCTGTAAATTGCTTAATTGTTCCTGTTACATCTGTTGTTCTTACATAAAATTGTGGCCTATATCCTGAAAAAAATGGTGTATGTCTACCACCTTCTTCTTTTGTTAAAATGTACACTTCAGCCTCAAATTGTGTGTGTGGTGTAATTGTACCTGGTTGTGCTAGAACCATACCTCGTTGAATTTGTAACTTTTGTATACCTCTTAGTAAAATTCCAATATTATCGCCTGCCATACCTTCATCCAACGTTTTTTGAAACATTTCTAGCCCAGTAATAGTTGTAGTTTTTGTTTCTTGTAGTCCGACAATTTCGATGGTATCTCCAACCTTAATAATGCCTCTTTCTATTCTTCCAGTAGCTACAGTACCTCTTCCTGTTATTGAAAATACATCTTCTACAGCCATTAAAAAGGTTTTTTCAGTATCTCTTTGTGGTGTAGGAATATATGAATCGACTGCATCCATAAGTGAGTGTATTTTATCTACCCATTCATTATCTCCTCTTTGTGTATTGTTATTTGCTGTTACTTCATCCAGTGCTAATAATGCTGATCCTGAAACAAATGGTATTGTATCACCAGGGAAGTCATATTTTTCTAGTAATTCTCTTACTTCGAGTTCTACAAGTTCTCTAAGTTCGTCATCTTCTACCTGATCCTGTTTATTTAAAAATACTACAATGCTTGGTACCCCAACTTGTTTAGCTAATAGTATATGTTCTCTAGTTTGTGGCATTGCTCCATCAACTGCTGATACAACTAAGATTGCTCCATCCATTTGAGCTGCTCCAGTTATCATATTTTTTACATAATCTGCGTGGCCTGGACAATCAACATGTGCATAATGTCTATTGCTTGTTTCATATTCTATATGTGCTGTATTAATTGTTATTCCTCTAGCTTTTTCTTCTGGTGCAGCATCAATTTCATCGAATTTTTTTGCTTCTCCTTGATTAGCTGCTGCTAATGTGGCAGATATAGCAGCTGTTAGTGTAGTTTTTCCATGGTCAACATGACCAATTGTCCCAATGTTTACGTGAGGTTTTTTTCTTTCAAATTTTTCGCGTGCCATATTTTATTCCTACTTATGTTAATTATTGTTTTATAGTTATGTATCAATTTAATATCTATAATGTGCAAAAGCTTTATTTGCTTCAGCCATTTTGTGTGTTTCATCTTTTTTTCTAATAGCATTACCATTTTCATTAGCTGCATCTATGATTTCATTAGCTAATTTAGCAGGCATACTTTTTCCAGTCCTTTTAATTGAAAATTGTGTTATCCATCTGAGAGAAAGATTAGTTCCTCTATAAGCTCTAACTTCCATAGGTACTTGATAGGTCGAGCCTCCTATTCTTCTAGCTTTTACTTCAACTAGTGGAGTTGTATTGCGTACAGCTTTTTCTAGTATTGCTATAGGCTCATTTTGTGTTTTATTTTTTATAATATCTAATGATTCATAGATTATTTTTTGTGCGAGACCTTTTTTTCCGTTTTTTAGTATTCTTACGCTTAACATGCTGATAAGTTTACTTTTATATATTGGATCTGGCTCTATTTCTCTTTTTTTTGCTTTATTGCGTCTTGACATTATATTTATATTATTATTTTTGTTTTTTAGTGCCGTATTTTGATCTACTATTTTTTCTATCTTTAACGCCAGCTGAGTCAAGCGTTCCCCTGACTACATGGTACCTAACTCCAGGCAAGTCTTTAACACGACCTCCCCTTATAAGAACAACTGAGTGTTCCTGAATATTATGACCTATACCTGGTATATATGCAGTTACTTCGAAGCCAGAAGTTAGTCTAACTCTTGCTACTTTGCGTAGTGCAGAATTAGGTTTTTTAGGTGTTGTAGCATATACTCTTGTACAAACTCCTCTCCTTTGTGGGCAGGCTTTTAATGCTGGAGATTTTGTTTTTTTCTCATATTTTTTTCTTTCTGATCTGACTAATTGTTGAATAGTTGGCATTTTGTTTTTCTATGATTATTCATTCATTGATGAATTTTGTATCAAATTATAGTTATTGTATGATCTAGTGTCAAACTTCACATGCTTGTAAAATGATTATATCTTTAATTAAGCTTATATTTTTTAATAAATTTATCTACCCTACCTTCTGTATCAATAATTCTCTGTGAACCAGTAAAAAATGGATGATTTCCAGACCATATGTCAACATTTAATTCTTTTTTTGTTGATCCTACAGTCATAATATGTTGACCGTCGCAATATACTTTTGATTCTTTATACCAATTTGGATGAATATTTTTTTTTGCCATAGATATTGTTGTAATATATTTACTAATTTATCTTTTTGAGTATTGAGGCGCTTTTCTTGCTTTGCGCAAACCATATTTTTTTCTTTCTTTATTTCTAGAATCTCTTCTTAATAGGCCTTCAGATTTTAGCATCATACGATTATTTGGATTAATATTACATAATGCTCTTGCAAGACCTAGTTTAATAGCGTCTGCTTGTCCAGTTAGTCCTCCTCCTTCTGTTTTGACATATATATCGTATTCTTTATCTAAACCTAGTATTTGTAGTGGTAAACATGAAATTCGCAAATAGTTAGGGCTGAATTGTAAATAGTATTCTCCTGGAAAACCATTAATTATTAATTTTCCTGATCCTGGTGTTAAGTTTACTCTAGCAACAGATGTTTTACGTCTTCCTGTTCCTGAATATATAATTTTTTTATGGTATGAAGTTGACATAAATTATTGTTGATTTATTTAATTTCTGTAAGATCTATATTCTTATGAGGGTGTATATTCTCCGAATAAATTTTTATTTTTTTAAATAGGTTTCTTCCTAAAGTATTTTTAGGTAACATGCCTTTGATTGAATGTTCTATGATTCTGTTTGGAAATTTCTGCTGAAGCTTTTCAAAAGTTTCTATTTTTAAGCCACCTGGTCTACCTGAATGTCTTTTATATTCTTTTTTTTTATATTTTTTACCTGTGATTTGTATCTCTTTTGAGTTAATTATGATTATGTTTGATTTTCCTTCTTCATTAGGTAAGTAACATGGACTATTTTTATTTTTTAGTATGTGCGCTATTGTGCTGCTTAAACGACCTAATTTGTAATTTTTTGCATCAATTATGTACCAATTAGTTATTTGATTTTTGTTATTATTTATTGTTTTATTTATGTTCATTAATTTTTTTATTATTTCATTGCTTATTTATTTAAACTGTTGTTTTATTTAAATGTATATTGAGTTTTTCACTTAATGCATCAATTACTTCGTCTGCTGATTTTTGTCCGAAGTTTTTTATTTCCATTAATTCATCTTGTGAATAATTTAGTAGATCAGCAATTGAGTTAATTTCAGCTCTTTTTAAGCAATTATACGCTCTTACTGATAATTGAAGTTCTTCAATTGAAATTTGACTAATTTTTTTTTCTTTAGTATCTATTATTTCAGTTTTTGATTGAAAGCTAATATTTGTTAATGGATGAAATAAGTGGGTCAGCATATTTGCTCCTTCGCTTATTGCTTCCTGTGGTGAAATACTACCGTTTGTCCAAATTTCTAAAAAAAGCTTTTCATATATTGTGTTGTTATTTGTTTTTTTTTCTTCTATTCTGTAGCTAAACTTTTTTGTTGGCATGAATATAGCATCAATTTGTAAAAAATCTATTGATCTGTCGTCAATTCCTTTTTCTATTAATCTATATCCATTTCCTTGCTCAATCTTGAATTCCATTTCAAATATTGTGTTGCTACATATTGTGGCAATATATTGCTTAGGATCAATGAGTTCAATTTCAGGTGGCATATCAAATAGTCCTGTAGTAATGACAGCAGGACCTTGTATTCTTAAGCGACCGATTTGTGGTTCTGAGCTATGGCTTTTTAGTATAACTTCTTTTAAATTTAAAATTATTTCTAAAACATCTTCTCTGACGCCAGTAATTGTTGAAAATTCATGGTTAATACCTGCTATCCTTACAGCAACTATTGCTGTTCCTTTTAAATCTGATAATATTGTTCTACGCAAAGAATTGCCTACTGTAATTCCTTGACCTTTTTGTAGTGGTTCTAAAACAAAATGGCCATATTGTTCTCTGGCTCCTTTTGTTTTTGACTCTATGCATTCGATTTGAAAATGAGTCATCTTGATTATTCTGTTTAATGTTTTATTTCAATAATTAAGTTTAAACTCTTCTTTTCTTTGGTGGTCTACAACCGTTATGTGGTACAGGAGTAATATCTTTTATTAGAGTAATCGATATACCTGTAGCTTGTATTGCCCTAATTGCTGTTTCTCTTCCGGCCCCTGGTCCATTGACCATAATTTCTGTCTGTTTCATTCCATATTCAAGTGCCACCTTTGCGGCTTTCTCTGCTGTCGTTTGTGCTGCAAAAGGAGTGCTTTTTTTTGCTCCTTTAAATCCACTAGCACCAGCAGAGGACCATGTAATTGTTTCTCCTTGGAGGTCTGTAATTGTAATAATTGTGTTATTAAATGTTGATTGAATATGTATAATTCCGTTGATTACATTTTTTTTCTTTTTACTATAGTTTTTCTTAATTTGTCTAGCCATCTTTTTTGTAGATAAAATATTATGCAATTTTTTTATTTTCTTGGAGCTTTCTTTTTACCAGCAATTGTTTTTTTTGTACCTCTACCTGTTCTAGCATTAGTTCTAGTTCTTTGTCCTCTTAATGGTAAGTTAATTCTATGTCTTCTACCTTTGTAGCAACCTATGTCCATTAGCCTTTTTATGTTCATTGCTTGTGATCTCTTTAGGTTGCCTTCTAGTTCGTAATCACTACTCAAAATATTTCTCAATAATATGATTTGTTCGTCGTTTAAGTCTTTAATTTTTGTGCTCTTGTCAATATTAATTTTTTCCAAAATCTCTTGTGATCTGGATATTCCTATGCCATATATATATGTTAAGCCAATTTCTGTTCTTTTATTTTTAGGGAGATCTACTCCCTCTATTCTAGCCATGTTTATTTATTTCTTATATGTTATTTCAAATATTTATAATTAGCCTTGTTTTTGCTTGTGTTTTGGATTGCTACATATAATCATAACTTTTCCGTGCCTTTTTATTACTCGACATTTCTCGCACATTTTTTTTACAGATGATCTTACTTTCATATTAATTTGTATTAATGTTTAACAGTTTTTTTACCCCATAATATTATCATATTGTTCAGAAATTATGTATGTTTGTATTTGTTTAGCTGTTTCTATTGCAACTCCTACAAGTATTAATAATGAAGTTGTACCTAATCCTTGTAATAAGTTTAGTTGGCTTATTTTAGATGCTAGTAATGGAAATTGTGCTATTATGAATAAAAAAAGTGCTCCAATAAAAGTGAGTTTACTTATTATCTTGTTTAAATATTTTACTGTTTCTTCTCCAGGTCTAGTATTAGGTATGTTTGCTCCGAGCTTCTGTAAATTTTCAGAAATTTCTTTAGTATTTAGTATAATTGATGAGTAGAAATAACTGAATGTTAGTATTAAGCTTAAATATAATATTAAATATATAATATTATTAGAAATGATTGTACGAAATATATTTTGTAATACTTCATTTTTTGTATTTATTACAATATATTGAGGTATAGTAATTGCTGCTGACGCAAAAACTATAGGCATGACACCTCCTTGATTCAATTTAAGTGGGATATAGTTTTGTGTGCTTAGCTTGTTATTTTCTCCTAAATGTTTTGATGCAATAATCTTAATTTTTCTTTTACTATCTTGAATTAGTATATTGATAATTAGTATAACTATGCAAGATATTAGTAGTAGTATGTTGATAGTCAATTGTTTATTACTATTTATAATATAATTATGTAAATTTTTAGGTATATTTGAAACAATATTTTGAAATATCAATAGAGATGTTCCATTACCTATACCGTATTCAGTAATAATTTCAGAGAACCAAACAATTATTAATGATCCAGTAGTTAATGTTATAACTACATCACTACAAAAACTTATATTCCAATTAAATGTATATGGTTTAATCCATAATCCTATAGAAATGCTTTGTATAATAGCCCATAGTCCCGTTAAGTATCTAGTAATTCTGTTAATTTTTTGTTTGCCTATTTCTCCCTCATTCTTTTGTATATCTTCTAAGCTAGGAATAAATTTAATTAATAATTGTATAATAATTGACGAATTTATGTATGGTATAATTCCTAGACTGAATATTCCTATGGTTGAGAAGCCTCCTCCAGAAAAAATATTTAAAAAGTTGACTATTGTGTTTTGACTAATGCTTTCATTAAATTCGCTTTGATCTATGCCTGGTATTGGTATAAATATACCAATTCGTGATATAAATAGTATTATTAGTGTTATGCTAATTTTATTGATAAGTTTTTTTTGTTTCTCCATATACAATATTAATATAATTGTTCTAATTTAATATTTCTTATTTCTGCTGTTTCTTTAAATGTTTTTAAGTTTTTGAGTGCATCTAATGTAGCTCTAGCGTTGTTTAATGTATTATTCGATCCTAATTGTTTAGCTAGTATATTTTTGATTCCTGCGAGTTCTAATACAGTTCTTGTTGCACCACCAGCAATTACTCCTGAACCTGTTGCTGAGGGTATTAGTATAATTTTTGCTGCCCCTGATCCACCATTGATCGGGTGTGGAATAGATAAGTATTTAGTAAGTGGTATTTGTATTGTATGTTTTTTGGCATCGGCACCTGCTTTTTTTACTGCTCCTATTACATCGCTTGCCTTTCCTACACCAACACCTATATTTCCATTTTCATTACCTACTACTAAAATTGCTCTAAAGCTTAACTTTTTACCGCCTTTTACAACTTTTGTTACACGTTTTACTTGTACGACTTTTTCTTCCCATTTTTTTTCTTCGTTATTTTTTATGCTTTTTTTTCTCATTATATATTATTTTGTATTGATATATGTTTTAAAAAATAATGCCAGCTTTTCTTGTTGCATCTGCTATTGCTTTTACTTGACCATGGTATAAATTTTTTCCTCTGTCAAATATAATTTTTTTAATCCCAAGTGCTTTTATTTTTAAACTAATGTTTGCTCCTACAATTCCTGCAGTATTACAGTTTCTAATAGGTTTGAGTTTACTTTTTGTATCTTTAGATATAGTTGAACTACTTGTTATAACTTTTTGTTTATAATCATCAATTAAATTAGCGTATATATGTTTATTAGATTTAAAAATGTATAATCTAAATCTTCTTGTATTGTTTAATTGCATTGCTTATTTTTTTATATCGTTGATTGTTATTTGCCTGCTTTTCCTACTTTTCTTATAATTTGTTCGTTTATGTATTTAATTCCTTTACCTTTATAGGGCTCTGGTTTTCTAACTGATCTAATTTGTGCTGCAATTTGCCCTACAGTTTCTTTACTAATGCCGTGTACTGTAATATTAGTATTGTTTTCAACTGTTATTTGAATATTTTTTGGTGGCCTTATTATGACAGGATGGCTATATCCGATATTTAAAATCAAATTTTTATTTTCTATTTGCGATCTATAACCAATACCTTGTATAACTAGTTTTTTTTCAAATCCTTTTGATACTCCTACTATCATATTATTAATAATACTTCTTGATAGACCATGTATTGCTCGTGCTTGTTGGGTCGTGCACTTTTTCTTTAGTGTTATTTTATTATCTCTTTTTTCTATATCGATTAAAGTGGATAGCTCGTAATATAACTCTCCTTTATTGCTTTTTACTTTTATTTTATTTTCATTTATCATTACTTCAACATTTTCTGGAATAACTATTTCTTTTCTACCTATTCTTGACATATTTTTTTATAATGTTTTGATTATTTTTTTACCATATATAACATAAAATTTCACCACCTAATCCAAATTGTCTTGCTGCTTTATCTGTCATTATTCCTTTTGACGTTGATATAATTGCAATTCCGATACCTCCCAAAACTTTTGGTAGTTCTTTGTGACTTGCATACACTTTTAATCCTGGTTTACTTATTCTTTTAAGTTCTGTAATAATAGGCTTTTTATTCTTTCCTCTATATTTTAATGAGACTAAGATGTATTGTTTAAGAGATGTTTCTATTTCTTTAAATTCATAGATAAAACCTTCTTCTTGTAGCACTTTGATTATATTTCTTGTCATTTTTGTTGCTGGTATTTGAACGATTTGATGCTTAGCTAGGTTTGCATTTCTTATTTTAGTCAGCATATCTGATATTGTATCGTTGATCATTTATTTTATTTTTTTATTTATTACAATTGATAATTCTATTCTTAATTAGTACAAATTTTTTAATTGTTAAAAGGCATACCAAATTTTTTTAAAAGTATTAAACTTTCTGTATCATTTTTTGCTGTTGTTACGATTGTAATGTTCATACCCCTAATTTTATCGATTTCTTCGTAGTTAATTTCTGGAAATATAATTTGTTCTTTTAAACCTAAATTATAGTTACCGCGTCCATCAAATTGTGCTGAGCTTATACCTCTAAAGTCTCTAATTCTTGGTAAAGATAAATTAATTAGTTTGTTCAAGAAGTCATACATTTTTTCTTTTCTTAGTGTTACTTTTAAACCTATAGGTATGTTCTCTCTAATTTTAAAGCCAGCAATAGATTTCTTAGTTTTAGTAATGATAGGTTTTTGTCCTGTTATAGAAGTAAATTCTTCTATGCTTTTATCAATAGCTTTATTATTAATTGATGCTTCTCCAATACCTCTGTTAATTACTATTTTGATAAGCTTTGGTACTTCATGAATATTATTGTATTTTAATTCTTGTAATAGTTCTGGGAATATTTTTTGTTTATATTTTTCTTTTAATGATTCATTCATTCTTTATTTACTTTTTATTTAATTTTTATATTCGAATAATGTACAGGCGCTTCTATTTTTTTTATATATCCTTTGTCTTCTGTTTGTTTTGGTTTGACGTGTTTTATTTTCATGTTAATATTTTCTATTAGTACTCTATGGTTTTTTTTAAGTATTTCTAATACTTTTCCATTTGTACCTTTATATTTTCCTGATATGATTGTTATTTCATCGCCTTTTCTAATTTTATTTTTCATATAATTTGATTTTTATACTACTTCTGGTGCTAGTGATATAATTTTTGTAAAATTTTTGTCTCTTAGTTCTTTTGCTATTGGTCCAAATACGCGTGTTCCTTTAGGGTTTTTATCCTTATTAATGACAACTGCTGCATTGTCATCAAATCGTATAACCATTCCATCTGAGCGACGTAAAGTTTTCTTTGTTCTTACAATTACAGCCTTAACAACTTCAGACCTTTTAATAGGCATATTTGGTATGGCGTCTTTTACTACGCCTATAATTATGTCACCTATAGTACCATATTTAGGATTGTTCGTGCCTAATATTCTGATGCACATGATTTTACGTGCACCACTATTATCTGCTATATTTAGGTAAGTTTGTGTTTGTATCATTAGTTTTGTATTAGTTTGATTATTTTCCAACGTTTTTTCTTACTTAGTGGTCGCGTTTCTTGTATTTTAACTTTATCTCCTATTTTGCATGTATTATTTGGATCATCTACGTAATATTTATTTGTTTGTTTCATGATCTTACCGTATTTTTTATGTACAATTGGATTTTTAACTACAACGATTATTGTTTTATCCATTTTATTGCTTATAACAATTCCAGAAGTTTCTTTGCTAGGCATTTTTGTTTTGTTGATAGTATTGTTTATTTAGTATCTGAGATATTTTATGTTGAATTTTTTTTATTTTATTTCTTTTATTTTCTTGTTTTGTAATTTTGTTCATTCGAAGCAAAATTAGTTCTTTTTTTAGTTTTAAAGTCTCTTCTTCAATGTTCATAAATTATTGTTAACTATTATAATTTGTTTTCTAATGAATTTTTGATAATAAATTTTGTTTTTATTGGTAATTTGTAAGATGCTAAACGCATTGCCTGTTTTGCTATATTCATTGGAACACCTGCAATTTCAAAAATTATGTGTCCTGGTTTAATGACAGCAACCCAGTATTCTGGAGCTCCTTTGCCTGATCCCATTCTTGTTTCTGCAGGTCTAGCAGTTATAGGTTTGTCAGGAAATACTCTAATCCATAGTTTTCCGCCTCTTTTAACATATCTTGTTATAGTTCTTCTTGTTGCTTCTATTTGTCTAGAAGTTAGCCATGTTGGTTCTTTTGCTTGCAATGCATATTCTCCGAATACAATTGTATTACCTTTGCTAGCATTTCCTTTCATTCTTCCACGATGTTGTTTTCTAAATTTTGTTCTTTTAGGGCTTAGCATAATAATTTATTTATAGGGTAGTTTTTTCCTCTTTAAATAGCCATATTTTTATACCTAATATGCCATATATAGTATGTGCTTGTGCTTGTGCATAGTCAATATTCGCTCTAAGTGTTTGTAGTGGTACTCTTCCTTCTCTAACCCACTCTTTTCGTGCAATTTCTGCTCCATTAAGTCTACCTGCTATCTGAATTTTAATTCCATTTATATTTGCTTTTTGTGCTTTTTGTATAGCTTGTCTTATAGTTCTACGAAATGCAACTCTTTTTTCTAATTGTTGAGTTATCCATTGAGCTAATAATATTGCTTCTTTATCTGGCTCTGTTACTTCTATGACATTAATTCTAATTTTATTAAGTGTTTGTAGCTGATTTACAATTTCTTTTCTAATTGTATCTATACCTGATCCTGATTTACCAAGAATAATTCCTGGCCTTGCTGTGTATATATGAATTTCTATTTGATCTAATTTTCTATCTATTTTTACCTTTGCTATACAAGCTTTTTGTAGTTTTGTTTCTATGAAATTTCTTATTTTGTAGTCTTCTTCTATTAGTATTGGATACACTTTCATCTCTGAAAACCAAGATGATTTATGTGATTCAGTGATACCTATTCTAAATCCTGATGGATGTATTTTTTGTCCCATTTTTTTTTATACTTCTAGTTTTATTACTATATGACATGTTGGTTTTTTTATTGGAAATGCTCGACCTTGTGCTCTAGGTTGAAATCTTTTTAGGACAGGTCCTTTATTTGCGTAAGCATCAATAATTTTCACTTTTTTTTTGTCTATATTTTCTTTTGATATATTTTTTATATTATTAAATGCAGATTCTAAGGTTTTACTGATAGTTTTGCATACTCTGTATGGCATAAATTTTAATATAAGTATAGCGTCGCTATAGTTTTTTCCTTGAATTTGCTGAAGTACTCTTCGAGATTTATGTTGAGATGTTCTTATGTATTTAGCAATTGCTTGTGATTTAATCTTATTCATTAGCTATTTTCTTGTTCTTCTGTCGTTTTTTATATGACTTCTAAATGTCCTTGTTGGTACAAATTCTCCCAGTTTGTGGCCAATCATTTGTTCTGATATAAATACTGGAAAATGTTGTTTACCATTATAAACCGCAATAGTATGCCCTATCATATTTGGAATTATTGTAGATGATCTTGACCAAGTTTTGATAGTTGCTTTTTGATTTTTGTGATTTAGTGTTGTAATTTTTTTTAATAGTTTGAATTCTATATATGGACCTTTAAATACTGATCTTGACATTTTTTTGAGTGTTAATTTTGTTAATTTACTTACGGTGTCTTAATATATGTATGTCACTGTACTTTGTTCTTTTTCTTGTTTTTTTACCTAAAGTCGGTTTGCCCCATGGAGTTACTGGTCTTGGTTTACCTATAGGAGATCTTCCTTCTCCACCACCATGTGGGTGATCAATTGGATTCATAACAACGCCTCGTACTTTTGGTCTTTTTCCTAACCATCTTTTTCTTCCAGCTTTTCCTATTGTTATGTTATTTTTATCAATATTGCCTACTTGTCCTATTGTTGCATAGCATTCTTTGTTGATAGTTCTTACTTCGCTTGAAGGTAACTTAAGTGTGATTAGTTTTCCTTCTTTTGCTACAATTTGAGCATATGTTCCAGCAGATCTAACAATTTGTCCTCCTTTACTGAATTTAATTTCTATGTTATGTACAGCTGTTCCTAGAGGAATTAATTTGAGAGGTAATGCATTTCCAACTTCTATTGGTGCATTGTTTCCTGCAATAATTTTATTACCTATTTTGAGTGATCTAGGGTGTAATATATATTTTTTCTCACCATCTTCGTAATTAATTAGTGCAATTCTGGCATTTCTATAAGGATCGTATTCTATACTTGATACAGTTCCTATAATATCTCGTTTACTTCTTTTGAAGTCTATAATTCTGTATTGTTTTTTATGTCCACCACCTCTATGTCTTGATGTAATGCGACCTTTATTGTTTCTACCTTTAGATGATTGTTTCGTTTTTATTAATTTCTTTTCTGGTTTGTTTGTCGTTATTTCGCTAAATGTGGATACTGTCCTATGGCGTGTACCTGGTGTATATGATTTATATAAACGTATTGGCATATATTTTATTTAATTTTATGTAAATTTATTATTAATCGTCGAAAAGTTTAATTGTATCTTCTTTGTGTAATTTAACCACAGCTTTTTTATATTGTGTTAATTTACCTTTAAATTTACCTATTGTTTTACTTTTTGGAGCATAATTAATTGTATTAATCTTTTTAATTTTTACATTAAAAATATATTCTATTGTTTTTTTAATATCATTTTTATTGCTATTTTTTGTGACTTTAAAATAGTATTTATTATTTTCTATATCTTTTGTTGTTTTATCTGTAATAATCGGATATCTAATTATATCGGGATCTAATGTTTTTTTATATTTTTTAGCCATATTTATATAAGTATTTTATCTATTTGTAAAAGTGCATTGTAGTCTAAAATTATTATATCAGCTTTTAATAATGATATTATATTCATACTTTGTACTTCTAGTAATTCTACGTTTTTGATATTACGGAATGAGAGATGTAAAACTTTATTCTTCTTATATACCATTATAAGTATTTTTTGTTCTTTTTTTATGTTAATGCCATTACTAGTCATGCCTAAAATAGCCTTTTTTGTATTTGGTTTACTTATATTTGGTAAAATATTGTTTATTACTATTGTATTAGGGAATTTATTTACTAGTATTGTATTAATTGCCAGGCGTTTTTCTTTTCTATTAATTTTTGATGCGTATATTTTTTGTCTTGGTCCAAATATTACCCCACCACCTCTCCATAATGGTGATCTATTAGATCCAGCTCTTGCTCTTCCGGTTCCTTTTTGTTTCCATGGTTTTTTACCTCCTCCTTTCACTTCACTTCTTTTTTTACTGTGTGCATTTCTTATTCTTTTATTTTTTAATTGTTGTTTCAAAGCTCTATGAATCAAATGCATTTGTTGTTCATTACTTTTATGTAGTTTAAGGGTAATAGAGTGTGAAGCAACTTGTTCATTTTTGGATAAAATTGTATAGTTTAGCTCTTTTTTAATCTTCATTTTTATTTTTGATATATGTATAGTAAATTGCCTTTTTTACCAGGTACACATCCTTTAATCGTTAAAATATTGTTTTGTGTATTTATGTTTAGTATTGCTAGATTCTTTGTTGTGACTTGTTTATTTCCCATTCTGCCAGCCATCTTCTTTCCGGGAAATACTCTACCTGGTGTTGTACCTGCTCCAATTGATCCAGGTGCTCTATGATTCTTTGAACCATGTGACATAGGACCTCTACTAAAATGATGTCTTTTCTGGCATCCGCTGAATCCTTTTCCTATACTAACTCCTGATATATTTACATGTTTATTTGTATTTATTTTTGAAATATCAATGATTTCACCAATGTTTAGCTCATTATATTTGTCAGTTTTATATTCTTTAAGATGTTTAAAGCAAGGTAAGTTATTTTTTTTTAAATGACCTTGTAGTGGCTTATTAATTTTATCTGGTCTTATATATTTATAACCTATTTGAATATTTGCATGATTACTGTCAATCTCTCGTTTTATTTGAGTGATTGTGCAAGGACCTACTTGTAGTATAGTTGCAGGTATTGTTAGTCCTTTATCATCAAATATTTGTGTCATCCCTATTTTTGTTCCTAGTATTCCAATTGACATTTATAATCCTTTGGTAATTTATTCAGCCTTTATTTATTTTTATTTATATTATCTTGTAATTTTAATTAATTTTCAAGTTTATATATTTTATTTTTATATACGGTAATCATCACTTTACTCTTTGTTATATTTATTACAGTATTATATATATTTAATAATAGTTTAAATGGAGTGTTTCAATGACTAAAGTTGTAGGAATTGATTTAGGTACAACAAATTCTGTTGTTGCTGTAATGGAAGGTGGGAAACCAACGGTAATTCCCAATAAGGAAGGATTACGTACGACGCCATCAGTTGTTGCTTATACAAAGAAGCAAGATAAGTTGGTAGGTAATATTGCGAAAAGACAGGCTGTAATGAACCCTGAAAATACTTTTTATTCTGTAAAAAGATTTATTGGTCGTAAATATGATGAAGTATCTAATGATATCGATCAGTTATCATATATTGTTAATACAGACAATAAAGTTAATATAAAATTAGATTGTCCTGCATTAAGTAAAGGTTTTGCTCCAGAGGAAATTTCTGCTCAAGTTTTAAGGAAGTTGGTTGAAGATGCAAGTACGTATTTAGGCCAATCTGTGACTCAAGCTGTTATTACTGTACCAGCTTATTTTAATGATTCTCAAAGACAGGCAACTAAAGATGCCGGTCAAATTGCTGGTTTAGACGTATTAAGAATTATTAATGAGCCAACAGCTGCTTCATTATCTTATGGTTTAGATAAAAAAAATAATGAAACTGTTTTAGTTTTTGATTTGGGAGGTGGAACTTTTGATGTTTCCATATTAGAAGTTGGTGATGGAGTCTTTGAAGTTTTATCTACATCAGGAGATACTAATTTGGGAGGTGATGATTTTGATCGTAAAATTGTTGATTGGTTAGTTGATGAGTTCAAAAATGATCAAGGTATAGATTTAAGTAAGGATCGACAAGCTTTACAACGACTGACTGAGGCTGCTGAAAAAGCAAAAATGGAATTGTCTAGTTTGTTACAAACAGATATAAATCTTCCTTTTATTACATCTACTGATACAGGGCCTAAGCATTTAGAGAAAAATATAACGCGCGTAAAATTTGAAGATTTATGCTCTTCTTTAATATCTCGTTGTCAAGTCCCAGTAAATAATGCTTTAAAAGATGCTCAATTAAATTCAAGTGATATTGATGAAGTTGTCCTGGTTGGTGGTTCAACGAGAATACCTGCAATACAGAATTTAGTTAAAGATTATATTGGTAAAGATCCAAATCAAAGCGTTAATCCTGATGAGGTAGTAGCTATTGGAGCTGCAGTTCAAGCAGGTGTTTTAGCTGGTGAAGTTAAAGATATTTTGTTATTGGATGTTACGCCTCTTTCATTAGGTGTTGAAACATTGGGCGGTGTTATGACTAAGATTATTTCTAGAAATACTACTGTTCCTACTAAAAAATCTGAAGTTTTTTCTACAGCTGTTGATAATCAGCCAAATGTTGAAATTCACGTACTTCAAGGTGAAAGAGAGTTTACAAAAGACAACAAAAGCTTAGGAACATTTAGGTTAGATGGTATTATGCCTGCTCCTCGTGGTGTACCTCAAATAGAAGTAACTTTTGATATTGATGCTAATGGTATATTATCTGTAACTGCTAAAGATAAAGGTACTGGTAAAGAGCAGTCTATTACAATTACTGGTGCATCTACTTTACCTAAAGAAGAAGTTGAACAATTAGTTAAAGAAGCTGAACAGAACGCTGAGTTAGATAAACAAAAGCGTGAACAAATTGATTTAATAAATAATGCTGATTCTTTGTGTTATCAATCTGAAACTCAAATAAAAGATTTAGGTGATAAGTTAGATGAGCCAACTAAAAAAGCAGTGCAGGAAAAAATAGAATCTTTAAAAGATGTAATAAAGCAGAATGATTATGATCAAATTAAAGTATCGTATGAAAATTTAAAACAAATGATGATAGATATTGGTAAGCAAGCCTATGATACAAATAAGACGAGTGAAGCTGATGATAGTGTTATAGATACTAACTCTAAAGAAGCTTAATTTATAAGCGGGTAACGCGATTCGAACGCGCGGCATCAACCTTGGCAAGGTTGCGCTCTACCACTGAGCTATACCCGCTCAATTTATAGTATATTTGACTATATAGAAATTAATAACAAAAGGTTTAGTGCTTGTCAACTCTTTTTTTATAATAAGGGTAGAAAAGATTTTCGTCAAATCTACCGTTATATTTTTTTATTATGCAATAAATGAATTAATAATACCTGTTACGATTACGATTCCAACCCAAATTCCGATACTAGTATATATTAAATTTTTAGATTTTTCCCATTGCCCTGGTGATGCTAATGTAACTGGTATTCCAACAACTAATATAATTGATAAAATAACAAGAGCTAAGATAAGTAGTTGAACAATAATTGTCATATCTCTATTTCCTTTATAATGTGATATTTAGATATATATTATATTTTATATAATAATATTGATTAATTATAAATTGTTTTACTTATACAATTATGTATATATATTGCATATTTTTATAATACATCGTATAAACATGTATAATTATTGTAATCTTATATATAAAGTTTCAGTAGATATTAATTTATTATTATACTTTAAGAGGTATTATGCTTACAATTGTATTATTAACTAAATTGCCAGATGCGTACTTATTATTTCGTCCGTTAGTAGATATTCTTCCGATAATTCCGGTATTCTTTTTACTACTAGCTTTTGTTTGGCAGGCAGCTATCGGTTTTAGGTAGTTGTTAAAATTTTTATTCAAATTATTTTTTATATTATGGTAGAACCTCTTTTATCAGGAATAGTTTTAGGATTAATTCCTGTTACTATATTAGGATTATTAGTAGCAGCTTACTTACAGTATCGTCGGGGCAATCAATTAGGTCTATAGTCTTGTATTTATTTAAAGTTCTCCACGTAGTTTACTACGTAGAGAATTATTTTTTGAGCTTACCAACTAGATTTTGTGACTCCTGGCAATAAGCATTCATGCGCCATTTCTCTTAACACATGCCTAGATAATCCGAAATCTTTATAGAAGGCTTTACTTCTACCCGTCATCCAACAGCGATTTCTTTTTCGACATTTTAAACTATTTCTTGGTATTTTTTGTAGTTTTTCCTGTAATTTTATATTAGTTTCAAAGTCTGTACTAAGTCTTATTAAATTTTGAATATTTTTCCTTTTATCTAGATATTTAAGAGCTAATTTATTTCTTTTAATTTCTCTTTGTATCATACTCTGTTTTGCCATAATTATTCCAAATATTGTATTTGTTTTAATAAAATAAAACTATATATGATTTTTTTTTTAATTTCAATATTTGAGATACTAAAAAAGATACTTTTAAAAAAGTATCTTTTTTTCGTTAGTATTACTTTAGCCAAGCTTAGAGCTTGTTGATGCTATAACAAATGCAGCGTAAGTTAGTATATAACCTACGGAAAAGTGAGCTAATCCTACAAGCCTTGCTTGTACAATTGATAAAGCTACTGGTTTATCTTTCCATTTAACTAAATTTGCTAATGGTGTTCTTTCATGAGCCCATGCCAATGTTTCTATTAATTCTTGCCAGTAACCTCTCCAAGATATTAGAAACATAAATCCAGTTGCCCATATTAAATGACCGAATAAGAACATCCATGCCCAAACTGATAAATTATTCATGCCGTAAGGATTGTAGCCGTTAATTAATGGAGATGAATTAAGCCACAGGTAATCTCTTAACCAACCCATTAAATATGTTGATGATTCATTAAATTGATTAGTATTGCCTTGCCATATAGTAATATGCTTCCAATGCCAATAAAAAGTTACCCAACCAATAGTATTCAGCATCCAAAATACAGATAGGTAGAATGCATCCCATGCGGATATATCACATGTTCCACCTCTTCCTGGCCCATCACATGGAAAACTATACCCAAAATCTTTTTTATCTGGCATTAGTTTTGAACCTCTAGCATCTAATGCTCCTTTTACTAAGATTAGTGTTGTTGTATGTAGTCCTAAAGCAATTGCGTGATGTACTAAAAAATCTCCTGGACCAATTGTCAAAAATAGTGAATTTTTATTATTATTAATTGCTTCTATCCATCCTGGTAGCCATATGCTTGTTCCTGCTTTGCTTGCTACACTTGAAGAAGAAGAAAGAAGTATATTGAAGCCATATAATGCTTTACCTGAACTTGCTTGTATCCATTGAGCAAATACTGGTTCAATTAATATTTGTTTTTCTGGTGTACCAAATGCAAGCATTGTATCATTATGGATATATAGTCCTAGAGTGTGGAAACCAAGAAATAAGGATACCCAGCTTAAGTGAGATATAATTGCTTCTTTGTGTTCGAGCATTCTACTTAATACGTTATTTTTGTTTTGTTCAGGATCATAATCTCTAATAAAAAATATTGCTCCATGTGCAAATGCTCCTACCATTAAAAATCCTGCTATGTATTGATGGTGAGTATACAAAGCAGCTTGCGTTGTAAAGCTGTTAGCCATAAATGCATATGGTGGCAGTGCGTACATATGTTGTGCGACTAAAGATGTAGTTGTTCCTAATCCAGCTAACGCTAGTCCTAGTTGCATATGCAATGATTCAGTTATTGTTTCATATAAACCACTATGTCCATTCCCTAAATTCCCGCTTGGAGGTCTATGGGCTTCTAAGATGTCTTTTAAGTTGTGTCCAATGCCCCAGTTCGTTTTGTACATATGGCCAGCTATAATAAATATAACACCTATTGCTAAATGATGATGAGCCATATCTGTTAGCCAAAGTGATTGAGTTTGCGGATGAAATCCGCCAACAAATGTTAATATTGCTGTTCCAGCTCCATTTGGTGTTCCAAATATATGTTGTAATGTATCTGGTTGATTGGCATACTCTGACCATTTTCCAGTAAAAAATGGTGTTAGCCCATCTGGGTGAGGTAGTATCTGAGTGAAGTTATTCCATCTTACATGTTGACCTCTTGATTCTGGAATGGCAATATGTACTAGATGTCCTGTCCATGCTAGTGAACTAATACCAAAAAGCCCCGATAGATGGTGATTTAGTCTTGATTCATTATTTTTAAACCATGATAAACCTGGCTTAAACTTAGGTTGTAAGTGTAACCATCCTGCAAATAGCATTGTTGCTGATAATATTAGTAAAAATAGAGCTCCATTATATAGATCCGTATTGGTCCTCATCCCTATTGTATACCACCAATGGTATAGTCCTGAGAATGCTATGTCGACAGGATAAGATTTATTCTGTGAACTGAATGCTTTAATTGCTGGTTGCCCAAAATGTGGGTCCCAAATTGCATGAGCTATTGGTTTTGTTTTCAATGGATTGAGCACCCATTCTTCAAAGTTTCCTTGCCATGCAACGTGAAATAGATTTCCAGATGTCCATAAAAAAATTATTGCTATATGTCCAAAATGGGAAGCAAAGATTTTTTGATATAAATTTTCTTCTGTCATTCCATCGTGGCTTTCAAAGTCGTGTGCCGTAGCTATACCGTACCAAATCCTTCTTGTTGTAGGATCTTGTGATAGTGCTTGGCTAAATTTTGGAAATTTTGTTGCCATTTTTTTAATCCTTATCCTACTGATATAATTCTTGCTAAGAAGAAGGCCCAAGTTGTTCCAATTCCTCCTAATAGGTAGTGAGCTAAACCAACTGCTCTTCCTTGTGTAATACTTAGTGCTCTTGGTTGTATTGATGGTGCTACTTTAACTTTATTATGTGCCCAAACAATTGATTCTATTAATTCTTGCCAATATCCTCTTCCGCTGAATAAAAACATTAAGCTAAATGCCCAAACAAAATGTGCGCCTAAAAAGATTAATCCGTAAGCCGATAATGATGATCCATATGATTGTATTACTTGTGATGCTTGTGCCCAAAGAAAATCTCTTAGCCATCCATTAATTGTAATAGCTCCTTGGGCAAAATTACCTCCTGTAATATGTGTTACCTCGCTGTTGTCTGTTACATTTCCCCAGACATCTGATTGCATTTTCCAACTAAAATGGAATAATACTATTGATAGCGAATTATACATCCAAAATAGACCTAAGAATACATGATCCCAAGCCGATACCTGACAAGTTCCACCTCTTCCAGGACCATCACATGGAAAACGGAAGCCTAGATTTGATTTATCTGGAATTAATCTTGAATTTCTTGCAAATAAAAATCCTTTAACTAAAATCAGTACAGTTACATGTATTGTGAATGCATGTATGTGGTGTACCATAAAATCAGCTGTTCCAAGTTTTATAGGAGCAATTGCTATTTTATTTGCTATTGATACGATGTCTCCTCCAAATACATAGCTAGCTGTTGCTAGTGAATTGGGACTTGTATTGCTAGGTGCTAATGTATGTATACTTTGTATCCACTGAGCAAATATTGGTTGTAGTTGTATAGCTGTATCAGAAAACATATCTTGTGAACGGCCCAGTGCTCTCATTGTATCATTATGTATATATAATCCAAAAGAATGAAACCCAAGGAATATACACAACCAATTTAGGTGAGATATAATAGCATCTCTGTGTCTTATTACTCTATCTAGAACGTTATCATAATTTTGTGCAGGGTTATAATCTCTGACCATAAAAATTGATGCGTGTGCTCCTGCACCAACAATACAAAAACCGCCAATCCATATATGATGAGTGAATAGAGATAATTGAGTTGCATAATCTGTTGCTATATAAGGATAAGGTGGCATTGCATACATATGATGTGCAACAATTATGCTTAAAGATCCAAGCATAGCTAGATTAATTGATAATTGTGCGTGCCATGAAGTTGTTAAAATTTCGTATAATCCTTTATGTCCTTCACCTGTAAATGGTCCTTTATGTGCTTCAAGGATCTCTTTCATACTATGTCCAATACCCCAGTTTGTTCTGTACATATGACCAGCGACAATGAATATTACAGATAGTGCTAAATGATGGTGAGCTACATCGCTAAGCCATAAACCGCCATTAATAGGGTTTAAGCCGCCTTTGAATGTTAAAAAGTCAGAGTATTCATTCCAATTTAGTGTAAAGAAAGGTACTATTCCTTTGCTAAAACTAGGATAAAGTTCGCTCATTAAATTTCTGTTGACCATAAATTCATGGGGTAAGGGAATTTCTTGAGGAGATACGCCTGAATCTAGTAATTTATTAATAGGAAGAGCTATATGAATTTGGTGTCCAGCCCAACCAAGGCATCCTAGTCCTAATAAACCTGCTAAATGGTGATTCATCATTGATTCTACATTTTGAAACCATTCTAGTTTTGGTGCAGATTTATGATAATGAAACCATCCAGCTAAAATCATTAATAGTGACATAAATAATCCACCAATTGCTGTAACATAGAGTTCAAATTCTGATGTTATTCCTGAAGATCTCCATAATTGGAAGAATCCGGAAGTAATTTGTACGCCTTGAAATCCTCCTCCTACATCACCATTCAAAATTTCTTGACCTACAATAGGCCAAACAATTTGTGCGCTTGGTTTTATAACTGTTGGATTACTTAGCCATGCTACATAGTTAGAGAATTTAGCTCCGTGAAAGTACATTCCACTTAACCATAGAAATATGATTGATAGTTGGCCAAAGTGTGCGCTAAATATTTTTCTAGATATATCTTCTAAAGAATTTGTATGACTATCGAAGTCGTGTGCATCTGCATGCAGATTCCATATCCAGGTAGTTGTATTTGGCCCTTTAGCTAGTGTTCTTGAAAAGTGTCCAGGTTTAGCCCATTTTTCAAATGATGTTATAACTGGATTCTTATCTACTGTCACTTTTACTTTTTTTGTCTCTTGCTCTTTTGAGCTAATTTTCATTGAGATTCTCCTCTCTATAATTATATCTGCAAAATGAGACAATTTATAAAACACCCATTTAAAAGATTTATCTTCTTTTACTTTAACCTTATTACTAATAAGCTTGAGTTTTTATTTTCTTACTCTAATATTATAGTATATACCTAGTAATTTTCTGTTTATCTGTTAACAATCGTTAAAATTTATATGTTATTTTATTTTGATTTTAACTAGTGCTTGTCCACAATCAACAATATCCCCGTTCTTTACTAAAATTTCTACTATTTCTCCATTAACTTCTGACTCTATTTCATTCATTAATTTCATTGCTTCAATTATACATACTGTTTGTTTAGGCTTGACAATATCGCCAATTTCTATAAAAGAGGGCTCATTTGGTGCTGGTGAATTGTAAAATGTGCCAACCATAGGTGATATTATTGTTGAATAAACATGAGCTTGATCTAATTTATTTTCTTTATTGTTATTTACTTGTATTTTTTGTTTTACTTCTATTTTTTTTAATTTACTTATATTATTTTTTAATACACGGTTTTCGTTAATAAGTTTTGTTTTATTTATTGTAATTTTTGTTTCTCTTTTTTTGATAATGATACCGCTCGCATCATTATTACTAATTGAATTAATGAGTTTTTGTATTTCTTTTACTTTCATAATGCCTATTTTATTTAAATCATTTACTAATTTCTGTTTTGAATGAATATACTCTTTTTTTATCTAAAAATTCTATTATTGATATTACATAATGTTTTGAAATATGTATGTTGCCAACTAATCTTAAGTTTTTATAAGATTTTTGATATAAACCTTGTTTGAGTATACTCGGAAAAAATTTTATTTCTATTAAATTTTTTTGCATTAATGTTATACATTTATATATTGTATATTATGAAATATAATTATATTTTAATTAACGTTTTTTTGCTATATTTTTAAGATATAATTGACTTATACGATAGTTTGTTAATTATATGTAATTATCTGATGAAATTAATATTATGTTAATAGCAGATGATATAGATAAACTCTTAGATATTTTACCAGATTTTATAAAAAATGCTTTAGATGTGCACCCTAAAAAAAGATTTTTAATAGAAATTGTTATGGATTTAGGAAGAAGGCCAGAAGCACGTTTTCCAGAAGGTCCTGTATATTTATCAACAATTAATATTTCTTGGATTCATTTAGATTTTTGTATTAAAAAGATACCTCAATTTAGTAATGATAATAGATCTGGTATACAGTATACGTTACATAGGATTAGTTCAATAAAAAATAGAAAGGGAAATATTATTGGATTAACTTTGCGTGTAGGTAGAGCTATTTTTGGAACAATTAATGTTGTTAGAGATCTTTTATATGCTGGTGATTCAATATTACTTTTAGGTAAACCTGGTGTAGGTAAAACAACAGCAATACGCGAAATAACAAGAATATTAGCTGATGAGATGGAAAAAAGAGTAGTTATTATTGATACTTCTAATGAGATTGCAGGCGATGGAGATATTCCTCATCCAGCTATAGGGCGTGCTAGAAGAATGCAAGTAGCAACACCCGAATTACAACATAAAGTTATGATTGAGGCTGTAGAAAATCACATGCCTGAAGTAATTATTATAGATGAAATTGGCACTGAGCTTGAAGCATTAGCTGCTCGTACTATTGCTGAAAGAGGTGTTCAATTAGTTGGTACAGCTCATGGTAATTATTTGCATAGTGTTATAAAAAACCCAACGCTCTGTGATTTGCTTGGTGGTATTCAATATGTAACCTTAGGTGATGATGAAGCTAAGAGACGTGGTTCTCAAAAGAGTATTTTGGAAAGAAAATCTTTACCTGCTTTTCAGGTAGCAATAGAAATACATGAGCGTAGTAGCTGGGTTATTCATGAAAAAGTTGATCAAACTGTTGATAAAATACTTCAAGGATCTAATGTTTCTTTGCAGCGTCGTTGTTTTCATGCTGATAAATCTATTTCTATAGAATGTGATAATTCAAGTTTTAATGAATTCATTATGTATAGTAATAGTTTTTCTTCTAGTAGTGCGAGTGTAAATCAATCTAATTTAGCAATTATCAAAAATTATAGTCAATTTAATCAATCTAATTTACCTACGAAAACAAAAATATTGAATGTGAGTAAATTTACAAATTTGATAAATAAATCGAGTAGTTATGTTTTACCTAAATTATATATTTATGGTATGAATATACGTCAAGTTGAACAAATTATATCAGATTTAAATTTATCTATTGTATTAACTCGAGATTTATTGAAGGCAGATTATATTTTAGGTATTAGGTCATATATTAAACATAATGCTAAGATGCGACAGATTGCTAATTTGAGACATATTGTTATTTATACAATACATAGTCATAATAGGAATAACATTATACGAGCTTTAAACCAAATATTAAATACCTAATAGTATTTCTAATTTTAGTTAGAACCAATTTTATATAAATAACAAAATTTACTATAGAAAAAATATGTTTTTTTGTTGATAATTTATTGAATTAGTTAAGTGTACTTCTAGTTTAAAAAATTATAGTTTCTTTATTAAGTTTATATAATCTAAATTATCTTAATTGAATTCTTTTTTTATTGTGTTTAGTTTTTTACTATAGATACAGGTATTTTATTTTTGTTATTATTATATTGAGGAAGTATTCATGGTAGTAAAAGAAAAAGATTTAAAAATTTTTGAGACAGTTAGAAACATTGTAGCTCAGCAGTTAGGCGTAGATAAACAATTAGTTACTTTAGAAGCGAACTTTGCTAATGATTTAGGTGCTGATTCTCTTGATACTGTGGAATTAGTAATGGCTATTGAAGAAGAGTTTGATATAGAAATACCTGATGAAGATGCAGAAAAAATTGCAACTCTTCACCAAGCTGTTAAATTTATTGAAAAAGCAGTCAATAATGGTTAATATTATATTTTTATATGACGGAGAGGGTGGGATTCGAACCCACGGAACCTGACGGTTCATCTGATTTCAAATCAGACGCAATAAACCAACTCTACCACCTCTCCTAGTAGTGACATAAAGATATTATAATAAAAAAAGACTTTAACTACAATGTATTAGTTATTAGTCTTTTATTTATAATTTATTCATATGTTGCTTCACCTGTAAATTTTTTATTTACAGGATTTTTGTTTTTACCTATGTTATGTTGTATGTTACCTATTCCAATTCTTCCTTCATTTACTTTTTCAGGAAAAACACCATCTTTAGGATGTAAGTATTGAACTTCTCCGTTGGGAAAAATTCTATAAATTTTAAAATTATTAATTTTAAATTTATTTTTTAGCTGAGCTGATAAAGCAAGACATTGTTCTTTTTTTGCTAAGTATAGCAAGTTATCACCTTTTGCCATGATAGCTGATCCACCAGTTGGCATTTCAAATATATTATCCTTTTCAGTATTCCAAGTAATAGCGTATTTCTCTTCTATTTCTGCTGATCTTAGCCATCCTCCGGTACTGCCACCAAAAGTTGGAGATGGCATTTGGAAGTTAATTGTGTTATTCATTTTGTTTATTATTTAATTTTATTACATCTATATAATAAAATATATTTTTATTTTATAAAAAAAAGAAACAAAGCTTTATACTTTTATTTAATTGTTTTGTCTTTATCTGGTGATTCTATGGCTTTAATTAAATATAGTTTTATGATATTAGTGATAATTGTTGTGTATATCTTAGTTTTTTGAAACCATTTTTGTATTGGACTGTCAATCTTTTTATTTATTTCAATTAATTTTTTATTTTCAGATGCACATATATCTAAATATTTAAAAAATTCTGGTTTGTCTACATTTAATGCTATTGGAAATATTCTAGAAGCACTTTCATTTGTTTTTCGTATAACTTGCATATCATAGCTTCTTGCATCTAAACCTATAGACTTATAAAAATCAGATCTTTGAAAATCATTTAGATACATTGTTGCAAAAACACTTATCAAAAAAAATTTACACCAAAATTTAGATTCTAAATTATCTAAAAATTGAGGTTGTGATTTTAATAATGCTGCAAAAAAGTCTCCGTGTCTATTTTCATCTTGACACCAATTTTCAAAAAATTTAAAAATAGGGTATACACGATGTTCTGGATGTTGCTCTAAATGTCTATATATTGTTATGTATCTCCAGTACCCAATTTTTTCAGATAAGTATGTTGCATAAAAAATAAATTTAGGAGAAAAAAATGTATATTTTCTGCTTTTTGTTAAAAAGCCTAAATCTAGTGATATATTAAAATCTCCGATTGCTTTATTTAAAAATCCAGCATGTCTTGCTTCATCTCTTGACATTAATAAAAAACACTCTGCAAGTATAGGATTAGATTTAGTTAATCTTCTTGAGAGTTCTTTATATAGTAGAAACCCTGAAAATTCTGCAGTACATGATCTTTCTAGGAATTCAATGAAAAGTAATTTCATTTTATTATCTAAGATGTTCCAAGATTTATCAAATTCTTCATCTCTTATAAAGTGTTTTTTATTATAATCTGCTCTAAATTCTTTGAGTAACGCTTCAAACTCTTCTGTATTTAAAGATATATCCAGATTTGCCATTTCTTCGAAATCTGTAGTGTAAAATCTTGGAGTAAGTAAAGTTTCTGCTGTTTTTATGTCAGTTTTTTGTATTGTGCTTTGCATTTATTATATTATGTTAAGATTAATTGTGTGTCATTACTTTTATTTTTTATACTAACTTTAATATCTTATATATATATATAATTTTTAAAAATTTACATTTATTTTAACAATATAAAATTATCATAATAAAATTAAATAATTTCAACATTTAGTTATTATTATTTTAGTAGATTCACTTTGATTTAGATAATATATATTTTGTATATTAAATATTTATTTAATAATTAGGAGTTATTTATGATAGATATTATTAGTTTAGGATGGGGTTCTTTACTTGCAATATTTACTTTTTCTATTGCATTGGTTGTTTGGGGGAGAAACGGTTTCTAATATACGTTAATATAACTAAGGAGTTGATATAATGTTTTCGGAAATTACTTTAGCTGCTATTATTAGCCCTATAATGATTATTATTGGTTTAGTCTTAGGTTTTATTCTTTTAAAAATACAGGGTGATTAATTTAATTATATATTTATTTAAGCTATTTAAAAATTTAATAATATGTTTTTTATTAAATTTTTTATTATTATTTTTATATTAATATGGTGATTAAAATTTTTTGGTATATTTTTGGCTTTTCAACTATTTTTTTTATTCTTATTAATATTCCTAATAGTAGTGGAATTGGTTTATCTATGAATCAAAACCAGTTATTTAATATCAAGTCAAATAAATTATTTATGCAACAAATAATTGCTTTCAATGTGTTAATTTTCTTAGTATTAACAGTTATATTGCTTCTTTAATATCTATCTTAGTTTTTATTATAACCTAATTATTTTATTAAGATATTTTATGTTTAGTTCAAAAAGTAATTGTCCAGTCCCTTTTGACCAGCAACCATTGAATGAGTATTTAGCTTTAAAAGACTCTTTTTTGTTTTCCTGGTCTGTTTCTTCTAAAAAATCATTTATATTTGGTTTATTGGTAGTTTTTATATTTTTAATTGTTGTATTTGGTATTTTATTAGTTTTATCAGTTAATGTTAATAATTTTCCTAAATTTTTATTGTTAGATGTGTTTTTTTCTAATCTAGTTGTTTCATTTTTGTTTATTAGGTTGTATTTGGGTTGGTCTTATGTTTTTAAAAGATTATTAAGTGCAACAATTTTTTATGAAGAATCTGGTTGGTATGATGGTCAAGTGTGGGTTAAAACATCTAATTATTTAATACAAGATCGATTAATAGGTAAATATCAAGTGATGCCTTTTATAAATCGTATAAGATACACGTTTTTAATTCTTTGTATAAATTGTTTTGTTATGTATTTATTAGTTTTTGTGTTTTGAATATTTTTTAATTTATTGTATAGTTAAATTGACGCGGGGTAGAGCAGTCTGGTAGCTCGTCGGGCTCATAACCCGAAGGCCAATGGTTCAAATCCATTCCCCGCTACTTATTTGTAATTCTTTGATAACTAAGCAATATAGATTATTACGTTAATGTTATTATATAATATAATATTTTTATATATCTTAACTTTTATAAATTTTTATCATAATACATTAATTTTACATTTACTATGTTAAATAAAGGTTTTTTACAAGTTGGAGATAAAGCTCCGGCTTTTTCTGCAATAGCTGTTTATGAGCAGGAATTTAAACAGATTAAGTTATCAGACTATTTAGGCAAATATCTAATTTTATTATTTTATCCACTTGATTTTACTTTTGTTTGCCCTACGGAAATTATAGCTTTCAGTGACATGTATGATGAAATTCATTCATTAAATGCAGATATTTTGGGTATATCTGTAGATAGTGAATATTGCCATTTAGCCTGGACACAATTAGATCGTGAATCTGGTGGAGTTGGTGATTTAAGATATCCTCTAGTTTCAGATTTATCTAAAGAAATAAGTTTGTCTTTTAATATATTAAATGATGAAGGTAAGTCGTTAAGAGGTCTCTTTATCATAGATCCAGAAGGTTTTATTCAGCACTACTTAGTAAATAGCTTAGATGTTGGTCGAAATGTAGATGAAACTCTTAGGACTTTAAAGGCAATTCAATATGTGCAGAGTAATCCAGATGAAGTTTGTCCAGCAAATTGGCAACCTGGTCAGTCTGCAATTAAAAGTAATTTAAATGTTGCCAAAGAATATTTTAAATCGGTTTAGATTAAATTTTATTATATAATTAGGCGTTTAATTTTTTATATTTAATTTAAAGTTATTACATATTTCACTAATTTTATATAAAATTTTTTAATAGGTATTTTATAGTTTTAAGGAGATAATTATGTATACAAATTTAGCACAGCAATTGCGAGAAGGTACTACTAAATCTCATAGTATGGCTGAAAATGTAAGTTTTGTAAAATCCTTTCTTGGCGGCGTAGTAGATAAAGACTCTTATAAGCAATTAGTTGCAAATTTATATTTTATATATGATGCTATAGAAAAGCAGATAGAAAAAAATAAGTATGATCAAGCTGTTGGTGCAATATATTTTCCCCAGCTTTTCCGTAAAGATAGTTTAATTACAGATTTAATATACTATTATGGAGATAATTGGTTAACTCAAATAGATTCTTCACCAGCTACACAGTTATATGTAAATAGAATTAATCAGATCGGTAATTCTAATCCTGAATTATTAATTGCTCATTCTTATACTAGATATATTGGTGATCTTTCTGGTGGTCAAATATTAAAAAAAATAGCTAAAAGTGCAATGCAGCTTAATGATAATGATGGTACTGCTTTTTATGATTTTAATTTAATAGATGATGAGCAAAAATTTAAAGATATGTATCGTAATGCATTAAATAATATTCCATTAACGACAACACAAGTTGATCAAATTATTGCGGAAGCTAATATCTCTTTTAACTTAAATATGAAAATTTTTCAAGAACTTAATTCTAATTTAATTAAGATTATGTTAATGTTATTAATATCATCTATTAATAATTTTCGCAAAAAATTTTCTTAACTTTAAATTTTTTTATTTTAGATAATTAATGTATAAATTAAAAACTAACCAATCAGTTTGTAAGCGATTTAAATCAACTAATAATGGCAAATTACTAAAACGTAAATCCTGCAAAAGTCATTTATTGCAAAAAAAAAGTAGTAAAAGAAAACGTAGATTGTCCAAACTTAGTATTGTGGGTTTCTGTGATAAGGTGAATATTGTAAGTAATTTACCTTATTTAAATTAAATTTAGTATAATTAAAATGATGTATGACAAGAATTAAACGAGGCAATGTTGCTCGTAAAAAAAGAAAAAAAATATTGAAGTTAGCTAAAGGATTTAGAGGATCACATTCTAAGTTATTTCGCACGGCTAAACAACAAGTACTTAAAGCACTAAAGTATTCATATATTGGTAGAAAACATAAAAAGCGCACGTATCGTTCTTTATGGATTATTCGTATTAATGCTTCAGCCAGGTCAAATAATATTAGCTATAGTCAGTTTATTCATTTGTTAAAAAAAAGTAATATTGGATTGAATCGTAAAATTTTATCTCAATTAGCATTAATTGATCAAGCAGCATTTACTTATTTTGTTCAATTTGTTCAAAGTTCACGAATTTAATTAATTCTACTTAATACGTAGTATGCTATGAGTAGCAAATTTTTCTTTTGCTTTTCAGGATATTTTTTTTTAACAATGTGTATTGCTAACTGAATGTGCTCTTCTGCAAGATCTTGTGCTTTTTGTATAGCATTAGTATTCTTTATTTTTTTGATAGTTTCATTAGTATCTGGTTTTAATTGAAATTCTCGATCTATCATTTTTTTGATGTCAGGTTCTTGATTTAAAGCTAGTATTAGTGGAGCTGTTAAATTACCGTTTTTTAAATCTGATCCTGGAGATTTACCTAAATCATATAAAGTTCCTTTTACATCTAGTATATCATCAATAATTTGGAATGCTAAACCCAAGTGTTTACCATATAAATAAAAGTCATTTTGTATATTATTATTATTATTATTTAACATAATCGTTGCTTTGCAACTACAAGCCATTAATGAAGCTGTTTTGTAAAATGATTTTTCAATGTATTCTGCAACAGAAATTTCACTATCAAATAGCTTAATTCCCTGTTGTACTTCACCTTCTGCAAAATCTGTAATAATTTTGGAAATGGTTTTTACAACATTTAAATTATTTAAATTGGCTAAATACCACGATGACTGTGCAAATAAAAAATCTCCTGCTAGTACAGCCACTTTAGTATTAAACATGTTGTGCACTGTTGTAATACCTCTTCTTTTATCGCAATCATCTATTATGTCATCATGTACTAAACTAGCTGTGTGTATAATTTCAGTAATTTCTGCTAATCGTTTTTGTTCAGTTGATATTTGATTATTTGAGTTAATGAATTTAGATATTAAAAATATTATTGTTGGTCTAATCCTTTTTCCTCCTGCACTAAATAATTGTTCTGCTGCTGCGTATAAAATTGGATTTTCTGCAGCTATCATTGTGTTTAAGTTTTTATTTAGTTGTTTAATTTCATCGTTTATTGAATTAATTGGCAAATTCAGAAAATAATTCATAGTTCTATTTTGGTAATTATTAAAATATTATTATACTATTATTTTGTATATTGTAAATTGTATAATAAATAAATTGTCTAATGTGTCTTATTTTATGAATTTTGATATAGTAGTTTGATTACTATTTTTTTATTGTCATTTATATATTGATCTTCTAGGAGATATTTAAATAATAATGTGCGAAAATAAACAAAAAACTGTGCTTCCGTTCACTATGTTATCTGGTGAAATGAATTATACCAAGGATACACATATAGATACATTGTTATCGTTATATGAAGATATGTTACTTGGACGATATTTTGAAGATATGTGTGCTCAAATGTATTATCTTGGTAAAATGTTTGGCTTTGTTCATTTATATAATGGTCAAGAAGCTGTTTCTACAGGAGTTATTAAATTATTGCATAAAGATGATTATGTCTGTAGTACATATCGTGATCATGTTCATGCTTTAAGTAAGGGAGTTCCTCCAAAAAATGTTATGGCAGAATTATTTGGTAAGGAGACTGGTTGTAGTAAAGGACGTGGGGGATCTATGCATATATTTTCTGCACAGCATAATTTTTTAGGTGGTTTTGCTTTTATTGGTGAAGGTATACCAGTTGCTTTAGGTGCTTCATTTCAAAGTATTTATAGAAAACAAGTGTTTAATTCTAGTAGTCCATTAAATGTAACAGTGTGCTTTTTTGGAGATGGTACAACTAATAATGGTCAATTTTTTGAGTGTTTAAATATGGCAGTTTTATGGAAATTACCTATTATATTTGTTGTAGAGAATAATCAATGGGCAATTGGTATGGCACATCATAGATCAACTTCCTCTCCAGAAATACATAAAAAAGCTAATGCTTTTGGATTGCCTGGAGTTGAAGTTGATGGGATGGATGTATTAGCTGTTAGAGATGTTGCTCAAAAAGCAATAGCGCGCGCAAGATCAGGTGAAGGTCCAACTTTGATAGAAGCGTTAACATATCGTTTTAGAGGTCATTCTTTAGCTGATCCAGATGAATTAAGATCTCGCCAAGAGAAAAATGCTTGGTTAGTTCGAGATCCTATTAAGAGTTTTAAGAAATATATAAATCAAAGTTTTTCAATTGATCTGAGTGTTTTAAATGAAATTGAAGTAAAAGTTAAGAAAAAAATACAAGATTCTGTTGATTTTGCATTGTCTAGTCCAGAGCCTAATATTCAAGACTTAAAGCGCTACTTGTTTGTAGAAGATTAATATATGTATTTTCATTTTAATAAACTTATAAATTAATATAACAAAATTATGAATAAAACTTTTTTGTTTGATGCTTTACGTGAAGCTACTGATGAAGAAATGCAGAGAGACAAGTCAGTTTTTGTGTTGGGAGAAGATGTTGGACATTATGGAGGTTCTTATAAAGTTACTAAAGATTTACACGTTAAATATGGTGATATAAGAGTTTTAGATACACCGATCGCTGAAAATAGCTTTATGGGCATGGCTATTGGGTCTGCAATGACTGGTTTAAGACCAATTGTTGAAGGAATGAACATGAGTTTTTTACTTCTTGCATTTAATCAAATTTCTAATAATGCAGGTATGCTACGTTATACTTCTGGAGGAAATTTTAATATACCTTTAGTTATACGTGGTCCTGGAGGCGTCGGTAAACAGCTTGGTGCAGAGCATTCACAAAGATTAGAGGCTTACTTTCAGGCAATACCTGGTTTAAAGATAGTTGCTTGTTCAACTCCATATAATGCTAAGGGATTGCTTAAGTCTGCTATTCGTGATCAAAATCCTGTTATTTTTTTTGAGCATGTTTTGTTGTATAATTTACAAGATCATATTCCTGAAGATGAATATTTTATTCCTTTAGATAAAGCTGAGTTAGTTAGGTCTGGTGAAGATGTAACAATTGTTACATATTCGCGTATGCGTTATCATGTATTAAAAGCTTTAGATATCTTAGTTGAAGATGGTTATAACCCTGAAATAATTGATTTAATTTCTTTAAAACCACTTGATATTGATTCAATTATTAGTTCACTAAAAAAGACAAATCGTTTACTGATTGTTGAAGAATGTATGAAAACAGGAGGAATAGCGGCAGAAATAATTGCTCAAGTAAATGATGATTATTTTGATTTGTTAGATGCTCCTATAGTTAGGTTATCCTCTCAAGATATCCCTACGCCTTATAATGGCAATTTAGAAAAAGCAACAGTTGTTCAGCCTCAACATATTGTTGAGGCTGTAAAAAAATTATTGTATTAATTTGTTATATCTAGTTTTAAAGCATGATAATTTTTATATTAGTATTCTGCAGTATTATGTATTTTAAAAATTCATATCTGCTGCTTGTACTTTTTCCCATTGTTTTTTCTTTAGTACAAAAAAGATCTGAGCTAATGTGACGCTAATAAAAAATATTATCATGCTTTTAATTCTTGTAGGATTTTGTAGTACTATTTCTGTTTCATTTTGACCAAAACCTCCAACATTTGGATCATTAGTTAAATTTTGATTTATTGAAATATTAGATCCTTCTTTAACTATTAGATTTAAACCTTTTGGAATTTCTTCTGAAACAATTTCACCGTTATTCTTTTGTATGTTTAAAGTAAAGCCACCTGTAGCTTTTTCTTCTATACTTTTTATTATTCCTTCGCAATTAGAGGTAATTACGTTGTTATTAGATTTATCTCCTGTTGGATAAATTTGACCTCTACCTCTATTTCCACCAACATATATTGGGTATTTTAAGAAAAATGTAGTTTTGTCTTTGCTAGGATCAGGCGACAATATTGGGAAGATAATTTCTTGATTGTTTTTACCTCCGACAGGTCCTATAACTAAAATATTTTGTTGTGATGTGCTGTAAGGTTGTATATAAAAACTTTTTGTTCTTTCTTTCATTTCTGCACTTAGTGATTTTTTAGGAGCTAATTTAAAGCCTTCTGGTAGTATTAATACAGCTCCTGTATTTAAATTTCCGTTATTCCCATTACCTAATATTTGTTTGCTTTCAGCTGAATATGGTATAGAAACCTTAGCTTCAAAAATAGTGTTAGGTAATACTGATTTTGGAATCTCTATATTAACTTCTTTCTGTGCTAAATGGCAGTTTGCACACACTATACGTCCTGTAGCTTCTCTAGGGTTTTCATAGCCTTGTTGAGCATAAATAGGAAAGCTATAAGCTGGACTTGATATAATACTTGTTATGCTAGTAATACTTAATAATATTATTAAAAGTTGTTTGATTTGTAATAATATATTATCTTGTTTCATAGTTATGTTCTAATTTTTTATTTTTTTATCTATAATAACATTCTATATTTATTCTTTAAAATAAAGTTATAAATATATACTTTTATTTAATTTGACTACGTTTTTATCATTTTTAGTATAATAATTCCTGAAAAATATAAAGCTATAATTGTGCATGTTAAACAAACTTGTGTAAATGGATCAGTGGAAGGTGTTATTATAGCTCCGATAATTGTAGCTGTAAATGCAATATATTTCCACTTATTTAGCATATTTTTCCATGTTACTATATTATTAATTCCTAATAATATTTGTATAACTGGAATTTGAAAACATATTGCAGTACTGAAAGTTATTAGTATTAAAAAGTTACAGTATTCATCAAAAGACCATATTGGTTCAATAATTTCAGATCCATAATTAATTAAGAAATTCAATGTAATTGGAACTAAAAATTTATATGAAAAAAAAGTTCCAGAAAAAAATAATGCTATAGAGCTAATGACTATTGGTATAATATATATTTGTTCTTGTTTTGTTAAACCAGGCAAAATAAATTGTAATACTTGATATGTGATCAATGGACTAGCAATAATCACTGCAGAATATATTGCTACTTTTAAAGAAACAAAAAGATATTCTCCTGGAGCTAACTGTAAAAATTTTACTCCCAATGCTGGTTGTTGTAAAAATAGTGTTATTTCTTTTGTGTAAATTAAACAAATAATTAATGTAAGAAAAACAATTATGATGGAAAATAAAATTCTTTCTCTGAGTTCTTTTAAATGTTCAATGATAGTCATGTACTTATATTGATTTTTTGATTCTATATGTTTCATATTTTTATTATTAAAAATAATATATCTATTCAAGCTAGTTTTTATATTTAATTATATTATATTAGTAACTTTTGTTTTATGTTATACCTTATTTAATTAAATGTTTAGATATTATTATTAATTTGTAAAATTAAGGATTGATATTTTATATGATTGTTAAAGCGAGCGGTGGTACTCCTTTAGTAAAACCTAAATTATTTAGAACAGCTTCTCTATCAAGTATATTACAAGCTGAGCAACAAGATAGATTCTTGCAATTAAGTGAACTAAATCAGTTAGTTTCTTTTTTTAGTTCTGGCAATAGACGTTTAGAGATAGCTGAATTATTATCTAAAAATGCAAATTTTTTAGTTTCTCGGGCTGCTGATAAAATTTTTGTTGGAGGTTCTTCAATTTCTTACTTAGAAAGGCCTCAAGCTGCATTTTTAGAAGCGAACTCAATTAATATGTCAAATGAATTATTAGGTAATTCGTCTACAAATTTATTTGAGAGTATTTCTTCATCTGTTGTAAATAGTAATGATCCATTGCCTCCAGGTTTTAGACCTATTAATATTAACAAGTATGGATCGCAAAGAATGAAAAAGTCTTTGCGTGATTTAGATTGGTTTTTAAGATATTTAACATATTCAATTATATCAGGAGATTCTAATATTCTTTCTGTTAACATAAGAGGATTAAGAGAATTAATTGATAATGCTTGCTCTAGTGCTGCAGCAATTGTTGCTTTACGTGAAATGCGTAAACTATCTTTAACTCTATTTGAAGATGATTTAGAGGCTCAACAATTAACAAAACAGTATTTTGATATTTTAATTATAGAATTTGAAGCTTCTAGTCTAGGTGATAAACTTCGTAAAAGATCATCTAATGATATGCAGGGCTTAAGATTACCTCAAGTTTATAATCAAGCTGGTTTTGTAAATCAAAAGTTTGTAATGAAAAGTAGCTTGTCAAATGATGAAAAACAATCAGTAATTAATGCTTGTTATAGACAAGTTTTTGAGCGAGATATTTGTAAAGCTTATAGTTTAAAGTTTATAGATTTAGAATCTCAAGTAAAATCTGGACAGTTATCTATTAAAGAATTTGTTAGGCTTTTGGGTAAGTCTGTAATTTATCAACAACAGTTTAACCAACCATTTGTAAATAGTCGCGTTGTTGAACTATCTTTTAGACATTTTTTAGGTAGAGGATTGAGTTCAATAGAAGAATTCCAAAAATATTTCTCTATTCTTTCTAATAGAGGTATTAATGGTTTAGTTGATAACTTAGTTAATTCAGAAGAGTATTCTGATTATTTTGGAGAAGAAACAGTTCCATATCTACGTAGTTTAGGGGAAGAAGCTCAAGAATCTAGAAACTGGGGTCCTCAATTAAGATTATTTAATTATAGTGCAGTATTCAAAAAAGTTCCAGATTTTATCACTCTATTTGCTGATTATAAGTCTAAGCTTTCTAATCAACATCCTTATGGTATAGGTAATGATCCTCTTACAATACAGTTTGGCGCTATTTTTCTTAAAAATACAATTGATCTTAAAGCAAAATCCTCTTTTTTTACAAGAGATACAAGGAGATTATTAGTTAGATATGGTCCTGGGATATATAATCAGATAAGTAGTCCGAATTTAAGAAATAAGATTGTGAATGTTAAAGGGCCTAAGGTATTTAGTACAAAAGATACTAATTTAAATATTAATCAAATAATATCTGCTATATATTTAAGAGTTTTTGGTCGTTTTGTTTATCAAGAAGAAATGTTATCTATTTCAAAGTATGAAGATAAATTTAAAAATAAATTAATTTCTGTAAAAGAATTTATAACCTTGCTTCTTAAATCTTCTGTATTTAGGTATTTATATTGGGATAATTTTTATATTTGTAAAGCTATAGAATATGTGCATATTAAAGTCATTGGTCGCCCAACTTATAGTAGGCAGGAGATTGATCAGTATTTTAATCTTGTTTACCAGAAAGGATATTATGCTATGATTGATTCAATGGTTAATAGTGCAGAATATAATGAATCATTTGGGGATTTTATTGTTCCTTATGAACGCTATATAACTGCGGCATCTATATTTTCTAGAGGTTTATTTACTAAAAATTCTATTAATATTAATAAGTTGGATAATATAAGTTTTATTAGCTTGAGTCAAACAAATCAAAATAGTAGTTTAAATCAAGTTAAGTTTAAAATTAGTCAAGGTGTTGATGTTAAAAGATCTCAATCTAAAGTATTTATATTAAATAATGTCTCTAGTGATATAGATAAAATACAAATTTTGCGTGCTGCGTATAGACAGATTTTTGAACGTGATCTTGGTACTTTTAGTATAGGTGATGAATTTTATTCAGTTGAAAAGTCTTTTCTTAACTCATCTATAACAGTTCAAGAATTAATTTGTCAATTAGGTTGTTCTAGAATATATATTAAAGAATTTTACGAACCATATCCGAATACTAAGGTTATTGAATTATCTACGAAACATTTTTTAGGTCGTGCTCCTAATAATCAAGCAGAAATTAGATATTATAATCAAATTTTAGCTTCTCAAGGAATATATTCTTTAATTCTTGAATTAGTTTATAGTGCAGAGTATGAGAAAGTTTTTAATAATAATACTGTTCCTTATCGTCGTTTTCCTACATTACCGGCTGCTAATTTTCCAAATACGGAAAAGCTATATAATCGTTATACTAAGCAAAACAATAGTATTATTGTTCCTAGTTTTCAATCGATATCTAGCTATTAATTGTTAGTGAATTTAAGTCTAGTTAAAAACTTTCTTGTTTTTGTACTTTTTCTTAAAATATATTGAGTTACTTGAAAAAATATTTGATTATTGGTATTTTTTATTATTCTACAATTAGAGTATTCTATTTAGTATAACCAAGTATTTTTTCAAATTAACTATATATATTTATAATAGTTTTTTTATACAAATTAATTTGATGAATTTAAGGAGTGTTATTTGTGAGTATTGTTACTAAATCTATTGTTAATGCAGATGCTGAAGCAAGATATTTAAGTCCTGGAGAATTAGATCGTATTAAAAGTTTTGTATTATCGGGTCAAAGACGTTTGAGAATAGCTCAAATTTTGACTGACAATCGTGAATTGATAGTTAAGCAAGGAGGACAACAACTCTTTCAAAAAAGAACGGATGTTGTTTCTCCTGGAGGTAATGCTTATGGAGAAGAAATGACAGCAACTTGTTTAAGAGATTTAGATTATTATCTAAGATTAGTAACATATGGTATTGTTGCTGGTGATGTTACTCCTATTGAAGAAATTGGTTTAGTTGGTGTTAAAGAGATGTATAATTCTTTAGGAACACCTATTTCTGGAGTTTCTGAAGGAGTTCGGTGTATGAAAAATATAGCATGCTCTTTATTATCTGGTGAAGATGCTGCAGAAGCAGGTTTTTATTTTGATTATACATTAGGTGCTATGCAGTAGTTTTATTTATTATTTTAGCTCAATTAGTTTGTAATTCAAATTAAGTTTATTAAAATTATATAACAAGGAAATTCGTTTTATGCAAGATGCTATTACTTCTGTAATTAATACGGCAGATGTTCAAGGAAAATATTTAGATGATAGTTCGTTAGAAAAATTAAGAGGTTATTTTCAAACTGGAGAATTAAGAGTTAGAGCTGCAGCTACAATTGCTGCAAATGCAGCTACAATTATCAAGGAATCAGTTGCTAAGGCTCTTCTATATTCGGATATCACAAGACCAGGCGGTAACATGTATACTACGAGAAGATACGCTGCTTGTATTAGAGATTTAGACTATTATTTAAGATATTCTACTTATGGAATGTTAGCTGGTGATCCATCAATTTTAGATGAAAGAGTTTTAAATGGTTTAAAAGAAACGTATAATTCTTTAGGGGTTCCTATTGGAGCAACTATACAAGCAATACAAGCTATGAAAGAAGTTACTTCTGCATTAGTTGGATCTGATGCTGGCAAGGAAATGGGTTTATATTTTGATTATATTTGTTCTGGATTAAGTTAATGTAAATATTAAAATATTTATATAGCAATAAAACCTGAAAACTAAGTTTCAGGTTTTCTGTATTGAAAGTTAATTATTAATTACAATAGCAGCTTGTAGTCTTGCTTTTGCTTTTCTAAGAACCTGCGTTGCTTCGATTTTTTCTTTATTTGAGTTTGCTTCTTCAACTGCATTAGTAGCTGTTTCAATTTCACTTTTTGCTGTTTCTATGTCAATTTCTAATATTTCTTCTGCTCCATTGACTAGTATTGTAACAATATTATTATTAACTTCGGCAAAACCTCCTAAAAGAATAATAGGTTTCCATTCTTTATTAATTCGTACACGCATTACACCAATATCTAATGCTGTTAATAATGGTATATGTCCATTTAATATCCCTAGTTGTCCTGTACTACTAGGTAAAATAATTTCTTCAGCTTTAGCATCCCAAACTATTTTATCAGGTGCGATTACACGTATTTGTAGTGTCATAGTAATATTTATTTAATTTATTTTAAAGTTTCTGCTTTAGTTATTGCTTCTTCTATATTTCCTACCAAATAAAATGCTTGCTCTGGTAAATCGTCAAGTTCTCCTTTTAAAATCATTTGAAATCCTTTTATTCCTTGTTCTAATGATACATATTTACCTGGTGATCCAGTAAATACTTCTGCTACAAAAAAAGGTTGTGATAAGAATCTTTCTATTTTTCTAGCTCTAGCAACTGTTAGGCGATCATCTTCAGATAATTCATCAAGACCTAGAATTGCAATAATATCTTGTAATTCTTTATATCTTTGTAATGTTGATTTTATTTGTTGTGCTGTTGAGTAATGTTCAAGGCCAACAATATCTGGCTGCAACATTGTTGATGTTGAGCCTAATGGGTCAACTGCTGGATATATGCCTTTAGCTGCTAAACCTCTTGATAATACTGTTGTTGCATCGAGATGGGCGAATGTTGTTGCAGGCGCTGGATCTGTTAGATCATCTGCCGGAACATATACAGCTTGTATAGAAGTTATCGATCCATCTTTAGTTGATGTAATCCTTTCTTGTAGTGCTCCCATTTCAGTTGCTAGTGTTGGTTGGTATCCAACTGCTGAAGGCATGCGTCCTAATAAAGCTGATACTTCTGATCCAGCTTGTACAAATCTAAATATATTATCTATAAATAATAAAACATCTTGTTTATTAATATCTCTAAAGTATTCTGCCATCGTAAGTGCAGTAAGACCTACTCTCATTCGAGCACCTGGCGGTTCGTTCATCTGTCCATATACGAGTGCCACTTTAGATTCTGTTAATTGTTCTGCGTTTATTACTTTTGACTCTTTCATTTCTTCATATAAGTCATTGCCTTCTCTTGTTCTTTCACCTACTCCACCAAATACAGATACTCCACCGTGTGCTTTTGCGATATTATTAATTAATTCCATAATTAAAACAGTTTTGCCTACTCCAGCACCACCAAATAAACCTATTTTTCCGCCTCGTCTATATGGAGCTAATAAATCTACAACTTTTATACCAGTTTCAAATATTGATGGTTTTGTTTCTAATTGAGTAAATGCAGGTGCTACTCTGTGTATAGGTAAAGATTCTTCGGACTTGACCTCTCCTAAATTATCTACTGGCTCTCCTAAAACATTAAAAATTCTTCCTAGTGTTGGTATACCAACTGGTACTGTTATTGGTTGTTCTGTATCAATTACTTCAGCTCCTCTTTTTAAGCCTTCGGTTGAACTCATTGCTACGGCTCTAACCTTATTATCTCCTAATAACTGCTGGACTTCGCAGGTAATTGTATTGTTAGGTCCCTGTATTTTTAATGCATTAAAAACTTTAGGTAGTTTTCCATCTGTAAATTCTATGTCTAGAACAGGTCCAATTATTTGCGTAACTGATCCTTCTTTTAATGATTTAACCATTATATTATTATTTGTTTATTAATAAAGTAGTTACTTAACAAAGTTTCAATAGAGCTAAATATTTATATCAATATATAATATTATATATTAATCATAATAAATATAATTATTATTATTCAATATTATATTTTCTTCCAGTTGTTTTAAGCCAGTTTTGAGCTTCTATATAATTATTTGGAGCTAATGAGATTGCTTGTTCCCAGTATTGAGCGGCTTTACTAAACATTTCTTTTGCAGCATTAGTTTTTTTGTTATTTACTGCTTTAGAACCTTGATAATGGTATATTACTGCTATATTATTTAGTGCTTGTGGTAGTTTAGGATTTAACTCTAGTGCTTTATGATAATATTCTAGAGCTTTAATATGTTCACCATTACTTGAGTAAATTAGTCCAATATTATATAAGATATATGATCTATCATATGGATCTTCTTCTAGTTGTAATGCTTCGTAATAATTTTCTAATGCTTCAGCGTACTCTCCTTCAGATTGTGCAGACATACCGTCCCTATAATAGTAGAAAGCTTCTTTCTCTTCTTTACTTGTGGGCATTATTTTGAGCACAATATCAGCTAGAATAGTAAATGTTTTGTCTATAAAATTATCATTTTTTTGTAATCTTGGCATAATTCATTCAATATTTTATTCTTTTATTATTATTAATTTAATTGCAATATTTATTTAATATTGTAAATTTTATATACTATATATTTAATATGTTAAATTTTTTTTATAAAGACGAGAAGTTTTTAAGATTTCAAGTTTTTAATTTTGTTAATGTTTTTATTAGTTCTTTATATTATAACGATTCATTAATTTTAAAATTTCCTAAGTTAATTAATTTTTTTAATAAACGCTTTTCTAGTTCTTTAACGACATTAAGTGTTAATGAAATAGTAAATGAAGACATTAATTCTATTAATACAAGTTCACATAAGTTTGATAAAAAACAGAGAAGTAATATATATGGGCAAAATTTTAAAAAGTCAAAAAATAAATTATCTAAACATAAAATTAAAAATTCTGTTCAGATAGAAAATGTAAATTTATTTGATAATACATCAGATGACTTATTTACTCAAGATTTGCTAAATAGATCATCTAATAAACCTCGAAAGGTAGGTCATAAGAATAAAAAACAATATAAAGATAAAATAGAGATTTTAGATAATAAAAATTTGTCAAAAAACTCTAATCAATACCAAGAGATTATAAGTGAATTGAAATCAGATAATTTAGAAAAGATTATAAGTTTAACTAAAAATTTAACAATACAAGAATTATCTAGAAAGATGAATATTCCTGAAGCAGAAATTATTACTTATTTATTTTTAAATAAAGGTATTTCTGCTACTATTAATGAGTTATTAGATTTAAGTACTATACGTAATATTGCGGAAAACTATAATTATACTATTGTTGAAATAGCTTCTGATGATAATCTTCTAAAGTATCAATCTAAGCAATTAAATAATTCCTCTAACAATATTATAAGATCACCCATTGTTACAATATTAGGCCATGTTGATCATGGAAAAACTACATTATTGGATGCAATATTGAAAACAAATTTAGTAACTAAAGAGCAAGGTGGAATAACTCAATCAATTTCAGGTTATGAAGTTAATTGGAGTAATGCTTTACATAGTCATTCTTTAATTTTTTTGGACACGCCTGGCCATGAGTCATTTCAAAAAATGAGGTTGAGAGGTGCTAAAGTTACTGATATTATCTTATTAGTTATTGCAATTGATGATGGAATTAAACCACAGACTATTGAAGTAATTGATTATATTAAACAACTGAGTTTATCATCTATCGTAGTTATAACTAAATCTGATAAGCTATCAAATAACCTAGAAAAAATTAAACAAGATTTAGCTAGTTATGATTTATTGTGTGAGGAATTGGGTGGCAATATACCTATGATTGAAGTAAGTGCAATAAGTGGTCATAATATTGATATTTTATTATCAAAAATTTGTTTATTAGCTGACAAAAAAAATTTCCTTGCTGACCCTAGTGTCTTAGCAACAGGTACTATTTTGGAAGCATATTTAGATAAAAAACAAGGTCCTATTGCTAATATTGTAGTACAGAATGGTACTTTGCATATTGGTGATATTGTTGCTGCTGAATATATTTATGGAAGAGTAAAAAGTATAACTAATAATAGTGGTGTAAAAATTAAGCTTGCTGGTCCATCTTCCCTTGTAAAAGTTTTAGCTTTTAATAATGTGCCAGAGGCAGGTTCTACATTTTCAATATATGCAAGTGAAAAAGATGCTAAAGCATATTGTGTAAAGTATTCAGGTTTAAATAAAGTAGATAATAAATTAAAATCTTTGGATACAAGAATAACTCTAGATCAACTCTCTGATTCTAAGCAACTTAAAATAATATTAAAAACAAATTCTCAAGGTACATTAGAAGCAATTTTAAACCTTTTAGGTAATATTTCTCAGTCTAAAGTACAAATTAATATTGTATTTGCTAATTGTGGAGATGTATCTAATAATGATATTGAGCTTGCTATAGCAACTTCTGCTATTATTGTAGCATTCGACGTAAATATTCCTAATCAAATTAAGCGTTTATTGAAGCAGCATAAAATTATTTTTACAATATTTAATATTATTTATGACTTATTGAATTATGTTGAAACTTTGATGTTAGATTTAATAGAACCGGAATATGACGAGGTATTAGTTGGTCAAGCGGTTGTAAAAACTGTTTTTAATATGCATAAAGGTTATGTTGCAGGCTGTATAGTTACTGATGGTAAATTAAATATAAAATCATACATTCATGTTTATCGCAATAAACTAATTGTTTATCAAGGTTTTATTAGTTCTTTGAAACAAATGAAAAGTGATGTCAATGAGGTTAGCGCGCCTAATGAATGTGGTTTGATGGCAGATTTTGATTTATGGAAAAATAATGATATCATTAAAGCTCATGATTTAATTTCTCAGGAAAAAACTTTATAACTTATTTTTACTAACTTAATCTTTTTTTAAAAATGGCAATAAAGCAACTAAGCGAGCCCTTTTTATTGATTTAGTAACCTTTTTTTGTTGTTTTTTATTTAATCCAGTAGAGCGTCGAGATAAAATTTTACCTTGGTCATTAATAAATTTTCTGATCAAGTCAATATCTTTATAATCTCTTATCTCGTTTTCTAAATTTTTAAAATTGTTCTTATTGTACATATTATTTAATTTCTTTGAATACTTCATGTTTATTACAGTATGGACAAAACTTTTTTATTTCGAGTCTATTTGGTGTATTTCTTTTGTTTTTGCGAGTTGTGTATCTAGCAATTCCATTTTTTCTTTTTGATGATATATTATTTCGGCATGAGCATTCTAATGTTATAACTATTCTTGATCCTTTATTTTTTCCCATAATTATGTTTTTATAATATTTAACTTTTAGGATATTATTGCACAATTTATTATTTTTTATCAAGCTGTAATTACGTTGTATATATTGTAGTGATAATGTATAATGATTAAAACTTTAAATTCATATTAATGTAGTTAGAATTGCACATTTATAGCATGCCACAAACTAAATCTCATATCAAGAATTATAAAATTATATTAAGAAATCGTAGCCGTAATAAAAAATATAAGCTAGCAATAAAAAAAGCAATTAAACAATATATAAGTAGTACCAAAAACTTGGCTAATCATAATGATAATTTGGGAAAATGTCAGTTTGAATTATCTTTAGTTTATAAGACAATAGATAAAGCTGTAAAAAGAAAAATTTTACACAAAAATACTGCTTCACGTAAAAAGTCAAGATTAGCTAAAGTATTAAAAAAAACAGATTAATAGCTTTTTAACTTATACGTTAATTTGGAATTAGCATATACTTTAAATAAGTATTAAAATTATTATTTCTAGAGTTATATGCTTATTATGAATTCTTAATTTAAGATTAGTGTTAAAAAAATATGTATATTAGATTTTAGAGATATTCTCTTTTCATATTTAAAGATATAATTTCATTCCTTGTGGAGTTTTTAATGTCAAAAAAAAATATTTCTGTATCTATAATACCAGATTTGGCCGAAATTCAAATCAAGAGTTTTAGGCTTTTTTTACAAAAAGGCTTGGTAGAAGTTTTAGACTCTTTTCCTATTATTTCTGATCCTACAGGTAAATTAGAGCTTAAATTTTTTGGTAGAGATTATAAATTAAAGTTTCCTCGTTATAGTATTCGTAAAGCTAAAAGTCGTGATAAAACATATGGTGTACAAATTTATATTCCTTCTAAGTTAACTAGAAAGGATACAGAGTTTATTAAAAAGCAGAAAACTGCTAATTGTGCTAATTCGCATTTAGATATACATAAAAAATATAGAAAGAGACAAGTTTTTATTGGTGATATACCTTTAATGACTAATAGAGGAACTTTTGTAATATCTGGCACTGAAAGAATTATTATTAATCAAATTGTCAGAAGTCCTGGAATATATTATAAAAAAGAGTTAGATAAGAATAATAAATATCTTTATAGTGCAAGTCTTATTTCTAATAGAGGATCATGGTTAAAGTTTGAAATTGATGCGAAAAATCAAATATGGGTAAAAATAGATAAAACTTATAAAGTTAATGCTTATGTTTTTTTAAGAGCTATTGGTTTAAGTAATAGAGATATTGAATCCTATCTGAATAAGTATCAATTTTTAATTAATGGCTCTAATGTATATGAGCAAAAAGAGTTATTTAAAGAAGTAGGTAAATATTCAGTAGAAAAATTAACTGACGAAGAGTCTATATTAATAGTTTATAGTAAGTTACGTCCAAATGAACCTTCTACTCTTTTAATTGCTAGACAAATGTTATATTCTCGTTTTTTCGATCATAGAAGGTATGATTTGAGTGAAGTTGGAAGGCATAAAATTAACCAAAAGCTTGGTTTAAAAATACCGCAGCATTTTAAAGTACTATCACCTCAAGATATTATTACTGCAATTGATTATCTTATTAATATTAAAGAGCAAAATATTGGTACATTTGATGATATTGATCATTTAGGTAATAGGCGGGTACGTTCAGTTGGTGAGCTTTTGCAGAACCAAATAAGAATAGGTATTAATCGTTTAGAAAGAATTATTCGTGAAAGAATGATTATTTGTGACCTTGATTCTTTAAGTTTATCAAATTTAGTAAATCCTAAGCCTTTAGTTGCATCTATTAGAGAATTTTTTGGTTCTAGCCAACTTTCTCAGTTCATGGATCAAACAAATCCTTTGGCTGAACTTACACATAAGAGGAGAATAAGTTCACTAGGTCCCGGTGGTTTAAATAAGGATAGAGCTGGTTTTGCTGTTAGAGATCTACATCCTAGTCATTATGGTAGGATTTGTCCTATTGAAACTCCTGAGGGACCCAACGCAGGATTAATAGGTTCATTGAGTCTTTATTCTAGGGTAAATACTTATGGTTTTATTGAAACTCCTTGTTATAGTGTTAAAGATTCTCATATTTTGAAAACAGAAGATTTGATTTATATTACTGCAGATCAAGAAGATGAATTGAAAATAGCACCAGCTGATATACCTACGATAAAAAATACATATATTAAAGATCAATATATTCCTGTTAGGTATAGGCAAGAATTTACTACATCAGTGGTGAGCCATGTTGATTATATTGCTGTTTCTCCTATTCAAGTTATATCTGCAGCAACTTCATTAATACCGTTTTTAGAGCATGATGATGCTAATAGAGCACTCATGGGATCAAATATGCAAAGACAAGCGGTTCCTTTATTATATCCTGAAAAACCTATTGTAGGAACAGGATTAGAATCCAAAATTGCTAGGGATTCTGGTATGATAGTTGTAAGTAGAAATGATGGTTTAGTTAATTATGTATCAGGTACTAAGATAGGTATTCAAGATGATGATGGAAGAATTATACATTATAGATTAAAAAAATATTATCGTTCTAATCAAGACACATGCATTAATCAAAGACCAATTGTTTGGCCAGGCGAAAAAGTTTGTAAAGGACAAGTTATTGCTGATGGTGCTTCTACTGAATTAGGAGAAATTGCTTTAGGTCAGAATATTTTGGTAGCTTATATGCCTTGGGAAGGTTATAATTATGAAGATGCATTTTTAATTAGTGAAAGGCTTGTTTATGATGATTTATATACTTCAATACATATTGAGAGGTATGAAATTGAGTGTCGTCAAACCAAACTAGGCCCAGAAAAAATTACAAGAAATATTCCTAATGTTAGTGATAATTTTGTTTCTTTGTTAGACAAAAACGGAGTAATTGTAGTTGGTTCGTGGGTTGATTCAGGAGATATATTAGTTGGAAAAATTACTCCAAAAGGTGAATCAGATCAGTTGCCTGAAGGTAAGCTATTACGTGCTATATTTGGTGAAAAAGCTAGAGATGTTAGGGATACTTCTTTGAGACTTCCAAATGCTGCAAAAGGTCGAGTTGTTAATGTTAAAGTTTTTAAGAGACAAAATGGAGATGATTTACCTCCTGGTACTAACACAATTATAAGAATTTATGTTGCTCAGAAACGTAAAATTCAGGTGGGTGACAAAATGGCTGGCAGACATGGAAATAAAGGTATTATCTCAAAAATTTTGCCACGACAAGATATGCCTTTTCTTCCTGATGGTAGTCCTGTTGATATTATTTTAAATCCACTTGGTGTACCTTCTCGTATGAATGTAGGCCAAATTTTTGAATGTTTATTAGGTTTAGCTGGTAGTTACCTCAATAAAAGATTTAAGGTTATACCGTTTGATGAAATGTATGGTAAAGAGGCTTCCAGAGTATTAGTTAATAATAAATTAAAGAGCGCTAGTTTTATAAGTGGTCATTCTTGGTTATTTAATAATGACTATCCTGGTAAATTTTTCTTATCTGATGGAAGAACTGGAGAAACTTTTGATAATCCTATTACAGTAGGAAAAGCATACATGTTAAAATTAGTTCATTTAGTTGATGATAAAATACATGCAAGATCAACTGGTCCATATTCTTTAGTTACTCAGCAGCCTTTAGGTGGTCGTGCACAACATGGTGGTCAGAGACTTGGTGAAATGGAAGTTTGGGCGCTAGAGGCTTTTGGAGCCGCATATACTTTGCAAGAGTTGTTAACAGTGAAGTCCGATGATATGCAGGGACGTAATGAAGCACTTAATGCCATTGTTAAAGGTAAACCAATTCCTAAACCAGGTACTCCAGAGTCATTTAAAGTTTTAATGCGTGAGTTACAATCATTAGGTCTAGATATCTCGATACATAAAGTAGAATTAAATTATGATAATAATCGTAGTAGTATTTTTGATAATACTTTATACAATGATTCAACTGTAGTAAAAGATATTTTTTTATCTTGAGGAATTTAATATATATGACTCAACTTGAAAACTATTTTGATTATATTAAAATTAGTCTTGCTTCTCCTGATAAGATACGTTCATGGGGTGAAAGAACTTTGCCAAATGGCAATATTGTTGGTGAGGTTACTAAGCCAGAAACTATAAATTATAGAACACTAAAACCAGAAATGGATGGTTTATTTTGTGAACGTATTTTTGGTCCAGTTAAGGACTGGGAATGCCATTGTGGTAAATATAAGAGATTTAGGTATAAAGGTATTGTTTGTGAAAGATGTGGTGTTGAAATAACGGAATCAAAAGTTCGACGGAATAGGATGGCTTATATTGAATTAGCAACTCCTGTAACTCATGTATGGTATCTCAAAGGTAGTACTAGTTATATTGCATTAGCTCTAGATTTAACTGTTAAAGATGTTGAAAAAATAGTTTATTTCCATTCTTATGTTATTTTAAATCCTGGTAGTAATAATCATTTAGAATATAAGCAACTGTTAGAATCATATCAATGGAGACAATTAGAGGATGATATATATAACTCATCAAATCATTTAGCTAATGTTGAAGTAGGTATAGGAGCTGAAGCAATATATCGCTTATTAAAAGATGTTGATCTTTATAATCAAGTTAAGGCGTTGAGAGAAGAAGCATTGAAGCCTAATTTAAACAAAAAAGGTTCAACAAAATTTAATAAAAAAATGAAAAGATTGCGTTTGTTAGAAAATTTTATGTCAACAGGAGCAAGTCTTTCATGGATGATTTTATTTGTAATACCTGTTATTCCACCTGATTTGAGGCCAATGGTGCAATTAGATGGTGGAAGGTTTGCAACAGCTGATTTAAATGAATTTTATCGCAGAATTATTAATCGAAATAATCGTTTAGCGCGCCTAAAAGCTATTTTAGCTCCCGAAATTATTATTAGAAATGAGAAAAGAATGTTGCAAGAAGCTGTTGATTCTTTAATGGATAATGGAAGACGAGGTAGAACAGTTGTCGGTTCTAATAATCGTCCTTTAAAGTCTCTATCAGATATTATTGAAGGTAAACAAGGTAGGTTTAGGCAAAATTTATTAGGAAAAAGAGTAGATTATTCTGGTCGATCTGTTATAGTAGTTGGCCCTGAATTAAAATTAAATCAATGTGGTTTACCTAAAGAGATGGCATTAGAGTTGTTTCAGCCTTTTGTCATACACAGATTAATTGTTCAAGGTTTAGTGAATAATATTAAAGCTGCTAAAAAACTTATTCAAAAGAATGATATACTAGTTTGGGATGTATTAGAAGAAGTAATTAATGGTCATCCTGTTTTACTTAATAGGGCTCCTACTTTACATCGTTTAGGGATACAAGCGTTTGAACCAATTTTAGTTGATGGCAGGGCTATTAAACTACATCCATTAGTATGCCCAGCATTTAATGCAGATTTTGATGGTGATCAGATGGCTGTTCATATTCCATTATCACTAGAAGCTCAATCTGAGGCAAGATTATTAATGTTAGCTCCTCATAATTTTTTATCACCAGCTACAGGTTCTCCTATATTAATGCCTAGTCAAGATATGGTACTGGGATGTTATTATTTAACTACTGGCAATCCTTCAGCTTTAAAGGGAAGAAATCATTTTTTTTCCAGTTTGCAAGATGCTGTTGCTGCTTATAATAATAACAAAATAGAATTACATTCTTTTATTTGGGTACGTTTTAATGGTAAATTAGATATTGATATTTCTGCTAAAATTCAGCAAACAAGAACATATTCTCAGTTTAATGGTAGTAAATTTATTAATTACCCAAATATCATAATTAAGTTAGATAATCATAACCAACCATTAGTTAAATATATTAGAACTACTGTTGGTAGAATTGTATTCAATAATGCAATTGAGAGTGCTTTAATTATTTAGTATTTTATTTTTAGTAAGATAGGGTTGAATTATCAATGAAAAATCGTTCATCAGATATTGATTTTTTTAATCAAGTTATTGATAAGTCTGAGTTAAAGCAATTAATAACTTGGGCTTTTCGAAATTATGGAATTGCTCGTGCCTCTAATATGGCTGATAAATTAAAAGATTTAGGTTTTTATTATGCTACTAAAGCTGGTATATCATTGAGTTTAGAAGACTTACGTATTCCTCCAAGTAAGCAAAAACTCTTAAATTTGACATTTGAGTCAATTCAAAAAACTGATCAACGTTATAAAAGAGGTGAAATTACAGCTGTTGAAAGATTTCAGAAAGTTATCGATACTTGGAATTATTCTAGTGATAATTTGAAAGAGGAAGTAATAAATTACTTTAAAACAAGTGATCCACTGAATTCTATTTATATGATGGCGTTCTCAGGAGCGAGAGCAAATATATCTCAGGTTAAACAGTTAGTAGGTATGAGAGGTCTTATGTCTGACCCTCAAGGACAGATTATTGATTTACCTATATTTCATAATTTTCGAGAAGGTTTAACAATTACAGATTATTTTATATCTTCTTATGGTGCGAGAAAAGGTTTAGTAGATACAGCTCTAAGAACAGCAGATTCTGGTTATTTAACTCGTCGTTTAGTTGATGTTGCTCAAGATGTTATTATTCGTGAATATGATTGTAAAACACGTAGAGGTATTTTATTAGAAGAAATGGTTGATAATAGAAAAGTTTTAATTTCTTTATCTCAAACATTATTAGGTAGAGTTTTAGCTGAAGATATAATTGAGCCTAATAGTCAAACGATTATAGCACATGCTAATAAATGTATTGATGTTAAATTAGTTAAGCAAATTATTGATTTTAAGCTTAAAAATATACTGGTACGTTCTCCTTTGACTTGTTCATCTTTACGTTCAGTGTGCCAATTGTGTTATGGATGGAATTTGGCACATAGTAAGCTTGTCGATTTAGGTGAAGCAATTGGTATTATTGCTGCCCAATCAATTGGTGAACCTGGTACACAATTAACAATGCGTACTTTTCATACAGGAGGTGTTTTTACTGGAGAGTTATCTCAACATATTAATTCTAATCTTGATGGCGTTGTCGAATATTCAGATAATGTTGCTTTGACTCCTACTCGTAATAGATACGGAGATAATGTTCAATTAGTGCATTTGGATTGTAATATTAACGTATTAGATAAAAATAATCAAAAACATAGTTTTTTTGTGCCTAAAAATTCATTGCTTTTTGTACATAAATCTCAACGTGTAAGTAAGGGAGAAATTTTAGCTGAGTATCCTTTAAGTAAAAAGCTTTCCACAGAAAAAGGACAAAAAGCTGTAGTTGCAGATTTTTCTGGTAGTGTTCATTTTGATAAATTCAATTTATATAAAGAAAGTACTGGTCGGAGTATAGATCGCAATGTAGTTATTTGGGTTTTATCAGGTGAAGTATATAATTTACCTAGTCTTTCTAAATTAATGGTTACTCAAAATCAGATAATAAATGAGAATACTTTGTTAGCTCGTATAGATTTAGTTAATTCTCGTGAAGGAAAACTTTATATTATAAATGATAAGAAGATTTCCTCTAAAATTTTGTTAGTAACATCATCAAAGCTTTATACCAATTTAAGAGTTTTTATTGAGTTTGTTAATGATTACAAAAGATATTTTTTAGAAGTTGACTCTGGTTATAAGTTTCTTTTAAAGTGTCAACCTAATAAAAAAATTACACATCAGCAAATTATTGGAGATTTAGTATCTAATTCTTATAAAACTAAAACTGGTGGTATAATTAAGTATTTAGATATATCTATCTCAAAAAGCAATGATCAAGATTTCTATAGCATTCATGGTGCTGGTTATTTACTGTGGATACCTGAAGAAACTCATGTAGTAAATAAAGATATTTCTCTACTATTAGTTGATCGGTTAAATTTTATTGACGCCGGTACTGAAATAATTCAAAATATTTTTGCTAGTAATTCTGGTTTTTTAGAAATCGTAGAAAAAGATGGCATTATTAGGGAAATTATTATTAAACCTGGAAATTTGATTAAAATTGATACTGATAATGAAAAACTGGACAAAATTAGGGGTTTCCTACGTCCTGGTGAATATTTGTTAAATCAAGTTACAACTGATAAGTTAGTTTATTGGGAGTATATTAAGATTATAGATAAAGATTTTATTTTACTTAGACCTGTAATAATATATTCTATTCCTAATAAAGATTTATTTTTGAAATTTTCTGATAATTCTTTTGTAACTGATATCGTGAATCTAAAACTTGTTCGTAGAACAAATTTTAGGGATGGTGAACGCGTTAAATCTGTAGGTGGTGTTAATTTAATCTTAACTCACTTAGTTGTTTATATCAAGGATAGTGAACATAATACTAAATGCTATATGCAATTTCATTCTAATTTTACAAAGTATAATAATTCTTCTTTTTTAGTTAAGTTTATAACTGCTGATTTTTTAACTGTTAAGGATTCTTACTCTAATAAAAATAGTTATTTATATACAAAAACTTCAATATTAGTGAATGATGGTCAGTATGTTAGATCAAATTCTATTATTTCCCAAACTAATATTTTCTCTTCAATCTCTGGTAAGATAGATTGCATTGAAGAGACTAAAAATGCAAGTCGTAGAATTTTAATTGTAAGTAATTTTAATATTAAAAATATTAATATAGATGATAATAAATTAGTAAATAAACAAATTGGTAATTATGTGTATTCGGGAGATGAAATAGCTGATAATGTTATATCTAATGTGTCAGGTAAAATTATTGGTATAATGAATAATAAAGTGACTATTCGGACAGGTCAACCTTATTTAATTTCTTCTGGTTCATTATTACATATTGATAATTTTAGTTTAATAGAACGGGGGGAAAACATTGCAACATTAATTTTTGAAAAATTTAAAACAGGAGATATTGTTCAAGGTTTACCACGTATTGAAGAAATTTTAGAAGCAAGAAAAAAAATTGATACATCATTTAATCCACACGTAATGTTAGATAATAAATTTAGTTCTTATTTAGCCCAAGGTGTAAATTTATATAATGCATCAAGACTTAGTATACTTGAAATACAACTATTTTTAGTTAAAGAAGTACAATCAGTATATCAATCACAAGGAGTATACATTTCAGATAAACATATTGAAGTTATTGTGAGACAAATGACTTCAAAAGTGAAGATAGAATTAGGAGGAGATACTCCCTATTTGCCAGGTGAACTTGTGGAACTCAAAAAAGTTGAGTCTATTAATTCTTATTTAAACTTAAATAATAAAAAAGATGCTTTATATCATCCTGTGCTATTAGGAATCACAAAATCCTCTTTAAATACTGAAAGTTTTATTTCAGCCGCTAGCTTTCAAGAGACAACAAAAGTATTGACAGAGGCAGCAATTAATGGAAAACTTGATCAGTTAAGAGGGTTGAAAGAAAATGTAATTATTGGTAGATTAATACCAGCTGGTACAGGTTTTAATATTTATAATTCTAATAATATTAATGCAGATAAATATAATACTATTCATGATATTGTTAATAATAAATTATCAAATGAGACTTTCCAATGTAAGCAAAAAAAAACATCATTTGATGATATTATAATAGATGATAGAATAGCTCGTAATAATACATCTTAAGTTAGTTAAGCTTTAAGTTTATTTTTTATATATGACAAAGAAAATTTTTAAATAATATTAAATTATGTTATTTTATGATTTATATATAATTAAAATAGTAGTTTATAATTTTTTAAGTTTATAGTTAATTCGTAGTAACCAAAATAAATATACTTTATGTCAATAGTATCCCTAGAAGAATTATTAGAAGCGGGTGTTCACTTTGGACATCAAGCTAGAAGATGGAATCCAAAAATGTTTCCTTATATTTATACTGAGCGTAATGGTATACACATTATTGATTTAGTTCAAACTGCTCATTTACTAAACGATGCATATAATTTTGTTAAAACTGCTTCTAAAGAAGGCAAAACTTTTTTGTTTTTAGGCACTAAACGTCAAGCTGCTGGTATAGTAGCTAAAGAAGCATTGAGATCTGATTCCTTTTTTGTAAACCAAAGATGGTTAGGGGGAATGTTAACTAATTGGGTTACTATTAAAAGTAGAGTTGAAAGATTAAACTATCTTGAAAAGAAGGATCAAGAGGGTGAACTCGATAGTCTTCCTAAAAAAGAGGCTGCTATAATACGGAAAGAGTTAGATCGATTACGTAAACATTTAGTAGGTATAAAAGACATGAAAAGTCTTCCTGATTTAGTGATTGTTGTTGATCAAAAAAAAGAAACGACTGCAATTCAAGAGTGTATTAAGTTGGGTGTTCCTACCATATGTATGCTTGATACTAATTGTAATCCTGAAATTATTGATGTTCCTATACCATCTAATGATGATGCTATTCGTTCAATTAAGTTAGTGTTATCTAAAATAGCTGATGCTATTTTAGAAGGAAAAAGAGCTTGATGTAGTATAGTAATATATTTTGTTTCTATATCTATATAATAAATACCTGTTTTTATAATTAAATACTTATATATGCCTAAAAAAATTTCTGTCGAAAATATTAAAGAATTACGTATTAAAACTGGTGCTGGAATGACAGATTGTAAAAAAGCTTTAGAAGATTCTAATGGTAGTATCGATATTGCTATAGAGGCTTTAAGGAAAAAAGGTTTAGCGTCAGCAGACAAAAAGTCTGGTCGCTTAGCCGCTGAAGGATTAGTTGAAAGTTATATTCATGCTGGTTCTAGGATAGGTGTTCTCCTTGAAATTAACTGTGAAACAGATTTTGTTTCAAGACAACCAGAATTTCACCAGTTAGCTAGAGATATTGCTATGCAAATTACCGCATGTCAATTAGTTGATTATGTCTCTGTTGATGATATACCAAGTGATGTTATTCTTTATGAACAAAATTTAGAACTCCAAAAAGAAGATTTAGTTAATAAACCTTTGAACATAAAAGAAAAAATAGCGCACGGTCGGTTAAATAAAAGGCTTAAAGAAATATCCTTAATGAATCAAAATTTTATTAAGCAAACAGATATAACAGTTGAAGAGTTAATTAAACAACATATTGCTTTATGGGGTGAAAACATAAAAATCAGGCGTTTTCAGAGGTTTATTCTTGGAGAAGGTTTAAATATTAAAAAAAATGACTTTACAGACGAAGTTTCGCGTATGATTAAAAATAAATAAATAATATTTTATTATGTTAATATACTTTATACTATGATGTTATTATTAATATAAAGCTTATGAAAATAAATGGAAAAATAATATGTTTAAACAAAGTACTTTTTTATCAAGTGTAGAAGTTGGTAAACATTTGTATTGGGAAATAGGTAATTATAGTATACATGGCCAAGTCTTTATAGTTTCTTGGATGGTTATTGCCGTTTTAGTAGCATTGTCATTTATTGGTACGAGAAGTCTACAAAGAGTTCCGGGTAAACTACAAAATTTCATGGAATTTATTTTAGAATTTTTGCAAGATATCGCAAAAAATCAGATAGGAGAACATGAATATAGATCATGGTTACCGTATATTGCAACAATATTTTTATTTATATTAGGAAGTAATTGGGCGGGAGCGCTAATTCCTTGGAAGTTAATTAGTTTAACAGAAGGAGAGTTAGCTGCACCTACTAATGATATTAATACAACAGTAGCTTTATCATTACTAACTTCACTAGCATATTTTTATGCAGGATTAAGTAAAAATGGTTTAGGTTATTTTTCTCGTTACATTGAACCAACACCTGTATTGTTACCCATTAATATATTAGAAGATTTTACTAAGCCTTTATCTTTAAGTTTTAGATTATTTGGAAATATATTAGCAGATGAATTAGTTGTTTCTGTTTTTACTTTATTAGTGCCCATAATAGTTCCTTTACCCGTGATGATATTAGGTTTATTCGCTAGTTCAATACAAGCATTAATATTTTCTACTTTATCTGCTGCTTATATTGGTGAAGCATTAGAAGGTCATGGTGAGCATTAGTTAAATTAATTTAATATTTTATAACTTTATTCTTTCCAAATAATTTTATTGTAAACTATTAAATATTAATAAAATGAAATATGTTAATTTTCTATATTCCTGTAAAAAATATTAAATTCTTATGGATTCTATCATTTCGGCAGCTTCTGTTATAGCTGCAGGTTTAGCTGTTGGTTTAGCTGCTATTGGTCCTGGTATTGGTCAAGGTAGTGCTGCAGCAAATGCAGTAGAAGGTATTGCCAGACAACCTGAAGTTGAAGGTAAGATTAGAGGTACATTATTACTTAGTTTAGCATTCATGGAGTCTTTAACTATTTATGGTCTTGTTGTAGCATTATCATTATTATTTGCTAATCCTTATACTAGTTAGTTTAACTGAAACACTTAGTTTGTTACGATAATATATTGATCAACTAAGTGTTTTTATGATGTTACTACAAGTATTTATTTATTTATTTTAACTAAATTATAAGGTTTACATAATGCATATAATATTATTTCTTAGCGAAGTATTAGATAAGCATCCTGAAGGAGGTTTATTTGATTTTAATGCAACACTTCCTTTAATGGCTTTACAATTTCTTGCATTAACTTTAATTTTAAACGTGCTTTATTATAAGCCAGTTAGTAGTATATTAGATAACAGAGATGAATATATTCGAAATACTTTAACTAATGCTTCAGCTTCATTATTAAAGGCAGAAGAATTAACTAGAACATATGAGTCTGAATTAGCAGATTCACGTAAGAATGCACAGAAGATCATTAAAAATTCACAAGAGGAAGCACAATTAATTGTTTCGAAGAAGATTAAAGATGCTCAAAAAGATGCTGAAAAGTTATTAAATGATGTTTATAATGAGTTAAATACTCAGAAAGAGCAAGCATTAAAAAGTTTGGAAATCCAAATAGATATTTTAAGTAATCAAATACAAAAAAAACTACTAGATAGTTAGTGTTATAATTTTGTGATTTTATATCATATGTATTGCATTATTGAATAATCAAATAAATTATTAAATTACGATTAAATGGATATTTTTAGAATTATTAGTCAAAATTTGTTGTACGCAGGTGTAAAATTTAATGCTAATTTTTTAGAAGCAAATGTTATTAATATTTTACTTTTATTAATTGGACTTATATATGTTCTAAAAAATTTTTTGGGATCAATTTTAGTTGACAGGCAAAAAAAAGTACTATTTGCTATTAGTGAATCAGAAGAACGTTTAAAACAAGCAAATTTAAGGCTTGCTGAGGCAGAAAAACAGTTGACACAGACACAAATAATTATTAATCAAATAATTAATGAGGCAGAAGTAACTGCAAGAAAAGTTCGTGAATCTATATTAGAGCAAGGTAAGTTTGATATAGAAAAGTTAACTAATTCTAGTAAGGCAAGCGTAAAATTTGCTGAAAATCAGGTTAGATTGCAAATACAACATCAAATTACTTCTTTAGCAATTAAAAAAGTAAGTGTTGAGTTAAAAAGTCAAATGAATTCTAGTATGCACAGTAAATTAATAGATCAAGGAATTATTCAGTTAGAAGGTAAAATTAATTTATGAGTAATTTAAAAGAAAAAATAGCTGTTCCGTATGCTGAAGCTTTAATCAATCACGCCCAAAGCATGAATTTATTAAGTGAAGCAACAAAAGATTTGTCATCTATTTTAACAGTTTTATCTGAATCTCAAGATTTGCAGAAGGTTTTGTTAAATCCATTAATTAATGGCACAATCAAGAAAGAAGTATTAAAAAAACTCTTCGAGAATCAAGTTAATGATTTTGTAATGCATTTTATATTGATTTTAGTTGATAGACGTAGAGTTTCTTTTTTAAGTTTGATTATAGAAAAATATTTAGAGCTATTATATCTTTTAGAATCAACTACTATAGCTGAGGTGTATTGTCCAGTTGATATAACTGAAGCGCAACAAGAAATTTTAATTGAGAAAATAAAATATATAACAAATAGTACTCAAGTGAAGTTAATAGTAACGAAGGATACTGATTTAATAGGAGGATTTATAATAAAGATTGGGTCTAAGATTATTGATCTGAGTTTGTCTGGAAAATTAAAAAGAATGTCTTTATACTTAAACACAAATTAGTTACTAATGTATTTCTTATATTAGTTATATACAAATAAAAAATTATAAATTACAAGATTATATGTTAAATATTAGACCAGACGAGATTAGTAATATTATACGTCAGCAGATTGATCAATATAACCAAGAATTGCAAGTTGCTAATGTTGGTACAGTTTTACAAGTAAGTGATGGTATTGCACGTGTTTATGGACTTGATGAGGTAATGGCTGGTGAATTGTTACAATTTGAAGATACAGACCAAACAATTGGTATCGCTTTAAACCTAGAAAGTGATAATGTTGGTGTTGTATTAATGGGTGATGGTCGTAACATACTTGAAGGAAGTTCAGTGAAATCAACTGGACAGATTGCACAAATTCCAGTAGGCGATGAGTTTTTAGGAAGAGTTGTAAATCCTTTAGCTAAACCTATTGATGCAAAAGGTATACCAAATACAAGTCAAACGAGATTGATTGAGTCGTATGCTCCAGGCATTATCGGACGTCAATCTGTATGTGAGCCATTGCAAACAGGAATTACTGCAATAGATGCAATGATACCTATAGGAAGAGGACAGCGTGAATTAATTATTGGTGATAGACAAACAGGAAAAACTGCTGTTGCGCTTGACACAATTATTAATCAAAAAGGTCAAGATGTTATTTGTATTTATGTTGCTATTGGACAAAAGGCGTCTTCAGTAGCTCAAGTGGTTTCTACATTAGAAGAAAAAGGTGCACTAGAATATACGATTATTGTTGCAGCAAATGCTGATGATCCTGCAACTTTACAATATATTGCTCCATATACGGGTGCTACTTTAGCTGAGTATTTTATGTACAAAGGGAAAGCAACTTTAGTGATATATGATGATTTAACTAAGCAAGCTCAAGCATATAGACAAATGTCGTTACTTCTACGTCGTCCGCCTGGTAGAGAAGCTTATCCTGGTGATGTATTTTATTTACATTCAAGACTTTTAGAAAGAGCAGCTAAGTTGAGTTCTGATTTAGGAGGAGGTAGTATGACTGCATTGCCTATTATTGAAACACAAGCAGGTGATGTTTCTGCGTATATTCCAACAAATGTGATTTCTATTACAGATGGTCAAATTTTTTTGTCTGGAGATTTATTTAATTCAGGTATTAGACCTGCAATTAATGTAGGAATTTCAGTTTCTCGTGTAGGTTCGGCTGCTCAAATAAAAGCTATGAAACAAGTTGCTGGTAAACTAAAACTTGAATTGGCTCAGTTTGCAGAGCTAGAAGCTTTTTCTCAGTTTGCTTCTGATTTAGATAAAGCTACTCAGAACCAGTTAGCACGTGGTCAGAGACTTAGAGAAATATTAAAGCAAGCTCAAAACTCTCCTCTTGTTGTTGAAGACCAAGTTGCTATAATTTATGCTGGTGTTAATGGCTATTTAGATAATATTGAATTATCTAAAGTTAATGATTTTGTTACAGCTTTAAGAGAAGATTTACAAAATTCTAAGCCTGAATTTGGAGAGAGTATTCGTAGCAGTAAAAAATTGACTACAGAATCTGAAGATTTGTTAAAACAATCTTTACAGGATCTCCAACAAACTTTTAGTTAAAATTAATTTAATATTTTTATTTTTTTACTTATAGTCCAATTTTATAAACTTAGGATTGCTTGATATCTTTCCTAAGTTTATTAGCAGTAAGTATATAAATTTTTTCTTATGTTTACATTTTTGATGAAATATGATCATATCCATACTTATCTATATTTTGTGCAAGCTCTGCTGTTCCTGTTTTTACAATTTCACCCTGATCCATTATATGTATATAATCAGGTTTAATATAGTCGATTAATTTTTGGTAGTGAGTAATTAGCAAAATAGAGTTGTTCTTGTCCATAAAATTTTTGATGTTTTTAGAAATATTTTTTAATGCATCGACATCTAAACCAGAATCAATTTCGTCAAGTATGCATAATTCACTTTTTAAAAGAGACATTTGTAAAATTTCGTTTTTCTTCTTTTCACCTCCTGAAAATCCTTCATTTAAATAGCGATTTAAAAATGAAGGATCAATATCAATATTTTTGATGTGATTATTAATTAACTCAAAAAATGATAAAGGATCTATTTCTTTGTTATTTAAATATTTTTGTTTACAGTTATAAGCTAAACGCAAGAAGTCTATATTACTGACACCGTGTACTTCTACAGGGTATTGAAATGCTAAGAAGATACCTTTATGCGATCTATTTTCAGGTTCTTCATGTGTAATATTTGTATCTTTAAAAAATATGTCACCTTTATTAATTTGATAAGAAGGATGACCGGAAATAACTTTAGCTAACGTACTTTTTCCTGATCCATTTTTTCCCATGATTGCATGAATTTCTCCTCTATTTATAGATAGGTTCAGTCCTTTAAGTATATCTTTATCATTAGTACTGACATGTAAATCTTGGATTTTTAAAATTTCTTTTGTTTTCATAATTAGTATTTATCCAATAGTTCCTTCAAGTTTTAAATTAAGTAAACGATCTGCTTCCATTGCAAATTCCATAGGTAATTCATTTAAAATTTCTTTGCAAAATCCATTAATCATTAAACCAACTGCTTCTTCTAAACTTATACCTCTCTGTAGAAAGTAAAAGATTTGTTCTTCTCCAATCTTTGAAGTTGATGCTTCGTGTTCTACTTTCGAATATGGGTTTTTTACTTGTATATAAGGAAATGTATTAGCTTTTGAATTTTTACTTAAAATCAAAGAATCACATTGAGAGTAATTTTTGGAACGGTGAGCTTTCGGACCCATTTTTACTAATCCACGATAATTATTAACTGAATTTCCACAAGATATTCCTTTAGATATAATTTTACTTTTTGTATTTTGTCCTATATGTATCATTTTACTCCCAGTGTCTGCTTGTTGATAATTATTGGTTAAAGCAATAGATGAAAATTCTCCAATTGAATTTTCTCCAATTAAAATACAACTAGGATATTTCCAAGTAATAGCTGATCCTGTTTCAACTTGAGTCCATAATATTTTTGAGTTCTTTCCTACACACATTCCTCTTTTAGTTACAAAATTATATATTCCTCCTTCTCCTTTTGAGTTGCCAGAGTACCAATTTTGTACTGTAGAATATTTAATTACTGAGTTATTTAATGCAACTAATTCTACAATTGCTGCATGCAATTGATTTGTATCAAATTGAGGTGCTGTGCAACCTTCTAAATAGCTAACATAACTATTTTCATCAGCAATAATTAATGTTCTTTCAAATTGTCCTGATTCCTTGTTATTGATTCTAAAATAAGTAGATAATTCTAAAGGACATTTCGTATTTTTAGGAATATAGCAAAATGATCCATCGCTAAATGCGGCAGAATTTAATGATGAATAGAAATTATCTCCAATTGGAACAACAGAACCTAAATATTTTTTTATAAGATTAGGATATAATTGTATAGCTTCACTGATAGAACAAAATATAACACCATAGTCTGCAAGTTCTTTTTTAAATGTTGTAGCAATAGATATGCTATCAAAAACTGCATCAACAGCAACATTATTTAATCTTTTTTGTTCATCTAAGGATATACCAAGTTTTTCAAAAGTTTTAAGAATTTCTGGATCAATTTCATCTAAACTTTTTATTTTTTTCTTATTTTGAGGTATAGAGTAATACAAAATATTATTATAGTTTATTGATTTATATGATAGATTGCTCCAATTTGGCTCATACATTTGTATCCATTTTAAATAAGCTTTTAACCTGAATTCAGTTAGATAGTTAGTTTCCCTTTTTCTCTTAGAAATAAGCTTAACAATTTTAGCATTCAAGCCTTTTGGAAAATATGCAGATTTTATTTTTGTATAAAATCCATATTTATACGGTTTATTTATTAAAGTATCTAAGTAGCTTTTTGAATTATTATTCACTTTTTATGTATATTAGTTTATATAATTTTATTATATATTATAAAATTTTAAGTATATAATAGTTTACTTTGTATATATATTTTTGAGCATAATTTTTTTTATATGCCTTGTGTATAGCACAATGTTTAATTTATTTTTATAATTTAATAGATAGTATAAGTATTTATTTATATGTATTAGTATATATTTGATTAATATATAAATTGAAATATTATTTTTAATTTTTATTCCTAAATAAATATTATTAAAGTTTTCAATAATTTTTTCTAAGATATGTGTATTTAGTAGTATATTGATTTTATTTACATAATATGATTTTGTATTTAATCTTCTGATTTTCATATAGGTTGTAAATATTAATATATTAGATGTTTCAATTTTTATTAAAATTGAGTTTTTATAAACACATAGTATATATATTATATTCAAAGTGATAATTTTATTTATCTGCGCTATTATTTTATAACAAATATAGTATAAGTTAATATAAATTGTAACTTTATTTTTATATAATATCTTGACTATACTAAAGTAATAAATCAAAGATAATTGAGAAAACTTAAAGCTGCAACTATGATAATATTTGTCATCTAAAAAGTAACTAAATAGTATTGTATAGCAATATAAAATTAAGGTTTGATTAATTATTTTGAGATTGTTTTGAATATAAAAACTCTTAAAAAGTATTATTACAATAACTTCTAATATAACAAATAAAATTTGTAATTTTTGTAATGAAAGATAAGGACATATAATTAAATATATATTTATTAAAATATAAAATAAAATCATATGCTTTGAGTTATTGTTTTTTTTATTTTTATCAATATAATTATTTGAAGAAATATAGTTAAAAAAATTCATGTTTCTATTGAAATATTTCTTTTATTAAAGAAGTTATTTTGTTATTATATTTTATAGGGTAAGTGGCGAAATTAGGTATACGCATCATATTCAAAATGTGACAACACTGTTTTAAGGGTTCGAGTCCCTTCTTACCCATTTTTATGTACTTATAAATAAAGTATATGTTTAATTGTCTTTTATATATGTTAAAATGCAGCTTAGCAAATAATTATCTAGATAAGGAGTATGCTAAATGACTTTACTTGTTATTGGTGGTACTGGTACTTTAGGTAGACAAATTGTTAGACAAGCTTTGAATGAAGGTTTTCAAGTTAAGTGTTTTGTAAGGAGTTTTAATAGGGCTGTTTTTCTAAAAGAGTGGGGTGCTGAGTTAATATATGGTGATTTATTAGTGCCTGAAAGTATTCCATTAGCCTTGTTTGGTGTTAGTGGAATTATTGATTGTTCTACAAGTAGACCTGATGATTTAAGTAATATTAAATTAGTAGATTTAAAGTCAAAATATATTTTATTAGAATCAGCTATTAAAGCTCAAGTTAAACGTTATATTTTTTTTTCTATATTGAATCATATTAATAACAATAATGTTCCACTGATAGCTTTAAAATTTATGTTTGAATGTCGTTTAAAAATTTCAGGATTAAATTATACTATATTTTATTTACCTGGTTTTTTTCAAGGACTAATTTCTCAATACGCTGTACCAATTCTTGATAAAAAGTCTATATGGATTACAAAAGAGTCATCTTCTATTTCTTATATTAACACTCAAGATGTTGCTAAAATTACTATTAGTAGCCTATCTATTAAGCAATTTAATAATAAATCTTTGCCTATTGTGGGTAATAGTAGTTGGACATCTTTAGATATTATTAATTTATTTGAACGTATATCTGGTCGTCGTGCCCAAATTAATAAAATTTCAATCTATTTGTTAAAATTGTTAAAAAACTTTCTTAAATTTTTTCAATGGACTTGGAATATTTCAGAAAGATTAGCATTTATTGAAATCTTATCCACTAGTGATAATTTTAATGCTCAAATGCAAGAAATTCTATATATATTGAAAATTGATAAAAGAGATGTAGAAGAATTAGATATATATTTTCAAGAATACTTTCAACGTATTATGAAGAAAATTAAAGAGTTAAATGATCAAACATTGGTTAGTAATAAATATATTGACCAAGTAAAATTTTAAAATTCTTATTTTTATAATCATGATACATAAAAAATTTATTATTTAATCTACAAATTAATAATTTTTTATTTATACTATAAATACAAGTATTATTTATAATTTGGAAACTTAATTTTTATGCTGACTTTAAAAATTTTTGTATACACTACAGTTGTATTTTTTATCTCTTTATTTTTCTTTGGATTTTTATCAAATGATCCTTCTAGAAATCCAAATAGAAAAGATCTAGAATAGTGTAGTTTAATAAATAATTATAGTAACATATGTTAGTTACTATAATTTAAGTTGTACGTATTTTGAATTAAAGAATTCTTATATACGATGCAACCTTTAATCCTATATATTTATTTTCATGAATATTTTTTAGTATACTAAATGATACTATAACGTTTTTACTACTATTATAGATATGTTCTTTGTACTGCATATGGTGATTAGATTGTTTTATCTCAGTTAGTAATACATTTTTTGTTATCTTTTCTACTTGAAAAATAAATTTTTTCTCTTTATTTAATTTTTTAAAAGATATCTGAGTAAAAATTTTTCCACTTTCTTGATAATTATTTATAAAATAATTATCTTTAATATTTGTTAAAAAATTGATTTTACCATCATAAGTTTGTATATTTTTGCTTAATAAATAGTAAAAATTTTCCTGTAATAACCATTTACCTTGGACATTTGTTAAAAATAAATTAAGATTTTTGTTCATTCATGAAATATAATATTATCTATAATTACTTGCTATTTTAAATTGTATAGATTTATAAAAAAATTTAAAAATATTTTTTTATAAATTATTTATATTATCACATACTAGTATAATATCTTAAACTAAGTTAAGTATTAAAATTATGAAATATTGGAACTTAAAAAAAATTAATCAATCAGCATTTGAAAAAACTGGAATTGTTCCACGCTCTATGAACAAGTTGTTTAATCGTTTTAAACAAGAATTGAATCCAAATGCAGAAGTAGAAGCTTTAGAGGAGTTTAAAGTAGCTAAATATCAAACATCAGCATCTATAAAATATATTATTGTTCTACTAATTACACCAATTCTAATTAATCAAGTATCAAAAATATTTATATTAGATCCATTTATAAATCATTTATGGAATACAAGCAGTAACTATATTTTTTTAAATCCATCTCAAGAAGAAAGAGCTTTTGCTGATTTACAACGATTTGAAGAAAAATTGCATTTTGAAATTTTAATAGGAAAACTTGATTCAATATCTATAGATAATGTTCATAATAAAATGTCTAATAAAGCTTTGGATATTGCGTTAGAATATTCAAAAGAAAGCGCTAGTGCTATTAAAAATATTATAGCTGATTTTATCTCTGTAGTTATTTTTCTTTCTATTTTAATTATTAATAAAAGGCAATTTTCAATACTAAAGTCATTTATTAATGAATCAATTTATGGATTAAGTGATACAGCAAAAGCTTTTTTAATTATTTTATTTACAGATATTTTTGTTGGTTTTCATTCACCGCATGGATGGGAAATTGTCATTGAAGCTATTTTGAGACATTTTGGATTACCTGAAAGTAGAGATTTTATTTTTATTTTTATTTCAACTTTTCCTGTTGTATTGGATACTATTTTTAAATACTGGATATTTAGATATTTAAATAGAATATCTCCATCTGCTGTTGCAACTTATCATAATATGAACGAGTAAAATAATTTACATTTGTGTTAATATATATTATATTATTATTGTAAATAATAGTGCATCTGTGGCCGAGAGGCCGAAGGCAGCGGACTCATGTGCGACCCGTTTTTAGGTGTTAAAAATTCATTAGAATATTTAGCTAACTAAAGATCAATGATTGTATAAGTTGATCAACTATATTTTTTATGCTAGATATCTCTAGCTATTTAAAATCGTAAATAAAATTATGTAGTCAATTTAGTTATATTTCAGCCTTGATTAATACTAAATAAAGCAGACTATATAAAAGTTGATATGACCAGTTAAACTAACCTTTGTTAAAAGTATTAATTAAAAAATATTCATAAAGATTAAAGTCTTTTTGTATTTAACCCTTAAGCTAAATTATTATGAGTTAATAATAGTACGATTTATTTAAGAGGTTGTTAATATATAGGATGGGGTTTAAGTCAACAAAAGATAAAAATATGGAACGGAGTAAGTAAATAGTAATTCTTTTTACAGAAATTTTTAGGCAAATCAATACTATTTATCAAGAAACAATAAAAAAGCTTAAGCTTACGTATTGTGCTTATTACAAAATATATTAAAATCAATTAAATAGATTCATGGTAATCATTTTGAATGTATATTAGTATTAATAAATATAAAATAAATATTTTTTCATTAATTCACAATATTTCTTGGCAAAGACTTCCTTGGCAAAAAATTGAGCTTCGTGTATTAGTGATAACGAAGCAAATATATATAGCTACTAAAAAAAATGATCTAATAAGTGTATATTATTTACAAAATTATTTAATTAATTGCATTGAAGTTAGATTACTGTTCATTAAAAAAACTTTAGAACAAATACAATATAATTATAATAGATCAAGAAAAATAAATATTTTTATGCGAAATATAAATAAATTTCAATTATTAAAATCTTTATCTGTTAATAATTTGGTAAAAAATAAGCTAAATCAACTAATTATAAAAAAAATTCAAAAGAATATAATCTATACATCAATTGAGCCTACTTGGAGAGCAAGGTATTCAAAAAGTTTTTTGAATATAGTAAATAATTCATTACTATATCAACAATTTAGTTGCTTTAACAAAAAAAATCTTAATTTTTTGTTGATAAAGACAATTATCAAAAAATTTAATTGCTATAACTTCTTACAGGAATCAATAAAGCGATGGATGCATTATAATATTTTTTTTATATTAAATGAAAAACTTATTCAACAAATAAATTATAGTAATATAGAAAATTTATTAAATCATATTATATTTGATAACAACAATTGGTATATATTTAAAAATTTAAAACAAAATCCTTGCTTAAAGCATGAATTTAAATTATTAAACATAGAAACTGAAAATAATGATTACAAATTATTTAATGTTTTGACTAAAAAGATTTTATATAGAGATAATTTAAAGTCTTTTAAAAAAATTAACTTTTTTGATAATAGCAAAAATATTTTGACTAAAGTTAAAATGTTGTATAAATATCACTGCAGCATTTTAAAAATACTTATAAAAATTAAATCTCAGCAATATAGTAATAAATTGATAAATTTATATACAAATGTATGGATAAAAAAACAAATAAGTACTCAATTTTTAGCATCAGATTATATTTATAGTTTAAAAAAAGTTAATAATGAAATAAATTGTTTTGTTTACTCATCTAATATGATAAAAATTTATCTAAGCAAATGAACTTAGTTTTACAATAGTAGTTTATTCAAAAAGTGTATTTTGGTAAATAATAAGTAGTAGCCGTATGAAATGAAAGTTTCAAGTACGGTTTTGTAAGAGCGATTTTATATAAAATCTACTCTAATAATCCGCCATCCCTTAGGGACACCGCTGGTTCGAATCCAGCCAGATGCAATAAAAATTAGCATAAAAACTTCAAGTTTTATGTGAGAACGATATTTAGGAAACTTTTAGATAAAAGCGGGTAGCGGGAATCGAACCCGCATCATTAGCTTGGAAGGCTAAGGTTTTACCACTAAACTATACCCGCGTACACCTTACAAGTTCACTATAACATAAAATACAGTAGTTTGACAAATATTCATATAATACCTTCAAGTTTAATATTAAGAAATAAAGCAATTTCTTTTGCTTGCTTTTCAATTTCTTGGAGCGATAAAGGTTTTCCAACTGTCGTTAAAGGTATCTGTCTTTTATCTTTAGTTATTAAATATATTTCTCTTTTAGGCGACAAACCATCTTGAATATTAATTTTAATTGCAAATATATCTTTAATTTTATAATGTAGTTTAAGTAATCTGTTTTTTCCTGGAAAGCCTAATCTAAAAATAGTTATTATTCCAGTTTCGTTATTGAATTCATTATATCCAGCACCTACATCCATTATAATTGTATACCATAGAAATAAGCTTATTAATATACCTGTCATTCCATAAAACATCATTATTACGCCTTGAGGTATAAATATTATGTTTTCATTGTATGCAATAAATTTAATATTAAATTGCAACTTGAAATAGCTTGATATGCCTACTAAAAAAAAATTAAATCCACCTATTAATATAATTGCAGACCAACAATAATTACTAAGTCGACGCGATCCTAATATTTTGTCTATTTTTATTTCTTTCATAGATTAACTCCATTAGTAATATTAAACATGGTCAAAGCTATATTATCGAGCAATAAATAAAAACCGTGAATCGGGTATTTTATTTAATGCTAATATTGTTTTTAAATTAGTAACTGAAAAATACTTAAATTAATTTAATGAATTGTAAGCCAAAATATAAACTCAATGCTAAAGACATAAATAATATAATAAAAAATATGTAACTGATAAATATCGACATAAATTGTTTACTCCTGTAAAGTTGTGACAAAAATTTGTACTTAATTTTATTATAAAATTGTTAATATTTTAACTCAAAAAATAAATTATTTGTTAATATTATTTTGTATATTTCATTAACATATAAATTATTAATAAAATAAAACTATGGCAAATTTTATTCAACCATACAATAATGACCCATTTGTTGGTAACTTATCAACACCTATTAGCACATCAAGCTTCACAAGAAGTCTTTTAAGTAATCTTCCTGCATATAGAAGAGGTTTATCTCCATTATTGCGAGGACTAGAGATTGGTATGGCACACGGATACTTTATAATCGGGCCTTTTGATAAATTAGGCCCTTTAAGAAATACAGATATTGCACTATTATCAGGTTTTCTATCTGCTATTGGTTTAATTGTCATTTTAACAGCTTGTTTATCAATGTATGGAGCTGTTTCTTTTTCATCTAACCAAGAAGAAACAAAAGACTTGCTGCAAAGTTCTAGCGGTTGGAGTCAATTTACTGCAGGTTTTTTCGTTGGTTCTGTAGGCGGTGCAGGTTTCGCTTATTTATTACTAGCTAATTTACCTAACGTACAAAATCTAGGCATTTCTTAACAAGAAACAATAATTTATATATGTTATATATGAAAAAGAACTTATAGTTTAAAACTATAGACTTTTTAGTATAAGCTAGTAAAGGGACTTGAACCCATAACCTGCTGATTACAAATCAGCTGCTCTACCAATTGAGCTACACTAGCTTTAATATTGTTTTATATATTATATATATAATATATATTTAAATTGATTACTAATTGTAATAGATTTATTGTTATCTCTTACACTAATTTATTTTTTTGTTTAGTCATAAGTTAATTGCTGTAAGTTTACTATATTAAATCAAATTTCTGAAGCTCATAAATTATGAATTTTCAATATATAAATTTTGATTCAATTAGTTAACTTACTTACAGTAATGTTTGCAAAAAATAATATCATATAAATTTTGAATACACAACTATATTGATAATTTATGTAAAGATTTAATTATTTTTGATGACACTTTTAACTTAATCCATTGATTTTTTTTTGTTGACCATATTCTTTTTGATTGTAAATTAGCGTGCTGAAGCTTTTTTGTTTTTACATTTGAATGAGAGACTTTATTTGCATTATTTGACTTTTTTCCAGATATTTCACAAATTTTAGACATAATTAATATTTTTGATTTGATAAATAATATTGAATAAATAAATTTTTAACAAAAATTTATATATATTTATTGAGTGTGTTTAACAAAGTTGAACGAGGCACAGCACCTATAACAGTATCAACCTTTATTCCATTTTTAAATATCATTAACGTAGGAATACTTCTAATACCATATTTTGCTGCAATATTACCATTTAAGTCAGTATCTACTTGCACAACTTTAATAGTATTATGGTACTCTTTTGATATTTCATCAATAATAGGAAAAATCATCCTACAAGGACCACACCAAGGAGCACTAAAATCAACTAAAACTACTTGATTAGATTTAATAACCTCTGAATCAAAATTCGAATCTATAACTTCTATAATAGACAAAATAAATTTCTCCACTACTTAATTCATTGCTACACTTAATCCTAGCATAAAAAAAATGAATAAACTATTTATAATTAAAAATTAACAAATTTTTGTTTCCAATATATTAGTAAAAATTATCATACAAATAAATAATATTACGATTATTTGATTAAAGTATGGTGATAAATTTATATTTAGAGATAGCTAGTTTCAATACATTTTATCACTATTAAAGCCAATAAGAAATTGTATTGTTCAGATAGTTAACTTTATATATAATGATACTGCCTTAAATTCAAGGAGGAGCAAATGTCTAAATCTGTAGAAGAACGGACACGAATTAAAAATGAACGTTACGAATCTGGTGTTATACCTTACGCTAAAATGGGATATTGGGATCCTAACTATGAAGTAAAAGATACTGATGTATTAGCTTTATTTAGAGTTAGTCCACAACCAGGCGTAGATCCAGTAGAAGCTTCTGCAGCAGTTGCAGGTGAGTCATCTACAGCTACATGGACAGTCGTATGGACTGACTTATTAACTGCTTGTGATCTTTATCGCGCTAAAGCATATAAGGTTGACGCTGTACCAAATACATCTGACCAATTCTTTGCTTATATTGCATATGATATTGATTTATTTGAAGAAGGTTCTATTGCTAACTTAACAGCTTCAATTATTGGTAACGTATTTGGGTTTAAAGCAGTTAAAGCTTTAAGACTAGAAGATATGCGCATCCCAGTTGCTTACTTAAAAACTTTCCAAGGCCCTGCTACTGGATTAGTTGTAGAACGTGAGCGCATGGATAAATTCGGTCGTCCATTTTTAGGAGCAACTGTTAAACCAAAATTAGGTTTATCAGGAAAAAACTACGGAAGAGTAGTTTATGAAGGACTTAGAGGTGGTTTAGACTTCCTAAAAGATGATGAAAACATTAACTCACAACCATTTATGCGTTGGAAAGAAAGATTTCTGTATTCAATGGAAGCAGTAAATCGATCAATTGCGGCAACTGGCGAAGTAAAAGGTCATTACATGAACATTACAGCTGCAACAATGGAAGATATGTACGAAAGAGCTGAATTTGCTCAACAACTTGGAACAGTTATCATAATGATTGACTTAGTAATCGGATACACTGCAATTCAAACAATGGCAATTTGGGCTCGTAAAAATGATATGATTTTACATTTACATCGTGCTGGTAATTCAACTTACTCAAGACAAAAAATTCATGGGATGAACTTCCGTGTTATTTGTAAGTGGATGCGTATGGCAGGCGTAGATCATATACATGCTGGTACAGTAGTAGGTAAACTTGAAGGAGATCCTTTAATGATTAAAGGATTCTACGATACTTTACTTGAACCATTTTTAGCTGTTAATTTACCTCTAGGTATATTTTTTGAACAAGACTGGGCGTCTCTACGTAAAGTAACACCTGTTGCTTCTGGTGGTATACATTGTGGTCAAATGCACCAACTGCTAGATTATTTAGGTAATGATGTTGTACTACAATTTGGTGGTGGAACAATTGGACATCCAGATGGTATCCAAGCAGGAGCAACAGCTAATCGTGTTGCTCTAGAAGCTATGGTAATTGCTCGCAACGAAGGTCGTGATTATGTATCAGAAGGACCTAAGATCCTAAATGATGCAGCAAAAACATGCGGTCCTTTACAAACAGCACTAGATTTATGGAAAGACATTACATTTAATTATACTTCTACAGATACAGCTGACTTTGTAGAAACTCCAACAACTATGGCTTAATTAAAAAATAATTACTATTAAATCTATTGATCAATTACTGTATTAATAAAGATGCAATAAAATTTGTTACTAAACATTAATTACTATAAGGAGTATATAAAAGTGAGATTAACACAAGGGACTTTTTCCTTTTTACCAGACCTAACTGATGAACAGATTAAGAGTCAATTAAATTACGCAATGTCTCAAGGCTGGGCAATTAATATTGAATATACTGACGATCCACATCCTAGAAATAGTTACTGGGAATTATGGGGATTACCTTTATTTGATATAAAAGATGTTGCAACAATCATATATGAAATTGAAAATTGCAGAAAGCAATGCACTAACTATTATGTAAAAATAAACGCATTTGATAACACTAGAGGAGTTGAAAGTTGCGTTCTATCTTTCATCATCAATAGACCATCTGTAGAACCTGGTTTTGAATTAGTTAGATCAGAAGATATTAGTAGAAACCAAAAATATTGCTTCCGCAGTTATGCAACAAGTAGTCCAGAGGGTTCTAGATATTAATAGTATTAAATCGCAATAATTAAAGTTAAAAAATATAATATTTAAAAAATATTATATTTTTAAGCTATATTTAATAAGATTATGCTGAATAAATAAAAATTTAAGTTAATAATTATGACAACAAAGTTTAAAGAAGATACTCTATTAAATTTAAAAGAGGAATACGAGAAAACTAAAATTCAAGAAATTATTGATGAACTTGAACAAGAGCTTATTGGTTTAAGCCCTGTAAAAACTCGTATTAAAGAAATTGCTGCTTTATTATTAGTTGATAGATTAAGAAATCAATTAAGCTTAGTTTCAGGTAGCCCTGGATTACATATGTCATTTACAGGTAGCCCTGGAACAGGAAAAACAACTGTAGCAATGAAAATGGCTGATATACTGCACCGATTGAATTATATAAGAAAAGGACATTTATTAACTGTCACAAGAGATGATTTAGTTGGTCAATATATAGGTCATACAGCACCAAAAACTAAAGAAGTCTTAAAACAAGCAATGGGTGGTGTACTTTTCATTGATGAAGCTTACTATCTATATAAACCAGATAATGAAAGAGATTATGGCGCAGAAGCTATTGAAATTTTATTACAAGTTATGGAAAATCAGAGAGATGATTTAGTAGTAATTTTTGCAGGCTATAAGGAAAAAATGGATAAATTTTATGAATCTAATCCAGGCTTATCATCCAGAGTTACAAACCACGTTGATTTTCCTGACTATACTGCTGAAGAACTATTAGAAATTGCAAAGCTAATGTTAGAAGAACAGCAATATAAATTTGCTGATGATGCAGACACAGTATTATTGGACTATGCAGAAAGAAGAATGAAGCAACCCCATTTTGCAAATGCTAGAAGTATGAGAAATGCAATTGATAGAGCTCGAATGAGACAGGCAAATCGTATTTTTTCAAGTGGAGATAAAATTTTAACAAAGTCTGATTTAATTACTATACAGTCAGAAGATATATTACAGAGTCGATTATTTACACAAAAATAAAATTAGTAAGCTAAATTTATTGACAATTTATACAAAAATTATATACATTAATGTTTATTATAACAATAATGTTAGGCGGTATAGCTAAGTGGTAAGGCAGAGGATTGCAAATTCTTTATCCCCAGTTCGAATCTGGGTACCGCCTAAAAATAATTAAAAATATATGGGGATGTGGTGGAATGGTAGACACAACAGACTTAAAATCTGTTGATCTTTTTATGATCGTGAGGGTTCAAGTCCCTCCATCCCCACTTAAGAATTCAATAGAAATTTTGTAATAGCTTAATGTATCAAATGTAATAATTATAGTAAACATATTATATAATGTGTATATGTATAAATTGCAGGCATATTCATAAATGCACAACATACCAATTCATAGAAGAACAACATAAAAACATAAATATAGCTAAAAAAAATATCAAAAATTATTTTACTCCAATTAACACTATTATTATAGTTAATATTAATAAACAAGAAAAATATATTACTTTAGATTGGGATTTACAACAATGCTCTTCATTTACAGAAAAACCAGGTTTTTGGTTATTTTCTTATTGAAAATATTCATATGTTTAACTAAGTATAAAATAAATTAACCATATATATTACTTTTTTTATATTCTAGAGATCTTTTTAATGATTCAGTATTTACATTTGAATCTCTAACCAAGATAACTTTACCCGTTCTAGCTATTGCAACTATTTCATGTTGATTTAATAACTGCTGTACAGCAAAAATTTTTCCTGGATCACCAGTAATTTCTAAAGTCAGGGAAAAATTCGATATATCAACAACCTTTGCTCTAAATATATTTGATATCTCTAAAATAGAAGATCTTAATGCAGGCGCAACTGCAATTTTAAGTAACATTAGTTCACGCTCAATACAAGGAATATTAGTTACATTTTGAACATCTAATATATTAATTAATTTGTTTAATTGCTTAATTAATTGTTCTATAGTTCTATTATCACCTTTTACACTCATTGTTATTCTTGATATACCCTCCTTTTCTGCAGGTCCAACAGCTAAACTATCAATATTAAACCCCCTTCTAGCAAACAATCCTGATATTCTTGATAAAACACCCGATTCATCCTCTACAAGAACAGATAATGTATGTTTCATACAATTTCCTTAATTAATTAAAATATATAGACGAATACGTATTTAATGTTATAATAATTTATATCTATTTACCAATAATTTGAAATAGATTAGGTAAAATAAAAATTTTAATAAGGTAAAATTAAACATTAATTGAAAAAAAAATATAACAATGAATTTTTAGTTAATCAATCTATTAAATATCCAAAAGTACGTTTAATAGATAATTTAGGCAAACAACTTGGCATATATTCATCAGAAGAAGCGTTATTTATTGCTTTAAACCAAGGACTTGATTTAGTAGTTATTAGTGACAAATCTAGTCCACCAGTGTGTAAAATTATCGATTATGGTAAATATAAATTCAACCAAGAGAAAAAAGCAAAAGAAGCCAAAAAAAGACAACACAACTCTTCTATAAAAGAAGTAAAAATGAGATATAAAATTGAACAACATGACTACCAAGTTAGACTCAATCAAGCATTAAAATTTTTACAAGCTGGTGATAAAGTTAAAGCTACAATTACTTTTAGAGGAAGAGAAATTCAACACACAAAACTAGCAATTGAACTATTAAATAAAATGGCTAAAGATCTTGATACAATGTCAACTTTACAACAAATACCTACAAAAGATGGTAAAAATATTATTATGATTTTAGCTCCTAATAAAAAATCATTCCAATAAAAATATTTTCACTTGATGAAAAATATAATAAAATACTAATATACTACATTAATAAAAAAGACTAAAGGAAAATTGATATATGTCTCGCTATAGAGGACCAAGATTAAAAATATCTCGACGTTTAGGAGATTTACCTGGTTTAACAAAAAAGAAGAGCAAAAAAAATGGTCCTGCCGGCGAACACGGACAACAACCAAATAAATCTTCGGAATATGCATTGAGATTAGAAGAAAAACAAAAATTAAGATATAATTACGGCTTAAGTGAAAAACAGCTATTAAAAAATATAAAAACAGCAAAAAAAGTTCAAGGGTCAACTGGTATAGTTTTATTACAAATTTTAGAAATGAGATTAGATAATACAATTTTTAGAATGGGAATGGCACCAACAATACCAGCAGCCAGACAAATTGTAAATCACCAACATATATTAGTTAATAATAAAAAAATTTCAATATGTAGCTATCAATGTAAACCAGGGGATATAATAACAGTAAAAAGTAAAAATTCATCACAAGAAATCATAAAAAATAATGTAAACTATCCTAGTTTATCAAACATACCAAGTCATCTTGAATTCGAGAAGAATACATTAATCGGAAAAGTAAACGGTATCGTTGAAAGGTCATGGATAGGTTTACAATTAAATGAATTACTTGTTGTTGAGTATTATTCTAGAAAATAATACTCACGTAATAATGTGAATAGTTTATAAATTAATACCAATTTATAGGCTGTCTACTAGTTAAAGACCAAAAAACTCTCATTAATAATGTTTTTAGAACTAAACCTCGATTAAATATCCAATATTGCATATCTTTTTGATGCCTAAAGTTCTCCTTAAAATAATTTTTTATAAAGTCATATGTTTTATAAGAAGGTAAAAAAATTATATTATTATAATTTTTTTTATCACTTTCATCTTTAATGAAAGACTCTAAATTAAAGATAGACACTTTAGGCTCATAAGGTAGCTGATAATCAGGATTTTCGTTTTTAAACTTATTCCATACAGACAATAAAGTATTATAATGTAAAAATACTGGCTGGTACTTAAGATCTGTATCGTCTTTTTTAGAAATAGGTAAACTTTTTAATCTCAAGATATCTTTATGGTTATGTCTTTTAACATTGAAAGGTTTAATAATATAAAGAGGTTGTCCTTGAAAAAAACTACGACCATATTTCTGATTTTTATTGAACGAAATATTATTATATTTCTTATATTCATAAATTAAGCTAGATATTTCTTTTAAATCAGGAACTAATCGAAATTCTATAGAATTATTTTGTAAAATCATTAATTTATGATACAAATGAATATTAGCTGGAACCACTTGTATCTTTGTTTTACGAGTTGACTCTGAATATTTAAGTTCAATATAATTTTTATATTCCAGAGCATCTTGTGGATTAATAAAAAGTAAACCAGTATATAATTTTTTATTTGAGTTATATTTTTTAGCAAAATAATTAAAAGAATCGAAAAAAGTACCTCCTTTAGATAATTGTTGGGCAGATTCTGAAACAATAATTTCCTTGTTATCATTTATTACAATAAATAAAGGTAATGCAGAATTGAAAAAATATAATAAATTATCTATAAATGGATTAAACATCTTCTGCTTATAATTAAAGAAAGATATATTCTGAAAATTTAATAACTTTAACCAATTATATTTTAAATAAATATAACGTTTTTGTCCGGGAAAAGTAAAAGTAAATGTTTTTAAATTATTTAAATCAACATTAATTTTACCTCTTACTAAATCTTTATTAAAACTATGTAAGAATTTTTTATACTCATTTCCTTTATAAACAGATAAATTCAACGATTTTAATTTGCTAGAATAACTATTAGATAAAGAATTAGCAGATGATATAAAAATTGTTTCTTTAATATATTTATTTATTAATTTTTGCCAAAAATTACGATAAAGTAAATTATTATTCTCACGTTCATCGAATAATAAACTAAGATATTCTTTATTACTTATCAAATTAATATTTGGCGACATCATATTTTTACGTTTTTTAAAAAAAAGATATTGTATGAAATCTTCACTATTGCAATTAACGCCTTTATTACGAAGTTGCCAATGATAAAGTGAAAATTTTTTATTAGAGTGTTGTCCAATTTTATAAAGTGGAATGAAATTAAATAAAATCATTAAATTAAACCATAAATAATAATTAATTATATATAAAAATATATAATAATAAACAATATTACAACATAAATTAATTAAGACAACAAATAGTTTAAATAATATATAAAAAATCAAAACTTTACAAAATGGAACTGGTGGGATTTGAACCCACGTCCATACTAATAGAACAATTAATTACTAAATATTCAACTGAAATTTTAAATCAATAAATTATTACTTTACTAACTAAAATCAAAAAAATATAAATTTAATTTTATAATTAGTGCATTATTATACTAAATTGTTAAATTGAAATAAAAAAGCACAACTTAAAATACTAAATGTCTATGCTATTGCTAAACTTCTAGAAAAAGATATAATATTATGTTTTGCAATTAAAATGGTATTATTAAACTTAAAAAAATATTTTAAGTCACAAATTACAACAGTTAAATATTAACTAATATTATTAAAAGTATGTAGAAATCCTTTCAGTCCCTTAATTATCGTAAGTATAACACAAATATTTAATTATAAAATAGCAATAATATTTTCATATAGGCAAGGAAGGATTTGAACCTTCGACCACCAAAGTCGGAATTTGGTACTCTATCCACTGAGCTACATGCCTGAATAAACAAATAAAAACAAATATATATACTTAATTGTAACACAATTAATTATATTACCTTTTAATTCTTTTTAATCTTGAATATACATTTGGTTCAATTTTATAGCAATATACGCTTTATGAAGCTCTTTACCTAAATACATTTTATGTTGTGTAGAAGAGACATTTACAAATGAACAAATTGATAACAATTTAAATAAGTAAACTAATTTATCAAAACTAACTATAAAACAAACTGGATAACTATAGAAATTACTAACACTAATAAAATAATGAAAATAACGCACTTCAATTTTACATTTATTAATTATTCTAATTACAAAATAATGATTATCCATCAAAATATAAAAAATATAGATTTTAATATTAAAATTTAATTATATTATATATGAAATAAAGCGATAAACTTATACTGGTCAAGGAAAAAAATGCAAGATATTATAAGCAACGTAGTAAACAAATATGATACAACAGGCAGATATTTAGATTCTGCAGGATTAGAAGAAATTCAAATATACTTAAATACCGGAATAGATCGACTAAAAATCATGGAAGTCATTATTAGTAATTCTTCTAAAATAGTCAAAGAAGCAGCTAATAGATTATATGCTGAACAACCAGAACTATTAAGACCTGGGGGAAATTCTTACACAACTAGAAGATACGCAACATGTTTAAGAGACATTGAGTACTACCTTCGCTATACTAGTTATGCATTAATTGCCGGTAATGTTGATATATTAAATGAAAGGTTATTAGATGGCTTAAAAGAAACTTATATTTCATTAGGAGTTCCAATAGGACCAATTGTTCGCAGTATTGAGATCTTAAAAGAAATAATAATAGATGAGATCAGCAATACCAATATAAATAAAAAAACTTTTGAGATTGTAAGCCAAACATTTGAGTATATTAGCAATAGTTTAAGTGAACAAAATATATAAATCAATGATTATATAAAAAATGAATTTAATATCATCAAATAATTATAATGAAAAATTATTTTAAAATAATCCAAAACTTAAAACGCAACATATACTATGATTTTATGTTCATTAATATTAGCATATTAAGCTTAACACTAGGTTTTTTTTTTGCTAATATACTATCAACTATACCTGCACAAACAGGAGAATGGAACATAATGAGTGGATCAATAATAGTTACATTAAATGAAATAATAAATAAATTTATATATAAAAAAAAATACACAGATAAATTTATAATTTTTAAATTAATAAACAATATAAAAATTGGTGTAATATACGGATTATTTGTTGATGCATTTAAATTAGGTAGTTAATAGTTCTTATTACATAAATAAGATGATAGCGATAATTAAAAAATTACATAATTAATATTATTTATTATAATTATGTAATTCAATAGAAAAATTATTAAACTAACACAACCCAAATATTTTAAACAATAAAGATATCCTCTAACATGCTAAGAAATAATGCTGGATCACCTGCCTTTGGTTTTTGTTCTTGTGGTCTAAAACGGCGAACGGGTCCAGACCAAGATACTTGAGGCATAAATTGCTTAGGAAGAAAATTATAATTTAGTCGTGGAGTTTTTAGGTTAAAAGGAATCTCTCCTTTATTTCTTTGAAATATAACACGTCTTCTTTGATAAGGAACTGTATTATCTCCAAAATTTTCTAAATACTCTTCACTATTTAAAAGTAAATCAATAAAAAACTCTAAACCTTTAGAACCAATTACTACAGAAAACGCTAATTTTTCTCTATCGTTATAGATATCTCTACCTAAAACACGCTGTATACACATTTCTACAAAACGATAATTGTTGTTAACATCATAATTTAAATAACGAAATTGAGATGAAAGCAATAAACCTTTAATAAAATCCCTAACAGTAATTTGATTAAATCTTAACTGAGATTCTAAGAAAGTTTGCCGTGTAATCGATAAAATTTGATGTTCACTGAAAATTTGCCTGTAAGAAGCCCAAATAATTTCATCTATCTCAACAGAAGATGGCAAGTTTTCTGTTGTATAAATTTTTGGTTGTTCTTCTCCTGCTAAAAACTCAAAACTATTAACTCTATGGTTATGAGTAGATAAAGAATATTTTAAAATAGGAATAGACATAAAGTAGTCTCCATATTATATAGTCAACAAATAACAATAATAAGTCATTTTTATTGTATTAGTTTATTAAATAAGTTCAAATATGTTTAATAAGCAACAATATTGAATTCAATCTTAAATAACTAATAAACATGAATAATAAATCAATAACTATTCTTCATGTATGCAATAAAACAAAAATTATAACAATATTATACTGAAATTTAGAGGTATAAAATAAATTTATATTAAAAGATTATATTCTAAAACTCCTAAATATCACTTTATTTATAAAAAATATTAAATTTAGTCATAATGAATAAACTAAATCTCGAACAAGAATTTAAAATAGCACTATATACAAAAATAATCAATAAATTAAGTAAAAACAATACAAAAAAATACCTAATTTACATTTTAAAACAAATGATGATAAAGGATAATGTAATAAAATATTGTATTAAAACATTAATTAATTAAATATTAATTAATGTTAATTTGTTATCTATTTAGTTCACAGATCTCTTATATTATATTTCGATACTAATACATAAGCTAATAAAAAATAAAAGCTAAAAAATAGTAATTCTTTTTAAGTTACTAAATATCTAACAATATTTAAGGAGAAATCAATGCTTGATTCATTTTCTAAAGTTGTAGTAGAAGCAGATACAACAGCAGCATATGTAGGAGGCAGCGACCTACAAGCACTAAAAACATTCATTCAAGATGGTAACAAACGCTTAGATGCAGTAAACTACATTGTTTCAAATTCTAGCTGCATCGTTTCTGATGCTGTTTCTGGTATGATCTGTGAAAACCCAGGCTTAATCACTCCAGGTGGAAACTGCTACACTAACCGTAGAATGGCAGCTTGTTTAAGAGATGGTGAAATTATTTTACGTTACGTTTCATACGCACTTCTTGCAGGTGACCCATCTGTACTAGAAGATCGTTGCTTAAACGGATTAAAAGAAACTTATATCGCTCTTGGTGTTCCAACTAACTCTACAGTTAGAGCTGTTAATATTATGAAAGCTGCTGCTGTAGCTTTTGTTAATAATACTGCTTCTAAAAGAAAAGTAGACGTTGCTGATGGTGATTGTTCTGCATTAGCATCAGAAGTAGCAGGTTATTGTGATAGAGTTGTTGCAGCAATCAGCTAACAGACAATATAATTTAAATATTACATAAAAAGTATTTTTAGGAGAAAAATAATGAAATCAGTTATAACTACTACTATTAGTGCTGCAGACGCTGCAGGACGCTATCCTTCTACTTCAGATCTACAATCTGTTCAAGGAAATATTCAACGTGCCGCAGCAAGATTGGAAGCTGCAGAAGCGATTAGTTCAAACCATGAAGCAGTTGTAAAAGAAGCTGGAGATGCTTGCTTCAGTAAATACGGTTATTTAAAAAATCCTGGTGAAGCAGGAGACAGCCAAGAAAAAATTAATAAGTGCTATAGAGATATTGATCACTATATGCGTCTAATTAACTACTCTCTTGTTGTTGGTGGAACAGGACCATTAGACGAATGGGGAATTGCAGGTGCACGTGAAGTTTACAAAACTTTAAACCTTCCTAGCGCAGCATATGTTGCATCATTCACTTTTACTAGAGATAGATTATGTATTCCTAGAGATATGGGAGTACAAGCAGGTGTTGAATTCTGCACAGCATTAGATTATTTAATTAATTCTTTAACTTAAATTAAAAATAAACAAAAAAGTTAAAAGTCAAAGTTTTGAAATAAAAACTTTGACTTTTTTTCATTGCTATTAGATTATAATATGTCTTATGAGCATACAATTTAAAACAATATTTAAAATGAATATAGATTTAATTGAAAATAATTTAATTAACGCATCATTTGGACTATTACTTATAGCATTAATGTTATACTGGTTAAACTTAATAATTCCTCAAACAAAAACACTAAGTTACTTTTGCATAAGTTTAACAATAATAATTAATACAACATTAGCATTATCATTACTCACAAGATGGGCATATAATAGGTATTTTCCATTAAGTAATTTATATGAATCTCTAATTTTTTTAGCATGGTCTATTAATTTTGTACAAATTTTAGTAGAACATAAAACAAAAAATAGAATTACTGGCACTATTACAACACCTATAGTTTTATTTATAATAGCATTTACTAGTATTTCATTACCCGATAATTTAAAACAAGCTTCTCCACTAGTACCGGCTTTAAAGTCTAATTGGTTAATGATGCACGTAACAGTTATGATGGCTAGCTATGCAACATTAATTACGGGATGTTTATTATCTATTTTATTTTTAATAATATCAAATAATCTTAATGTAAAAATATATGGAAATTCAAATAGTAATATTAAAAAAGTGTTATTTAAATATGAACTTAATAGCACAAATAAAATATTTAATAAAATAAATAAGAAAGATAGCAGAATTGATTTATTACAATCTTTAGATAATTTAAGTTACAGAATTATTGGTTTTGGTTTTCCTTTACTAACATTAGGCATTATTTCAGGAGCCGTATGGGCAAACGACGCATGGGGAACCTATTGGAGTTGGGATCCAAAAGAAACATGGGCTTTAATTACATGGATAATATTTGCTGTATATTTACACTCTAGATTAAACCAACAAAAGCAAGGAAAACAACCAGCAGCTATAGCATCATTAGGTTTTATAATAATATGGATATGTTATTTAGGCGTTAATTTTCTTGGCAAGGGCTTACATAGTTATGGTTGGTTACTTTCATAAAATGTAAAGTATTTTATATAATAAGAATAAATAATAAAGCTGAGCTATAATTATTGTACAGATAAAACATTAAAATAATATAATATACAAATGAATAAATTCGATATATTTACAATAATATCAGCAAACAACTCATGGTCACTACAAATTGCAGCAATAATGATAATATCTAATATAATATGTATTAGCGCAGGAAGATATGCAATCAAAGTTAAAGGATTAGGACCATCTATTCCAATTTTAGGATTAGAAGGTCTTGGACTGCCTGAATTACTTGCTACTACAAGCTTAGGACATATTATAGGTGCTGGAACAATAGTCGGTTTAAGAAGTATTAACTATTTAACTTAATTTAATTAATCAGAAGATTCATAAAATTTACCAATTTGACGAAACTTCTGATATCTTAATTTCTTCCTTTGATCACTAGATAGAAAATTTAATTTTTTTAATTCAAGAGTTAGTTTTTCTTTCAAAAATTTAGATGCTTCAAGTGGATCTGACTGAGAACCTCCTATAGGTTCTTTAACAATATCATCAATAATACCTAATAGTTTTAAGTCTGTAGATGTTATTTTCAAAGATTCAGCAGCAATAGGAGACTTAGTACTATCCTTCCATAAAATTGCAGCACATGCTTCAGGTGTTGCAACTGTATACACTGAATACTCAAGCATCAAGACAATATCTCCTACACCTATACCTAAAGCCCCTCCAGATCCACCTTCACCAATAACTGTACAAATTATTGGAACATTTAATGAAAACATTTCCTTTAAATTCAGTGCAATAGCCTCACCCTGCCCTAACTCTTCTGCTTCAATACCTGCCCAAGCACCTGGAGTATCAATAAAAGTAAGTATTGGAAAATTAAAACGATTTGCATGTTTCATTAACCGAAGAGCTTTACGATATCCACCTGGAGAAGCCATACCAAAATTTCTAACAACATTATCTTTAGTATCACGCCCTCTTTGATGACCAATAAAAACTACCGTTTGAGAATTAAAATTAGCAATACCAGTTACTATAGCAGCATCATCTGAACCACCACGATCACCATGTAACTCAACCCAATCATACATAATGCGACTAATATAATCTAAAGTTGTTGGCCTACCAGATTGCCTAACTAAATGCAACCGTTGCAAAGGGTTTAATGATTTAAATACGTCATTTTTAATATCACTTAAATCATTTTTAAGCTTATTCATTTCATCATCTATTTTAGAAGAAAAAACATGTTGACTAGACGAATTTAAAATTTTATCTAGTTGTTGTAATTGATATTCAAACTCAATCACTGGCTTTAAAAAATTAAGAGATAAAAGTTTTTTAGAAACCATAAATAATAATAGTTATACTTTAATTAATACAAAATTCAAATTTATAAACAAGACTTCAACCAGCTTACATAAGTAACATCAAAAAAGAAAAAAACAAATTTGATGAATTATAAATCAAAAATAATAATTCATCAGATATTTCAATACTGTTCTTTAATAATACATAAAATAAATTGAAAAAACGAGGATCATCAAATCTTTGGGATATCCTTGTTGTTGCTCTTACTAAATCATCATAATTAATGCCTTTATATCCTCTCAAGTAAGAATTTGGGCGTATAAATAATGAATCATTACAAGATTTCAATAATTGAGAATACTTCTTTGATGTCTGCAAGGGAATGTCTTTTAAAGGTGTTATGCTTATAATCCTATCATTAAATAAACCAATTTGATTAGCTTCAATAATACATCTTTGAGGAATCATTGTATTTAAACACTTAATTTTAATTACAACAATAACTTTATTAACATGAATTTTAATCCTGCTAATATAACCTATTTTTAAACCTCTAAAATTTACTGTTGTACCTTCTTTCAAGCCGTAAGCATCATTAAATTCAACAAAAAGGATATAACCATTATTGTTATTTACATTAATAAAAGAAAAAACAAGAATAAAAATAGATAAGAAAAAAAAGAATATACTAAGTAAATTCCTCCAAGACCTATCATATAATTTTATGTCATTATTATTGTACATATTTTTATAAAATCAATAGGAATACTTAATATCTATACTGTTAATAAATCTCTATTAATATTAATAAATAAATCATGATTTTTATCCATATAAATAAATTGCTTTTTAACATTTAATGCATTATTCATACAATATTTAATTTCATTAATACAATCAACCATATCTATTACATTATTTTTTTGTCTAATTATTGAACTAAAACCTAAACCAGAGGCACCATAATACAATGGAATATTACTAAACATACCTAACATACCTGAAGAAGTGATAACTGGAATATTAACATTATGAGAAATAACATATGTAGATAACAAGGACAGCAACAAGTAACTAGTTAAAGAACATAAGTTTTTAGACTTATTATTAAAAAATAATCCTTCTGTTTGTATGATATCAATATCTAAATACTCAAGTTGTTTTGCAAAATTAACTTGTTCATCTAAATTCATATGAGAAGGAATCGTCACACAAATATCTACATCACCGATTAAAAATTTTATTTCTTTAACAAGATTTATTAATTGTTTAGCGGTTATATAAATATTTTTTTTATAAAAAACATCATAATTGCCAATTTCAACTAAATCAGCACCTGAGGCAACACAATTGTAAATATCAATTGGATTAATTGAAGATACACACGATGGAATGGATAAAAAAGACTTTAAAAGTTTGACTATCATAATATTTGCATTAATATCTAGATAACTCGCACCAGATAACTGTGTAGCTTTAGCAACTCGAATAATTTGTGATATATTAGCATTATTAATTCCAGCAATAACTTTAACAACTTTTTTAGACTTAAAAGAATTATTTAATTGAATATTAGATAAGCTCATAAAATTGACTATTGATTATATAATGTTTTTAGAGGATGCAATAATTATATTACAAAAAAAAACTAAATAACTATTTACATAATTATTCAGTAAAAAAATGATAATTTAAATGGTTAATAAGTTAAAGCCATACTACGATTTGTTTCAGCTCCTAAATAAACACGAATACTTAAAAAATCTGTTGGGCATGCAGTTTCACATCTTTTACAACCAATACAATCTTCCGTTCTCGGAGCTGAAGCAATTTGTTTAGCTTTGCAACCATCCCAAGGAACCATTTCTAATACGTCACAAGGACATGCGCGAACGCATTGAGTACATCCAATACAAGTGTCATACACTTTTACACTGTGTGCCATTTGGTTTTAACTATTCCTTAATATAATATATGTAAATCAAACTAATATATATAATAACGCAAAAAAGATTCAATATTTTGAATTATTATGCTATGTTACAGAGTTTTTGTAAAAATAACTAATTTAGAATACTTGAATAAGAAGAAAACTCGACATTAGTTAAAGGTGTGTCTTTTTCAGAAGGAGGAACAATTTGCCAAAAACGATGTACATAATCTTTCCAATTATTTAAGACTTTCTTTGCTTTTACGCTTTTAGTTTTAATTTCATACATCTCAATTATATCTAACAAACTTTCTTCAGCTTCTCGTGTCATGATTCTTTGAACTTTTACAATTTCTAAATTAACTTTTGACATAAAATCATTATCTTCATCTAGAAAATAAGCAAGCCCTCCAGTCATACCCGCAGCAATATTTCTACCAGTTGCGCCTAAAACAACAACTAATCCTCCAGTCATATATTCGCAAGCATGGTCACCAACACCCTCTATTACTGCTTCAGCTGCAGAATTACGAACAGCAAAACGTTCTCCCGCCTGACCATTCGCAAAAAGATAACCACCTGTAGCACCATATAAACAAGTATTACCAATAATTACAAAATTTGATGATTGACTCTTATACAAATTAGGAGGTGAAATTATTATTTCTCCACCATTCATACCTTTACCAACATAATCATTGGCTTCACCAACCAAACTTAAATACATACCATGACATATAAAAGAACCAAAACTTTGGCCAGCTGTACCAGAAAAATTAATCTGTAAGTTACCTTTAAAACCGCTATTTCCATATTTTTTAGCTATTACACCAGATATCCTAGCACCCACTGATCTATCAGTATTAGATATAGATACATCTTTTGTAATAGTTAAGTGAGAGTTAATCGTATTCAATAATTTGCCATCCTCAAGCAAATAATCATCTAACACTATACCATTGGTATTTATCTGTTTATTAAAACTTAATTTGCTATTTGAATTACTCAAGTTTAATAAAAAACCTAAATTTAAATTATCAGTCTTAATTAACTTTTTATCATTAAAAGATAAAAGATCATTCAAACCAATAATATCTTTCAAACTTTTGTAACCTAAATCAGCCAAAATTTCCCTTACTTCCTCTGCTAAATAGATAAAAAAATTGACTAAATCAGCTGGTATTCCAGGATAACGATTTCTTAAATCTTGTCTTTGTGTCGCAACTCCAACAGGACAATTATTTGTATGGCAGATTCTTGCCATCACACAACCAGTAGCAATCATTGCAACAGTTCCAAAACCAAACTCTTCAGCTCCCATTATAGCAGCTAAGATAATATCTTTACCTGTTCTAAGACCACCATCTACTCTTAATATAACTTTATTTCTCAAATTATTATTCACTAATGTTTGATGTACTTCCGTTAAACCTAATTCCCAAGGCACACCTGCATGTTTAATTGAACTTAAAGGAGAAGCACCAGTACCACCATCATGCCCTGAAACTTGTATAATATCAGCATTACCTTTAGCAACGCCAGCTGCAATAGTACCAATGCCAATTGAAGCTACTAACTTTACAGAAATGTATGCATCAGGATTAATTTGATGCAAGTCAAATATTAATTGAGCTAAATCCTCAATTGAATAAATGTCATGATGAGGCGGGGGAGATATTAAAGTGACACCAGGTTTACAATTTCTTAATGTAGCTATATAAGGACTTACTTTTTTACCTGGCAACTGTCCACCTTCTCCTGGTTTTGCTCCTTGAGCTATTTTAATTTCTAATTGTTTGGCATTAATTAAATATTCAGGAGTTACTCCAAAACGACCAGAAGCTATCTGCTTAATTGCAGAACTTGCAGTATCATTATTTTTTAATCCTTTAAGGTGTGAAAAACTTTTTGATACACCTGCTGCATCAATATCAACAATATTGTTAAATCGGATAGGATCTTCACCACCTTCACCAGAATTAGATTTTCCACCAATTCTATTCATAGCTATCGCTAAAGTTTCATGAGTCTCTCTAGATAAAGCTCCTAAAGACATTCCACCAGTACAAAAAGAACTTAAGATATCATCCACAGAATCAACTTCATCTACAGAAATAGAGGATTGACTGCTAGATATTAACAGCATATCTCTTAAATTAGCAGGTTCTCTGTCATTTAATAAAGACTTATATTTGTCATATAAACTAACATCTGAATTACGTACAGCTCTATGTAAAGTTTTTGACATTTCTGGATTATTAACATGATACTCTGCGCCTGGTCTATATTGCACATAACCTAAATTTGGTAATTTTTTTGGTAATTTGGAAACAAAAGCAAGATCATATACTTCCAAAGTATGTTTAAAAAACTCCACACTATTTATACCACCTAATCTTGAAGTTGTATTAAGAAAAGACGAATCAACTAAATCAGCTCCTAAACCTAAAATTTCAAAAATTTGTGCACCATGATAACTTGATATTAAACAAATACCAATTTTAGAAAGAATTTTTAATAATCCTTTTTCTATTGCATTACGATAATTATATTGCGATTCTTCAATAGTAATTTTAGGCAATTTACCATTAGTCATGAACTTCTGAGTTCTGGGATTATTCCACCATTGACGTACAGTTAAAAAAGCTAAATAAGGACACACAGCACTAGCTCCATACCCTATTAGACAAGCAATATGGTGAGTATTCCAGCATTGACCTGTATCAATAATTAAAGAAACTTTATGTCTCAGACCTTTGTTTATTAAATAATGATGAAGCGCACCAATAATTAATAAAGGAGGTATAAAAATAAAATTTTTGTCCAAAGATTTTATACGATCAGTTAAAATAATTATTTCTTTACCATTCTGTATATCTAAAAGACATTGATGACAAATAGCATTAATAGGCTTCTCAAAACTTTGAATAGCAGAATCAAGCTTAAAAAAAGTATTAATAGAAGAAACTTTAAAAGAACTTTGATGAATTAAATTTAATTCATTTTCATTAATTATAGGAGACTTCAAAGAAATAGATTTAGCCATATACTCATTAGGCTCTAAATAATTACCTTTAGGGCCTATATAAGTTAGTAAAGACATTACTAAACTTTCACGCAAAGGGTCAATAGCAGGATTAGTAACTTGAGCAAAGCGTTGCTTAAAATAATCGTAAAGTAATCTAGGTTTGCTAGATAATACTGCTAAAGGCGTATCATCACCCATACAAAAAGTTGGCTCTTTAGATGAACTGGCCATATGTTCAATTACAAGCTCAACATCTTCATTAGAATACCCAAAAGCTGTATGAAAACGAGCAAGATCAATTAAGTTATCTTCTATACTAGATTCATAAGATTGGTAATCAATAGTAATATGTTGATTTTTCAACCACATATGATAAGGAAACTTTTGTGCTATTTTATTCTTTATAGATAAATTTTCTAGTATCAAATTATTAACTAAATCAACAGAAAACATCTGACCTGGACCTAGACGACCTTTATGCAATATATCATAAGAATCAATATTGAAAATACCAGTCTCAGAAGATAAAGAAACTAAACCATCATTAGTAATAAAATATCTTGCGGGTCTCAAACCATTTCTATCTAAAGTTGCACCAACTTTTTTTCCATCACTAAAAACGACTAAAGCAGGACCATCCCAAGGTTCTTGTAAATTATTATAATATTGATAAAAATCTACTATCTCTGGATATGAGTTCAACAATGGTTGATTCTGATACGCTTCTGGAATCAAAATCATTAATGCTTCTTCTGGTTCTTTGTCCGAATGTATTAATAACTCAACCATAGAATCTAAATTAGCTGAGTCGCTATTAAATAAATTAGTTATAGGAACTAAATTTTCTGAATGAAGACTCCAGTAACCATCTTGAAATAATGGTTCTCTAGACTTAGTCCAATTAAGATTTCCTAATAAAGTGTTAATCTCTCCATTATGAGCAATAAATCTCATAGGTTGAGCAAGAGACCATTTAGGCATAGTATTAGTACTAAACCTTCTATGATATAATGCAAATCGACTACAATAAATATTATTTTGTAAATCTAAATAATAATCAGATAAAACATGTGAACGAACCATACCTTTGTAAGTAACTAATTGAGAAGAGAAAGAACAAATATAAAAGTCTTTATAGACACTTGGATTTGTATTGCTTATAGTTTTTTCAATTTTTTTTCTAACAATATATAACGTTTTTTCTAATTTACTAATATCAACTTTATTATACTCAACGATACATTGAATAATAGCAGGTTCATTCTCAAAAGAATTAATCCCTAAAACTTTAGAATTAACCGGCACTGTACGCCACATAACTAATGAAAAATTATATTGACTTAAAGTCCACTCAAAAACATTTTTGATATATTCAATATGCTCAGAAACACTAAAAATCATTGCAACAGCAAGAGATTTTCTTTTTTCTTCATCATAATGATTACATTGATAACTCGACAATAAAAGATCCCAAGGTATTTCTGTAGTAATACCAGCACCATCACCAGAATCACCATCAGCACTACATCCTCCTCTATGTTCCATACAATTTAAAGCTTGAAGTGCATTTTCGACAATGCTTCGTGACGGTAAAGAATTAATCTGTGCGACAAAACCAACTCCGCAGGCATCTCTTTCAGTAACAATAGAAGGAAAACCTAAAAAATGTCTTAATTGATAAGTAAAATTCTTTGATATTTGCATATACGTATATTAAATGTAAATTATAATAAAATAGTGAAGCATCAACTAAATATATATATTTAAAAAGTCAAAATATAAAATAATATTTATTGTAAAAAACGAGTAAAGAGACATAATATATATACATGAATTAATGATCATTATTTTTATAGTATTGCACAGATTAAAAAAAAAGATACAACTTCAACAATGAACACATACGAAGAATACAACAAAATAGATTTGCAAAAAATTATTTACAAAACAGAAGAACTGTTAGAATTAGCCCAAAATCGATACAAGATAACTATACAGGTATCTAATAGAGCAAAAAGGAGGAAATATGAAGAAATAGATATAATAGATGATCCAATAAATAAACCAATAATTAAAGCAATTATTGAGATGGTAGAAGAAATTACAGAACCTAAAATAATAAAAGAATAGACAGAAAAAGATTAAATTAATATTTTTTAATAAACAATACATTTACTATTATAATATAATAAACAGAAAATAAGAGATAAGCAGTAATTACAAAGATATAACAGAATAGGGATTAGAAATATGTTAGATGTTTTTGCAAAAGTAGTAGCACAAGCAGATGCTCGAGGTGAATTCTTAAGCAACAAACAAATTGATGCTTTAGAAACAATAATCAAAGATGGTAATAAAAGACTAGACTCCGTAAATAAAATAAATTCTAATGCTTCCGCAATAGTAACAAACTCTGCAAGAGCATTATTTGCTGAGCAACCTCAGCTAATTCAGCCCGGCGGAAATGCATACACAAGCAGAAGAATGGCTGCATGCTTAAGAGATATGGAAATTATTTTAAGATACGTAACTTATGCCATGATGGCAGGGGATTCTAGTGTACTAGATGATAGATGTTTAAATGGTCTTAGAGAAACTTATCAAGCATTAGGAACACCAGGTTCTTCTGTCGCTGTAGCAGTGCAAAAAATGAAAGAAGCATCTATCGCCATAGTTAATGAAGCAAACGGTGTTACAGCAGGGGATTGTTCATCATTAATATCTGAACTAAGTGTTTACTTTGATAGAGCTGCTGCAGCAGTTATATAATAAATTTTTAGTTATAAAAACATAAAATTCATATATATTAAGTATAAAATTTAAGGAAAAGCAATTATGAAAACACCTATTACAGAAGCAATAGCTTCAGCAGATAGCCAAGGAAGATTTTTAAGCAATGCAGAATTACAATCAATTAATGGACGTTATCAAAGAGCTTCAGACAGCCTAGAAGCAGCTAAAGTCTTGACAGCTAATGCACAACGACTTATTACTGGAGCTGCACAAGCAGTCTACACAAAATTTCCATACGTTACACAGATGCCAGGACCAACATATGCATCTAGTGCTATTGGTAAAGCAAAGTGCGCAAGAGATATTGGCTACTACTTAAGAATGACAACTTATTGTTTAGTTGTTGGAGCAACTGGACCTATGGATGAATATCTAGTTGCAGGTTTAGAAGAAATCAATAAAAGTTTTGAATTATCTCCAAGTTGGTATATAGAAGCCATAGAATATATAAAAAACACTCACGGTCTTTCAGGACAAGCGGCAAATGAAGCCAATACTTATTTAGACTATGCTATTAATGTATTAAGTTAATTAATAAAATAATAATTATAAATACAATTAAGTTCAAATAAAAACTAGAAATAATATTTTTTTAAAATTATTTCTAGTTCAATGTAAAAAATAAAGTTCATAATAAAACAAAAAAATTTATTTATTTTAATAAAAAGGTAAATCAATATCATATAAAAAACTTGATATGCATAATAACAATATTTCTCCTATCATATTAATAATACTAGATGGGTGGGGCTACTCAAAAAATACGAAAGGTAATGCAATAAAACTAGCAAAAACTCCAACCATAGATCATATTTTACAAAAACACCAAAACTGCTTACTAAATGCATCAGGAGAAGAGGTTGGTTTACCAAAAAATCAAATGGGTAATTCAGAAGTTGGACACAGAACAATTGGTGCTGGACGAATCATAAATCAAGAGCTAGTACGTATACAAAAAGAAATAGATAATAAAAATTTTTTTAAAAATAAAAACATTCATCAACTATTCCAAAAAATTTCTAATAGACAATCAAAGCTGCATATTATTGGGTTATGTTCTGATGGAGGTGTTCATTCACACATAAACCACTTAAAGGCTACAATAAATATTATAAGTCAATATAAACTTAAAACATGCTTACATTTAATAACGGATGGACGTGACACGGAAGCAAAAGCAGCAATAAAATTTTTAAATATAATTAGTAAAGAAATAAATAAGTATACAAATATAGACATTTGTACAATAAGTGGGAGATATTATAGCATGGATCGAGATTGTAGATGGTCCAGAACAGAGAAAACATATCAAATACTTACAGAAAATGAAAATTGCAAAGAAGACAAAAGTTACACTCAAATAATAGAAAAACTATATGCCGCTAACATATCTGACGAATTCATACCTCCAACAAGAATCAAAGAAGGCAAAATATCTGATAACGATGGTGTTCTATTTTTCAACTTTAGACCCGATAGAATTAGACAATTATTACAGTGCTTAGCAAAAAAACAATTCAAAGGTTTTAAAACAAAAAAAATTAATAATTTACTATTTACAACCTTTACTGAATATGATTCTAGCATAAAATGTCCAATAGTTTTCCCTAGCTCAATCGAGAAAAATTTTCTAGGAGAAATAATATCAAATCATAATATTAAACAATTAAGATTAGCTGAAACTGAAAAGTATGCACATGTCACTTATTTTTTTAACGGTGGAGTAGAAGAACCATTTCCAGGAGAAGATAGAGAATTAATTCCAAGCCCAAAAGTAAACACTTATGATGAAACACCAGAAATGTCAGCTCATCAAATTACTACAAGTTTGATTAATGCAATAAATAAAAATATTTACAAATTAATGATTGTTAATTACGCAAATCCAGATATGGTAGGCCACACAGGCAATTTACGAGCTACAATCAATGCTATTGAATTTATAGATAAATGTATACAAAAACTTCTACACAAAATAGAAAAAACTAACTATACAATGATAATAACTGCAGATCATGGCAATGCAGAATACATGATTGACGCAAATGAACAAACGTGTAAATCACACAGCATTAATCTAGTACCTTTTATAATAATAGAAAACAATCAAAGAAAAACATACTCTCTTAAACAAATAGGATCTTTATCTGATATAGCACCAACAATACTGGATATAATGAACATTAATATACCTCAAGAAATGAACGGAACATCACTTATAGAATATAATGAATTAAAAAGTTTCAATAAAATAAATCACAATTAATTTCTATTAATAAAAATAAATATAAATGTATATTAATAAATTTATACCAATATGTGTTTTATCATTAAAAACAAGTAAGCTAATAAATTATAAAATTATTCATTCAATTGCAACTCCCATTAAATTTATTATTATAAGTGAAGGATCACATACAAGACTAATAAATTACAAGAAAAAAGATACAACAAAACTACAAGTATTTCAATATCAAGAACATAAAATACATAAACCTAAAAGAAAAATTAGATATGTGTGGCTAGAAACATCAATATATACAAAAATGACATTCGCTAGATCATTATGGAAAATTAAGCAAGAAGATATGGATATTCAAAAAATTAATAGACAATCTCCAATAGGAAATTCATTCATAAACAATAAAATAGATATCAATAAAAATATAATAGAACTACAATACTGCTACTGCAAAAACTTTGAAAAAAGCATAAAATCTAAAGAAATAATTTTAGGAAAAAAATATGAGCTAAATTACAATAATAAATCCAATATTATCATACAAGAATTTTTTTCTTTGAATATTTTTATTTAATAAATTAAAAATTAAGGTAAATATAAATGATTCCAATATTTTCTCAAAGTATTAGTAAATATAACAAAACACTAGCTAATATTAATAAAAAATATGAAATTTTAAAAAATTACTCAGACCAAGAACTAAAACAAGAAGCTAATAAATTAAAAAATACAAATTTCAACAAAGACATTATATTAGTTGACGCATTTGCTGTACTCAAAGAAGTTATTTATCGAACACTTGATATTACTCTATTTAATGTACAAATATTAGGTGGAATCATATTAAATCAAAACAATATAGCTGAAATGAAAACTGGAGAAGGTAAAACACTAGTAGCCTTATTACCAGCATACTTAAACTGTTTACAAGGAAAGGGTGTACATATAGTTACTGTAAACGACTATTTAGTAGAGAGAGATGCCCATTTAGCAAATAAAGTTTTTTCGTATATTGATATTAAAGTTGGAATGATTACTCAAAAAACAAATTCAACAAACAGAAAATTTGAATACGAAAAAGATATCACGTATATAACTAACAGTGAATTAGGCTTTGACTATTTAAAAGATAATATGGCAATTCATAAACATGACATTGTACAACGAGAATTTTATTATGCAATTATAGATGAAGTAGATTCTATCTTAATAGATGAAGCAAGAACACCATTAATCATATCAGGAATTACAGAAGTTAAACCAAAACTATACAATAAAGCAAGAGATATTTCTGATATATTAACAAATACGATAGATTATAAAGTAGATGAAAAATCTAAAAGTATTATTTTAACAGAGAAAGGCATAAATAATTGTGAAGGAATATTACAAATCAAAAATCTATATGATGTTAATAGCCCTTGGATTAAATATATTATTAACGCCCTTAAAGCAAAAGAACTTTTTTTAAATAATAAAGATTATATTGTAAAAAATAATCAACTAATTATAGTAGATGAATTTACTGGAAGAATTATGGAAGGTAGAAGATGGAGTGATGGACTACATCAATCACTTGAAGCAAAAGAAAATATACCAATTGAACCAGAAAATAAAACACTGGCATCAATTACATATCAAAACTTATTTTTACTATATCAAAACTTAGCTGGCATGACAGGCACAGCAAAAACTGAAGAAAATGAATTTTCAAATATATACAAAATAAATGTTACCACTGTACCAACCAATCAAGAATGTATTAGAAAAGACTTATCTGACTTTGTATATAAAAATGAATATAATAAATGGGAAGCTATAGCTAATGAATGTTCAGATATGTATAAAACTGGAAGACCAACATTAATTGGTACAACTAGTATTGAAAAATCAGAATTATTATCAACAATGCTGCGAAAAATAAATATACCGCATAAATTGTTAAATGCCAAACCAGAAAATGTGTCAAAAGAAGCTGAAATAATCTCACAAGCTGGCGAAAAAAAAGCAATTACAATATCAACCAATATGGCAGGTAGAGGAACTGATATTATATTAGGCGGTAATCCTGAAAAAAGAGCTACTGCAATCATAGAAAAATATATTTCAGATAAAGAAATAAATACAGAAGAAAAGATAATAAATAAGAATGAAATTCTTTTTTTGAATAAAATAAATAAATTTAACAATATCAACATAAAACAAGAAATTGAAAATAATACATTAAAAGATAGTAATGCAATATTAAATACTATATACATTAAAATACTAGAAAAATGCAAAAATTACTCAAAAAAAGAAAAACAGGAAATCTTACAACTAGGTGGATTGTATGTGATTGGAACAGAAAGACATGAATCTAGAAGAATTGATAATCAATTAAGAGGTCGATCTGGCAGACAAGGAGACAAAGGTTCATCTCGTTTTTTCTTAAGCTTACAAGACAACTTATTTCGAATTTTTGGTGGCAATAAAATAGAAAATATCATTACAAAATTAAACATCAACGATAAAATACCAATAGAATCTATACTATTAACTAAAAGTTTAAATTCAGCACAGAAAAAAGTAGAAGCATACTTTTATGACATCAGAAAACAATTATATGATTATGACGAAGTAATTAATAATCAAAGAAAAGCAATATATAATGAAAGAAAAAAAATACTTAACTCTCAATTTACAAAAGAATGTATACTAGAATATGCAGAATATACAATAGAAGAAATGCTTACAATTTATTTACAAAAAAACAAAGACAATAATATACTAAAACAAATAATAAAATTATTAAATATCAAATGCAATATCATGAGTTTAGCAAAAATGAATATTTACGAAATAAAGGAATATCTACATGAACAAATAAGAATAAGTTATGATTTAAAGGAAACATATTTAGAACAACTAAGACCTGGATTAATTAGACAATTAGAAAAATACTATTTACTACAACAAATAGATCAAGCTTGGCAGCAACATATAGATAAAATTAATTTATTAAAAGAATATATAGGTTGGAGAAGCTATGGACAACAAGATCCATTAATAGAATATAAAAATGAAGCATTTCATTTATTTATCAATATGATTATGTATATACGACAAACTGTAATATATTTAGTGATGAGGTCAAGGTTAATCGTTGATTTATAAGTAGGCAATTATTGACATAATAATCAAAATTGTTTATATTGTCCTTACGCAATAAGTTGCCCCCATCGTCTAGAGGCCTAGGACATCTCCCTTTCACGGAGGTAACGGGGATTCGAATTCCCCTGGGGGTATTAAAAATAGAAAAATTAATTGAACATTCATTATTAATTAGTAATTTAAAGAAGATTTCATTTGTTCACAAAAATTACCTACTTCTTTAAGCATCAAATTATAATCAACCGAACTATTATTAACAATAATACGAGTAAAAGCACTGCCAATAACTATAGCATCTATATTCAAATTAGAATGCAAAAATTTAGATACTTGAGAAGGAGAAGAAATACCAAAACCAAGCATAATTTGTTTATCAGTTTTAGAATTAATATAATTACACAAATAGCTTGCATTTTCACTAATAGAATCTCTAATACCTGTCACACCTGTACTACTAACTAAATATACACATCCAGGCGCTTTGGATAATATATTTAAAATTCTCTGTTGAGAACTAATAGGAGAAATAAAAAATATAAGCTCTAAACGATACTCTAAACAAAGTTTTAAGACATAATCAGTTTCTTCTATGGGCAAATCAGGTATGATCAAACCTTTAACTCCAACTTGTGAAATTTCTTGTACAAAACTAGATAAACCGCGCACTAATATTGGATTATAATATGTAAATATAATTATAGGAACATTAATCTTTTTATCTATTCTTTTCAATATATTAATAACTTCATCAACATAAACTCCATTCTGCAATGCAACTTTAGAAGCATTTTGAATTAAATGCCCATCAGCTAAAGCATCTGAATATGGTATGCCTAACTCAATAACATCAGCTCCTTTTTTACCAAGGGTTAATAAAAGCTCAACAGTTAAATCAATACTAGGATAACCAGCTGTGACAAAAGGGATTAAAGCATATGAAGAATTCTGACGTTTTTTTCGTAAAATTTGAGATATTAAATTCATAGATAATTAATTTAATTAAAGTGGGTCGCCCGGGACTCGAACCCGGAACTAATCGGTTAAAAGCCGAGTACTCTACCATTGAGTTAGCAACCCATGCGTATACATAAATAACATAATACATATATTATTATAATTAAACAATAACTAATGAAACAAAAAAAAATTAACAAAATTGAAAATATAATTACTGAATTTATAAAAAAGTATACAATTAATAAGATATTAATAGCTATTTCAGGAGGTCAAGACTCTATATGTTTAATACAAACAATTAAAAACCTAAATATAATAAAGAATAAAAAAAAAACAAAAATATCTTATATATATATAGATCACCAATGGAAAAAATCTGGTGATCAACAAATAAAGCATCTCATTAACTACATTAAACTTATTCAAAGTCATATCAATATTTACCAAATTAATAAAATTGCATTGTCTGAAGACAAATGCAGACAAAATAGGTATCACATTATAATAAAACATGCTATATTATATAACTATAATTTAATAATTACCGGACATAATGAAACAGATAAAATAGAAACATTTATTCAAAGCATCATTAAAGGAAGTGGAGTTGAATATATAAACAACTTAGCAATTAAAAGTAAAATTTATAAAGAAAAATTTATATTAAGACCACTTATAGGACTAGATAGAAATTATATATACTGGTTATGTAAAAAACTATGCCTACCAATCTGGTCAGATAATACTAACTATATATATACAATACAACGCAATAGAATTCGGCAAGAACTCATACCGTATATAAAACAATATTTACACGTCAATGTAGAAAAAAATATACAATACTTATTAAATAATCAGTACTATCAAAATGAATATTTAAAGCAAAGTACTATCAAATTATATTTGAAAATTAGACACAGCAAACGTATAGCAATTGACTATAATTTAATAAACAAACAAAATTTTATTTTACAAATCAAAGTAATACAAATATTCTGTTTTCATAACATACAAATTTACCTAGAAAATAAAAAAGTGATTAAGATCATTAGAACAATTAATAAAACAAAATTAAGTAAATTAAAAATAGCAGAAAATAAGTACTTTAATTTTTTTATAAGTAATAATTGGTTTTATATAAGTATAAAAAATAAAAATGTTATATTAAAATTTATATGAAATTTAGATAATTATTAATAATCAATACTATAATATATTATTAAAATAAATTTTATATAAATAAAAAACTTAAACAAGTACATTTATATTAGGGAATTTTTATATGATTAATTGGCAAGTTATTGGACAACTAGTTTCACTAGGTATTATTGTTATTGTAGGACCAGCTGTAATTATTTTACTGTCCTTAAACAAAAGCAATTTATAAATTACAAACAAATAGAAGTTAAACTAAAAATTAACAAAATATAAATACATGAATACTTTATTAGTAATATTTAATTAACTAATAGACTTCATTAAAACATCAATATCAATTAATTGATGATCACCAGCAAATTCGTTATTTTTAGATAAAAAAAGCATACAATGACATTCTTGTCTTTCTCTCATAGGTACACAAGGACAATTCCAGTATGCATTAGCAACTTCAAGAACTTTGTCGTCATAATGACGACAAGGACATAATGGAGCTCCATACTCATCTTTATGCTTTGCAAGGCCTTCAATTACCACGGCAGTTACACTCGTGTCTATACAAAAAAATGTTCCTGTTCTTTTTGCATATGCTTCAGAAAATTTTAACATTGCTTCAAAACTTAATGGAACTTTATTATTCTTCAAATTAACCATATATTTTTCTCAATAAATTATTTAATAAATCAAAGAAATAGTTAAACTCATCCAACAAAATGTTAAGATTTTAATCTTATTTAATAAATATTTAATATAATAGATAGATATAAAAAACAAAAAACGCTAAATAATAAATAAATAAATTAAATAAATGACATCATCATACTTGCCGTCTATCTTAGTACCAATTATAGGGATACTATTTCCTGGAATAACTATGGCGCTACTATTTATTTATATTGAACAAGACTCAATTTCATAACAATAAAATAAACCATGTTATACACATTGAAATGTATATATGGTTTAAAAATAAATAATTAACTAATAAACATTCATAAATTTTAATATAAAATTTAAAGGGATGATCCTATTCCAGAATAAGAACCATAAATAAATATTCCTAAAACAGTAATAGCAGCTATACCTCCAACGGTAGCTACTAACCATAAAGGTACTCTACCTGTATTTGACATATTACTCAACTCTCCAATAATTAAAGTATAAAACTCAACAATAAATTTATAATAAAAAATTTAAATAAATTGAACCAAAAAAATTGTTGCTATTAATTCTAATTAAAAAAGTAACTAGAAAACAAAACAGCTAATACAAAGATTAGTAATAAACCCCAAAACAAAGATGTACGATTTAACTCAACTGGTTCCTTATTAGGATTAGGACCACTCATAATAATAAATACCTCCTATCTTTGAATAAACTGCATAGATGTAATAGCACCTAAAAAAAAGACTGTTGGGATAGCTATGCCATGTATTGCTAACCACCTAAAAGTAAAAATTGGATATGATATTGGCTGATTAGAACTTCTTTTATTCACTAATTTCTCCTAAATTAAATACCTTTTGTTAAATCTTCCAGTTCTTGTTTAGCACTAAAACGATCATTAACCAATGGAACTTGTTGACGATCCTGAGTAAAATATTCGTTAGGACGAGGAGTGCCAAAAACGTCATAAGCTAAACCAGTACTTACAAATAACCAACCTGCAACAAATAAAGCAGGAATTGTTATACTATGTATAACCCAATAACGAATACTTGTTATAATATCAGAAAAAGGACGTTCACCTGTTGATCCTCCTGACATAAAAATACCTCCTAGCTAAAAATACATAAATAATAGATTAAATTAAATATGAAATATACAATTAATTTATATATATGATAATATTGTAATATATATAATATTTATTTTATTACATAGTAAATATTCTTCTTAAATAAAAAAATAAATTATTTTTTTACAACTTTTCGAATGAGCTACCTAAAGTACTAAACATAACATAAGAAAGAATAAAGTTCAAAACAAAAACAAGAACTAGTGAAGTAATAACAGAAGATGTTGTGGATAAACCAACTCCTTGTGAACCACCAGAAGTTGTTATACCCCAAACGCAACTAATAATAGAAATAAACAAACCAAATATTAAAACTTTTAACATCGATTTATATATATCAATCATAAAGAAACCATAAAACAATGAATCAAAAAAAAAAACAGGATAAATTGAATAAAAAACAAAACAAATAAATGCACTACTGATAAAGCTTGTCAATAAGGAGAATAAGTTAAGAATAGGTAAACAGATAAGAACTGCAAGCACACGAGGCAATATTAAGTAACGAATTGGGTTAATTCCCAAAACTAACAATGAGTCTATTTGTTCTGTAACACTCATTGTAGCAATCTCAGAGGTAAAGAAAGAACAAGTTTTTCCAATTAAAATAATTGAAGTTAAGACAGGCGATAATTCTCGTATAAAAGAAATAGCCAAAATAGAGGCCGTCAAATCTGTAGCATTTAGATATAAAAACTCTTTTACAATTTGTAAATTAAGCACTAAGCTAATAAAAAAAGAAGTCATTCCTGTAATTAATAAACAACTTGGACCTATTAATGCAACTTGATCAAATAAAATATTATAATGCATTTCTAATAAGATCATTGGATTAAAAACAGAGGCCACTACTTGAATAAACAATTTCATTCTAATAAAAAATTTGTACATATTTTTATAATCATCAATTTCAAAGTTTCATTTCAAAGAATATAGATATATAAGAAAAACCTAATCAATACATAAAAAAATAATATATTGATTTTTTGATAAAAATTTATTAAATTACTATGTAGGTTTGGGCGGTTAGCTCAGTGGTAGAGCGCCTGCCTTACAAGCAGGTGGTCACTGGTTCAACAATCATAAAGAAACCATAAAACAATGAATCATCCAGTACCGCCCATTCAAAATAGATTAAACTAAAAAATAGCAACATCTCAAAATATATATTATGACTAGGGCTTATCGTCTAAGGGATCAGGACAGGGACCTTCTAAGTCTCTAATGTAGGTTCGAATCCTACTAAGCCTATTTTACTCAAGCCAAGTATCTAAAAAATTAGTTAAGTATTTCACCAACTATTTTCTCTACCTTCATCCCAGAGTCAACTAATTCAAGCGGATCTTTACGCAATCTATGACGTAAACATAAAGTAATAACTTTTTTTATATCTTCAACCAAAACTTCATCTCTATTCTGATAAGCAGCATATGCTTTAGCAGCTCTATTGGTTACAATATCCCCTCTTAAACCATCAACATTTAAAATACCACAAATTTTAGAAATTTTTACTTTTAAATCATAATCAATCACTACATTGGACAAAATTTTTTGTGCTGCAACAATAGATTCCTTCAAAGCATTTTGTTTATCCTGAAATTGTTTTATACAAGAATATGGATCATAATCAAAGTTTGTTCTTTGTTCAACAATTTGGACACGTAAAGAAGGATCTTTAACAGTTCTAATTTCAGCATGCATACCAAAACGATCAAGCAATTGCGGTCTTAATTCACCTTCTTCTGGATTACCAGAACCAACTAAGACAAACCTAGCTGGGTGTCTTATTGAAATCCCTTCACGCTCAACAGTATTCCATCCAGAAGCAGCAGAATCAAGTAAAATATCTACTAAATGATCATCTAATAAGTTAACTTCATCAACATAAAGTATACCTCTATTAGCCTTTGCTAATAAACCAGGCTCAAAATTTTTAACTCCTTCATTCAAAGCTTTTTCAATATCAATAGTACCACATAAACGATCTTCAGTCGCACCTAAAGGTAAATCTACCATAGGAACTTTAATAAATTCAGTATCTAAATCATTTTGATTTTCAACTTTCTCTTTTACTAAGTCAGACATCAAATCATAATCAGATGGATGAGAATTAAATATATCATCAGCTATAACTTCTATTTCAGGCAAAAGATCAGCTATTGCCCGTATTGTCGTTGATTTTCCCGTACCACGATCTCCCATAATCATAACACCACCTATTTGTGGGTCAATAACATTTAAAATCAAAGCTAACTTCATTTCTTCTTGACCAATTATAGCAGTAAAAGGAAAAACAGGACGAGCTTGTTTAATTATTTTATTCACGATGCATTTGTAGTTAAATTAAGTTTAAATAATAAATATTGAGACTTTAAAAGATGCATTACTTAAATATCAAAACTTTAAGCAGCATCTATATAAAATTATAATTTATTGTCACGAATTTTATTGATATAAATCAGTACCTAACCTGATAGCTAAAATTGCTGATACTAAAGCAAATAATAAAGCAATTAAAATTTGACTATCACTAAGCATGTTAAAACCTCCAAAAACAGTAAGTAACTTTTACAGAATATAAAAAATTGTACCATTAATACAAATTAATGATTACAAGTAATATATTATTATGCTAAATAAATTTAAAAATAATATAATTCAATATTAAGTTAATTTAATATATATTTACTAAAGATCTATTTTTCTTTATAGTTAGATATCGTATAATATTATCATTTAACTTCATTGATTTTTCTATTATATTAACTAATTGGCCATTTCCTTGATAATTCATTTGAATATAAATTCCATCATAATAATTAATGATATTATAACTCAGATGACGCCTACCCCTATGCTGTACAGAAATATTAATAGCACCTTGTTCCTTTAGCATTACTTTATAATAACTTACTAAAGATAAATTAATATCTTCAGTAACATCTGGTTTTAAAATATAAATAGTTTCATAGTCGTTTAAAAATGTCATAATTTAATTTTTCATTTAATATTTTATATTTTTATGGGCTATCAATCTGTATTCTAACAGCTTGTGATATTACAGGTATTTTAGCATACCTTCCTTCTACCGATTTTATAATAGAATAAGCAATAGTAGATAGAACAAACCAAAATAATGTATTACATAATATTAAACCATAAAGACTGACTCGAAATTCAATGGGCAAAGCTCTAAAAGCTGAACCTAATAAAGAATTAATTAGAAATAATAAAATGGCTTGCAAAACATTAAAACGTACAAAAGGACGATTTGGAATTGGGCTTTTTGATCTTACAAAGAAGTAATATAATACAAAAAAGAGAATAAAAGCTAAAGCTGGATGAGTAACGTAAAAAACGACTAATGGCATTAACGTTTTTTTATATATTGTCATTAAACTAAAAGGGTAATCAGGTAAAATCTGTTGGCCAAAATTTTGTAAACCTTCTAATAAGGGTAAACCATATGGCAAGATAGAAACTAGTCTATCTAAAAAAGTAACAGAGAGAATATTCTCAATATAATTTTTTACAAACAATATATACAATTTATAACAAATTAAAAACAATAGAAAGATAAAAATTGTACTAACAATAAAGTACAAAAAATAATTAAACATATGAATAATATCTTACAGTCACTAAATAAACATTTATGAAATTCATATACACATAAATATGAAAAATAAACAGGTTATATTTGATAAATAGAAACATTATAATTAAACATGAAAGAAAAAAAAAGTAAAAACAACAATATGAATAATTATGAATTAGATGAACTAATAATTGCTGATCAAGTATTTCCATCAAGACTAATGATAGGAACAGGCAAATATAAAAACATTAAACAGGCAGTAGATAGTATAAAAACTAGTCAAGCATCCATTGTAACAGTAGCAATTAGAAGAGCTCATTATGCAAAACAACATGGAATTAGTAATTTAATAGATGCAATAAATTGGAAAAATTTATGGTTACTACCTAATACAGCTGGTTGTGAAACAGCAGAAGAAGCTATTCGAATTGCAGTGATAGGCAGAGAAATTAATAAAAGAATTGGACAAACAAATAATAACTTCATAAAGCTAGAAGTTATTTCAGATTCACGCTATCTATTTCCTGATCCTATAGGAACATTAAAAGCGGCAGAATATTTAGTAAATAAGGAATTCAAGGTTCTACCCTATATATACCCTGATCCCATGTTAGCCAGACAACTAGAAGATATCGGATGTGCCACAATTATGCCTTTAGGCTCACCTATTGGATCTGGACAAGGCCTACAAAATAAAGATAATATACAAATCATTATCGAAAATTCTAAAGTCCCAGTTATAATAGACGCAGGCATCGGGAAAAGTAGTGAAGCAAATAAAGCAATGGAGATGGGTGCTGATGCTATATTACTAAATACTGCAATAGCAAAAGCAAAGAACCCAATAAATATGGCTGATTCAATGAGATTAGCAGTAATTGCAGGAAGGAAATGCTACTTATCTGGTACAATGGAAATAAATAAACAAGCACAAGCAAGCTCACCAAGCGGTGGAATTATAAAAGTTATATAAAAATATACATATGATTATTATAATAGATAACTATGACAGCTTTACTCAAAATTTGGTCCAATACGTAGGAGAATTAGGCTATGATATCATAATAGCTAGAAATGATGAATTATCAATTCAAGATATTAAACATATCAAGCCAACACATATTATTTTGTCTCCTGGCCCAGGTAAACCTGAAGACTCCAAAGTTTGTTTAGATATTATTAAACAATACGCTGAAGACATACCTATACTTGGCATTTGTTTAGGACATCAAGCAATAGGATATATTTATGGAGGTACAATCAAAAAATTAGAAGAGCCAATGCATGGTAAAATAAGTAATATAATTACTGATCAAAATGATATATTTAAGAATATAAAAAAAACATTTAAAGCTATCAGATATCATAGTCTAATTATTGACAGAAATAATTTACCAAAGAACATAGAAATAACAGCTTGGACATCAGATGGAAATATTATGGGATGTAGACATACAGTCTATAATAAACTCAGAGGAATACAATTTCATCCCGAGAGTTTATGGACACAAGAAGGTAAATCTATACTCAAAAACTTTCTTTTATAATAGAATATTATTTATATTCAATACTTGATCATTATAACATACAGTATAATAATAATAAATTTTTTCTAAATATTTTATATCTTGCTCAAAAAACAATGAAGCTCTATTAGTAGAGCCTAAAAAATTTAAAGAATTAATATTACAATAAACCCATACTTGAGAATAAGATACGTAACTAAGAAAAGTACTTAAAATCATGACAAAAAAACCAGAGTACACAATAAATATTCCCGGATCAACTTTAATTTGCAATCCTGTACTAGTAATTACTTCATCAACTATAATAGGGACATTATTAACATAAAATTTGTCATTAACATCAACTTTATTTAATAATAAACCATTACTATTACAGATTAAAATAGGGCTATCTAAATTAAATAGGACAAAAAAAACACTATCTTTATCGTTAATTGCAAGAGTGGAGAGCCAACAGTTTTTACCACTAACGACCGTTTTTAGTAATTTTTTTTGTATTATATACTTATCTCCTAAGCGAATCCTCAATGCATTTATTTGCCAATCAGTTTGGTAAACTGTAATTGAATTGAATCGTAAAGGATCATTTACGGAAATAATTTTATTATCAATTATATAATGATTATCTACACTAATAGATAATGAGGAAAAAAATTGTTTAATGGATCCATCAAAATTATAATCAATAAAAAAATTGCTAACACGAAGCATTAGGTCTGATGGTAAACAACTAGAAAAACCAGCATGAACTATATTTTTAAAATGAAATATTTCACCTTTAGGCACAATTTCCTGAACAACAAAACTATCAAAAAGACTAAATAAGGAACCTAATAAAATTGCAACAATACTAAAATGAACAAAAATTGGAGCAACACGACCATATAAACCTTTATAAGAATAAATAGATGTGCTTCGATAAAAAATAAAAAAATTTAAGCGAAGCAGTGAATAAATTAAATTCGTAAAGGATGATTTAGACTTGCTAATGTCATCAAAAAAATTTCTGCTAACTTGTGAAGAAGTTTTCTTGTATATAAACTTCCAACGTCTAGCATTTTTTAAACTAGGCAACTGTGTAGAAAAAGTACAAGACATCAAACTAATAATCAAAATAAATAAAAAGATAATAAACCACCAAGTCTGAAAAATATGATCTAAACCAAAAACAGTAATAATAAACTTATAATTGGGATAATTAAGGTCATAGTATGAAATGTCTTGATCTTGTTCAAGAATAGACCCTAGAACGCAAAACATAGAAATAATTAATAAAATAAAAATTGCAAAATTTAGATTCGCTAAACTTCTAACAAACTTCCAAAAATAATTTTTACTCATAAAAATATAAAGAAAAGTAACTAGTCAACTAATTGATCATTAAATAAATATAATTTTTAATAAAGAAAAGCAAGAAAATATAAATATAAATGAACCAGTTAGCGGTAATATAAATTTCCAGATGAACGAAAAAATAAAAAAATTTTTATCACTCAACTGTATTGTTGAAATAAATAGTAATGGCAAAGAAAAACCAAAGAAATAAAAAACTAAATATAAAAAAGTAAAAAACATACTATTTGTTTTTTGCAATATAAAGTTTAAAATTAGCAATAAAGAAGTATTACAAGGTAATGCGCTTGATCCTATAATTAAACCCATCAAATAACTTTGAAATAAGCTATTTTGAAACACAAGATTATTCAAATACTTCTCAAATAAAGGATTAATTTCTGAAAAAATTAATACTTCCATCAAATTTAATGAAATAATAAAAAGAAGTATATATGAAAATATAGGTAATTTATAGACTATAAATGAAAAATTTAACAAATTAGTAGAAATAATAAAAAATACAATACTTGTTATTATTCCTATTATAAAGATATAAATATTTAAGCCATCATTTTGTTTAGAATTAACATACGAAAAAACTAGAGGCAACAAAGAAACTAAACAAGGAGTAAAAACAGTGAATAATCCAAGAAAAAAAACACATAAAATTAAATAACTATTACCCAAAGTATCTAAAGAAAATAATAGACTTGATATATATTTTTGTATTGAATAAAACAATATATAATAGCTATCAAACCAATTATATGAAAATGAAATATTGAAAGTAAACATTGTATATACATATTAGATTAGATAAATTATCATTTTTATTATTACTCCCCAGGAAGGATTTGAACCTACGACCAATCGGTTAACAGCCGATCGCTCTACCACTGAGCTACTGAGGATGTAAACTGAGAATATCATAACAACAATAAAAACAAAAAACAAGTAAAATAATATTATAAGAGACTTGTCTTTATAAGTAAATAATGATAAAGTAGTTCCTGAAGCGGACGTGGTGAAATTGGCAGACACGCTAGATTTAGGTTCTAGTGAGAATATCTCGTGAGAGTTCAAGTCTCTCCGTCCGCAATTAGTATAAAAATCTAATTTTTCAACACAACTATATAAAGCTTAAGTCCTACTCCATCTTTGAAGAGTAACTTTAATTGAGCCATCATATGATAAATTTTCCTGAATTTTACTAAAGCCATAATTACAACTTGCGTTAACAATCTGATTATACGCATACTGTTGAAACAAACGGTCAATAAAATGACTGAAATCAACCTCTAAACTCCATAGTTGAACATCAGCAATAAGAATGTATTCATCACCACTCCACGAAAAATTAAAAAGAGGACATTGATTATCGTTTTGATATGATTGATAAACCATTACATTTTTAACTTGAACATCATTTGAATTAGACACATCATTATGTAGTAACTTATAACAAAAACCTAATTGCTTAATTGTTTTAGTTAAATTATCTAAATCATTAATATTCGTCTTAATTTTACTAAAATGTGACATATAATAAATATAAAAAAAGAATAATAAGTACAATACTTAAATACATTATATTGTATAAAAGGAAATAAAAATTGAAACGACTTATTTCTTAATAAATAATTAACTTAGTGAACTAACGATTTTTTTTTATAAAAAACTTTACATGTTATATACAATCTTGTAATAATATGTTTAACAAGTAAACATAAGTCTTGGGAAGTATCTTAAAATAACATTAAAAAATTTAATATGACTACTACTTTAGAAAGACGCGAAAGCGCAAGCTTGTGGGAACGTTTCTGTACTTGGATTACTAGCACTGAAAACCGTTTATATATCGGTTGGTTCGGTGTTGTAATGATTCCAACACTATTAACTGCTACATCTGTATTCATCATTGCATTCGTTGCTGCACCTCCTGTAGATATTGACGGTATTCGTGAACCAGTAGCTGGTTCTTTACTATATGGTAATAATATTATCTCTGGAGCTGTTATTCCAAGCTCTGCAGCGATTGGTATTCATTTCTACCCTATTTGGGAAGCTGCTTCATTAGATGAATGGTTATACAACGGTGGTCCTTACCAATTAGTTGTTCTACATTTTTTACTAGGAGTATTATGCTACATCGGTCGTGAATGGGAATTAAGCTATCGTTTAGGTATGCGCCCTTGGATTTCAGTTGCTTTTACTGCACCAGTAGCAGCAGCAGCTGCAGTTTTCCTTGTTTATCCAATTGGCCAAGGAAGCTTCTCTGATGGTATGCCTCTTGGTATCTCTGGTACATTCAATTTTATGCTTGTATTCCAAGCTGAGCACAATATTCTAATGCATCCTTTCCACCAATTAGGTGTCGCAGGTGTATTTGGAGGATCTTTATTCAGTGCTATGCATGGATCTCTTGTAACATCAAGTTTAATTCGTGAAACAACTGAAAATGAATCAGCAAATAACGGATATAAATTTGGACAAGAGGAAGAAACTTATAATATCGTTGCAGCTCACGGCTACTTCGGTAGATTAATTTTCCAGTATGCAAGTTTTAACAACTCTCGTGCACTACACTTCTTCTTAGGCTTATGGCCAGTAGTAGGTATATGGTTCACAGCAATGTCCGTAAGTACAATGGCTTTCAATTTAAACGGATTCAACTTTAACCAATCAGTTGTTGACAGTCAAGGTCGTGTAATTAACACTTGGGCAGATATTCTTAATAGAGCTAACTTAGGTATGGAAGTAATGCATGAACGTAATGCTCATAACTTCCCACTTGATTTAGCATCTCAAGAGTCTCTACCATTAGCCTTAGTTGCACCATCTATAAACGGATAACTTATATGTTAATAAGTAAAAATAGATACTAAAAACTACAACAATTTAATAAAAACTGTTGTAGTTTTTTTACTTTATAAAAAATATTAATAAAAGAAGACAAATTTTAATTTATTAATTATATTGAACCAATAATTACCTAATTTTTGTAAACCTAGAATACAATAAAAGAGGAATAAGATAATTAGCTTTAGGATAAAAAAAATGTAATATATTTTGATAATCTATAAAGATAAAATACTTATTAAACCAATTATAATGACTAATGGTAAATTTGTTATCTAACACCTTGCAATACTTGAAATCCTTACTAAAAAATAAAGAACGAATATTTTTGTTTAAGTAATATTGATTTTTTATTTCTTCACTAGAAATATTAAAGAATAATTTGGAATAAAAACTCTCAATAGATAAAAAGCTTGAGGAAGACACTCCTTGAATACCAGAGTAACCAAATATTTCTCTTAAGCTTTTATTTCTTCGTCGGCGTGTAAGCTCAAGTAATCCTAAATCTGATAGTTCAATTATTTGTGGACTACAATCATCATAAGATAATAGTTTATTAAAATGATCCAACAACTTTAATTGATCTCTTTGAGAACTCATGTCAATAAAATCTATAATAATCACTCCGTTAATGTTACGAACTCTTAATTGATAAGCGATCTCTATAGCAGCATAAAAATTAATTCGTAAAATTGTTTCTTGTGAATTATTAAATTTATTAAATGAACCTGAGTTGACATCTATAACTGTCAAAGCTTCATAGTGTTCTATAAATAAATATCCACCATGTAATAAATTTACCTTTGGTTTAAGTAATTTCCTTATATTATGTTTAACATAAAATTTGTCCAGAACACAAGGATTTTTGTGATATAACTGAAGTTTTGTCTTTATCGTAATAGAAATATAAAACCATTTTTTTAAATAATAATAAACCAACTTTAAAGCATAATCTGAATCAACAATAATCTTTTTTACATTACTTTCATAAACATCTCTTATTACCTTCTTTACTAGATCTTCATCCTTATATATAACAGAAGGAACAGAAGTTAAAAGCAATTTTTTTTGAATAAATAGCCATTGCTTAACTAACAAATCTAAATCGTATAAAATTAAAGATTCAGAAACACCTTGAGCACAACTTTTAACTATCAAACCCATACACTCAGGTTTTATCAACAAAGCTAAGGAATATAAGTGTATACGTTCATTATTATCATAAATTCTATTAGAAATTAGAATAATATTACAAAATGGCATTAAAACGACATACTTACCATATAAATGTACATTCGAAGTTAGTCGCGGGCCTTTAGTATAAGTAGGTTCTTTAACAACTTGAACTAATATTAGCTGATTAATAAAAAGATAATCATGTACACAAAAAGATCTTTTATCTTTTCTTAAATTTTTAATATCACTAATATGTATAAAACCACTTTTACCATACTGACCTAAATTTACAAAAGCTGCATTCAAACTTGAAAAAATTTTTTGAACAACACCAACATATATATCATTAACTTGATAATTCTTATTAATAAAGGTAAATTCTTGAACTTTACTAGATTGTACTGTAGCTGCAATACTATTAAGATGAGAAATTATAATTTTTTTGACCATTCATAAAATAATAAAAATCCATATATATGAATTTCTGTTTAAGTAAAATAATATTATAAGAAGATAATAGTTTAAATACAAAACTAAAATTTATATAGGTTTAACATTCACACGATACTTTTTACCATGGAAAATTTCGAATTGAACTTGACCATTTATAAGAGAATAAAGAGTATAATCTTTACCCTGACCAACATACTTACCTAACTTAAATTTACTACCTCGTTGACGAACAAGAATCTGCCCTGGTTTTACAATTTCCCCACCATACTTTTTCACTCCGAGTCTTTTAGATTTAGAATCACGACCATTTTTAGTACTACCAGAACCTTTTTTATGTGCCATATATATACTAATAATAAATTTTACTTATATAATGCCAAATAACATGACATACTTTATTAATTAAAAATATCTTCAATCAATATTCTTGTCAACTTTTGTCGATAACCTTGTTTTATACGATAATTTTTTTTAGGTTTTATTTTAAAAACCTTTATTTTTTTACCCTTTAAATGCTTTAAAACTGTTGCTTTTACTAAAATATGTTCTAAACAGGGTGTACCAATTTGATATGCATTTGATTCAGAAAATAATAAAACTCTCTTAAAACTAATTATATCCCCGGGATTAGAGGGAAGATAATTTATATCATAAAATTTGCCTGGCTCTATAATCATCTGATTACCCCCAACATCAATTACTGCATAAGTCATAAATCAATTTAAATATATTAATAATCTACTCATCTACTAAAAATAATTATATAAAACTTTTTAAGAGAATTACATCAACAATATAATTCTAGATTTACATATTATTTGTATTAAACTTCTACGATAAAAAGGTGAAGATAAACAAGATACTTGAGATCCCAAAATATTAGAGGAAGTAAATTGAGAACCATTAAGAATAAATCCATCAGGTAAAACAAAAATAAAACCTTGTTTTAATTTACCATATAATGGTCCAGGCAGTAAATAATTACGCTTTGCTCTATCTAAATTAAAAGTACCATATTTTTCTGATTGAATAATAAAAAACTCATAAACTGCATTAAACTGTGAAACATACACACGATAACCATAATGATTAATAATTAATCCTTTAGTTAAAATATGTATATATAAAATATAACTAAAATTAGTTTTAGAGTATTTTTTACCTAAATCTAAATAATATTTTAAACCAATAGGAGCATATATATGAAGAGACTTAATTCTTCCCATTAAATTTAATGTAGATAATAAACCTAATAAACCAGAAATACTCGAAATATGTAAGTTAGGTAATATAATTTTTGACAGATTATTAATCTTAAAACTATTATTTAATAAATTAAATTGAGAACCTTCAGAGCAATTAAATAACCAAGTATCTTTAAAAGAGGGCAATTTAAGCAATAAACTTATATTCATTTTTTTTAGAACATAAGTATCAGAATCTAAATAACGCAACATCATAATAAATAAGTAAAATTTTTATTATTTAATATACAAAAAACAAAACTAAGTAAAATCATTGGTCTTATAACTATCTAAAGACTGATTATAAATAAAAGTTGTCGAATTACCATCAACTAATGATTTAGCTAATGAAAATGACTTTTTACTTGCTAACAGAGCTTTTTTTCTCCAATAATATTTACGGGACTTAGACTTTGAAGTTCTTTTTTTAGGAACAGCCATATTAAGATATAAATATGTTATTATAAAATAAAAATAAGAAAAGTAGAAAAATATACGATAAAATAATTTCCTACTATATAAACACAAATGAGTTATATTTAGACTAAATTATACTACATACTACGAAATTGCTGAATAGCAACTCTGCCTATATTGTATATTGCCCATGAAGCAGCTGCCATTAAAGGTAAAAAAACAATTACTAATCTAGTATCCATAAATAAAATTTCCTTAATTATTTAATAAATAATTTTAATATAAAAAATATTTCTGTATATATTATAAATACTATATTGAAATGATAATTAATATATAAAAAAATAAAATTTATATGATAATTTAGAAAAAAACAAAAACTATAACAAATAAAAATAAAATTTTAAGAAAATATTATGAGAGACTTACCTTTTACTTTAGATCAGCTAAGAATTTTAAAAGCTATTATTAGAGAAGGAAGCTTTAAAAAAGCAGCAGATAGTTTATATGTATCACAACCAGCAATTAGTTTACAAATTCAAAACCTAGAAAAACAATTAAATATACCAATTTTTGAAAGAACTAGCAAAAAAGCAACACTAACAGAAGCAGGCAATTTACTACTTAGATATGGAGGCAGAATTTTAGCACTTTGTGAGGAAACATGTAGAGCTCTAGAAGATATACAAAACTTACAAGGTGGATCCTTAGTAATAGGAGCTAGCCAAACTACAGGAACATACTTAATGCCAAGATTAATAGGCCTTTTTAGACAAAGATATCCACAAGTAAATGTACAACTTCAAGTACATTCAACAAGACTGATATCATGGAGTGTAGCTAATGGTCAAGTAGATTTAGCTGTTATAGGTGGAGAAGTGCCAAATGAACTAAAAGATATTTTACAAATCACGTCATACGCGGAAGATGAATTAGCTCTAATATTACCAACATCACATACATTTTCTAGGGTACCAAATATACAAAAAGAAGATCTATATCGATTACGATTCATTGCTTTAGATACTCAATCTACCATTAGAAAAGTAATAGATAAAATCTTGCATCAACATGACATAGATAGCAGCAGATTTAAAATAGAAATGGAACTAAATTCTATAGAAGCAATAAAAAATGCTGTTCAGTCAGGTCTTGGAGCAGCATTTGTCTCAGTTTCAGCTATAGCTAAGGAGCTAGAATTAGGAATTATACATTGGGCCAAGATAAAAAATGTAACTATAAAACGAATGCTTTCTATAATTATACACCCCAATAGATACAAATCTAAAGCTGCTGAAACATTTAGTAGAGAAATTTTAACATTATTTGTAACACCATATGAAAATCAAATTTTTTTTGATTAATATCAATTAGGAATAAAAATTGAACTAGATGTAAAACTTCCAACATGAACAAGAGCAAGACGCAACTTTAACCATTGTATAAACTGCTTATCCAATGATACTATAGCAGCAAATGATTTATTTGCACTATAGAAACTACTATTTAAATCTGTTGAATTAAAAAAATAAGGGTTTACAACAAACCAAAAATCAATTTCTTTATAATTAATTTCATAATAACGTGTTCTTTCGCGTAATATTTCTTCTATTGGCTCCTGATCAAGAAAAAAATGTTGACTAGCAATAATAAAATGGTAATTATACATTATAAAATAAAAAGTATGTATTTAAAGAGATAAATTAAATCTAAAAATTATTGTAATACAAATACAAAGAACATGAAAAACTTTTTAAATTCAAGAAATGAAAATAAAATACTGGCCTAACAAACCGAGCATTAATTTAAATAATACAGTAGTAGAACTATTTATTGAGACAGAAAAAAAATTATTACTTGCAAAATACAACAAAAGTAATAAGTACTTATATATAGATATTCTAAACAGCTTAACTAAAAATCATTTTTTTAAGATTATTTTATCTGAATTTAAAGAACTAATTTTAGATCTAATTGAAATTAATTTAAATGCTAAAACAATAACCATAATAAGTAAAAAAATTAACAAAATTTTTATTAATAGAGTATCAGAAAAACTTTTACTACAGTCGCACTTCAAAGATCTAAAAGAATTCCAAGATGAAATATTAATTAATCAAGATAATAGCTTAATAGATACACTATTAATTTACTTAATGTTTGGATCAGCATCTATAGAAAATAATATATTTATATTTGAAAAAGTTTATACACCATATAATCACGTAAGAATTTTACTAGAGAATTTCATTATAGATACGAGTAATATTGTAATCAAAACGTTAATATCTAAATTAAGTAACTCAGAAAATATTAACAAATTGTTAAATCAAAAACAAATTTGTAATAAACTTTATTCATCAAATAGGTCAATTATATTATTTATTAATAACTTAAAGTGGCAAGATACAACAAATTCATATATATACGATATCAAATCTTTATATAACGAAAGAAAAAAAGTATTAATAATAGATGGAGAAAACATAGTAGTAAAATATATCTATTTATCCCAAATAAAAAAAATTAAAAAGCTTAATCAAATTCAAATAATATTTATATTATGGCTAGAAATCAAAGATTTAATAATACCAAAAATAGAAAGATTCATTATACAAATCACTAAATACTTATTATATTGTTCAATTAATTTGCTAAGTAACTTAATTTTAATATTGATTCGAATAATAGTCTTTTATCTTAATACAGAAAAATAAGCCAATTTATACAACATTAAAATAATATATATAATAACAATAAATTAATTAATAATAATAACAAAGTAAAAATGAAAAAATATAACAAAACTTTAACATCCAAAATAAAAAAAATAGAAACAATTTTTCAAGAACAGTATGAAATTATTACTCCAAATATTGAAAAAATTATTGATGAAATGATGCAAAATGAAGAAGGACAACAAACTATTGCAGAAATAATTGTACAAAGAGTAATAATAAAAAAAGAAAAGCCTCAACCAATAGATGGTTTAATATATCAAAAAATTATTAATGAAAATAATACGGATATAAAAAAACAACTCATAAATAAGTTACCTCAGGGATTACTAGATTTTAAGAGTTACACTAAAGTCAATTATCAAAAATTACAAAATTTACTAGTTAAACAAAAATTTCAGGAAGCCGACACATTAACACAAAAATACTTATGTGAATTAACCCAACAAAATAATAATAGCAAAAAAAATTGGTTATATTTTACTGATATTCAATTCTTATCTCAAGAAGATTTATTTATATTAGATTCATTATGGAAAATATATTCAAAAGGAAAATTTTGCTTTTCTATACAAAAGAAAATTTGGATTAAAAATAACAGGAACTGGGATAAACTATGGGAAAATATATATTGGCTAAAACATGGCATAATGAAAAGATATCCCGAAGAATTTATATGGACAATTGATGCACCTGAAGGCCATTTGCCTCTATTTAATCAACTTAGAGGAACACAAACTTTATCGTACTTATTTCACAACATAAAATGGTAAAAAATAAAGAATTAGGAACAAATATTAAAATTTAGTTAGCTTGATAAGGTTAATAAAGACTTCAAACAAATATTCAGAATCATGTGGGCCCGGATTAGCTTCTGGATGGTACTGAACAGAAAAAATAGGAAGTTTTTTATGAAAAGTACCAGAAAGAGTATTATCATTCAAATTTAAATAATTCAATGAAAATTTATTTAGCAAATCATTTTCAGTAGCAATATTATTACTAACAGCAAAACCATGATTTTGGCTTGTGATTTCAGAATATTTATTAGTACCTGAAGGATGATTTAAACCTCTATGACCAAATTTAAGTTTAAAAGTATTCGTACCCATAGCTATATTTAAAATTTGGTGTCCCATACAAATACCAAAAATTGGAATATTTGAAAATTTGATTAACTTCTGAACTGTATTAATAATATATCGTGCTAACATAGGATCACCTGGACCATTAGAAAGTAAAATGCCATCAGGTTTATCTTGAAGAATTAATTCATAACGATAAGTAACTGGAACAATATTAATAATACAATCAAATAGTAATAACTTTCTTACAATATTAAACTTAATACCTAAATCAAAAACTAAAATTTTATACTTTTTCAACAATACATTACGCTTGCTCAAAATATAACCAATAGAAAAAAATTGATTCGACTTACTGATGAAGTTACTATTTATTGAATAACTACTTAAAGTTGTTACTTTTTTAATTAAATCTAGATTATTTAAGGACTCCAAAGACAAAAATTTTGCTTCAACACTATTACAATAATAATACAAGAAAGCATTTGTTACGCCAAAAAGCCTTATGTATCTCGTCAAAGATCTAGTATCAATACCAAATATATGTGGAATCTTTTTTTGTTTAATATAATCATACAAAGAAACTTCAGATCTCCAACTACTTGAATATAGAGAAATATTTTTTGCAACTATAGCTTTCACGTGAATAAAATTTGACTCATTATCTATCCTATTTAAACCAACATTTCCTATTTCAGGGTATGTGAAAACAACCATTTGACCAGAATAACTTGGATCAGAAAAAATTTCTTGATAACCTGTCATTCCTGTATTAAATACAATTTCGCCAAAACAAGACTCTAACTTAAAAAAAGACCACCCTTTATAAGATGTACCATCTTGTAAACGTAGTGTTGATGGATATAAAGTATATGACATTGAAATAAATAAAATTACTAATTAATAATATAGTAAAAAAATCTAAAATAAGAGAAAAATAAAAACCATTTTCCTCTTATTTTATATAATTAATATTACTACCAGCTATCGCTTCGCGATTGGCTCAAAACAAATTTTGCAACATTAAAGACTTCTTCATCACTTAAGTCATCAAAGGCAGGCATAGCACCAGCACCATTTCTTACTTGATAAACAATTTTTTCTATAGAATCTTTACCATATTTACTTAAATCATCTATTTTTAAAGTTTTAGCCGGGTTAACACTATTATTACCACCAGCATGACAAGCTGAACAATTTTGAGAGAAGACTTGAGATCCTGCATCTAAATCCATTGGTTGTGATAATACAATTCCTGTACTAATGGACAATAATATAAAAACACTGAAAACAATAGAAAGTAAAAATCTCATTATACGCATTCCAAAAATATTAGATCTAATAAGCAAATTCATAATGTATAAAAAATTAAAAAGAATGATATAATTTTATTATATCTTTTTTTCTATATATTTATAAATAAAAATAGAAAACTAATAGTAAATTTTACCTCCCCCCCACTTTTCTGGAGCTATTTTAGGTTGCAATAAAATATAACCAGCCATCGACAACAAATCTTCATCTGTTAAATTTCTCATTATAGGAAAAATATCTGCACTTTTAATACTAGGATGTAATTCTTCTATATAATTTTGACCATCATAACTCATTGGACTTTTCATGTAATCAATTAAACTTGCAACATTATCTCTTGCAGGCGTAGCTAAACTCAAAGATTCTAAATCCAACCCAATATTAGGATTTGTTTTAGTAATGCCTCCATTATGACATTGAGCACAAGAACTGTTAAATAAACGTTTACCTCTCTTAACTTGTTCAGTAGTTAATGTAATTGTTTTATTAGAACTATCAAAAACTACGGTTCTTGTAGCCTTATCTAATTCAATAGAATAAGCTGGCATTAAAGCACAATCTATTAACACGAAAAAAACAATCAAAAATAATAAAAAAACATTTTTTTTAATCATAGTTTACTCACTTAATAAAAAATAATAAAAAGGACCAAAATATTAATTGAATCTAAATTAAAAAATAAAAATAATTTAAATTTACTTCAAACTTTTAAGTAATACATTAAGCTAACTTGAAACAATCTTGAAAATATTACTATTATATATATATTACAATATAGGAAAAAAATATGCTCTAAAATTAATGAAAAGAATTAAAATACAATAATAATAACTTAGACAATTGATCACGTAATTTAGTTCTGGGAACAATTAAATCAATAAAACCGTGCTCAAACAAATATTCAGAAGTTTGGAAATTATCTGGTAAGTCTTCTTTAATAGTTTGTTCAATAACTCGTCTACCAGCAAATGCGATAACCGCTCCTGGTTCAGCTATAATAATATCACCAAGCATTGCAAAACTTGCAGTTACACCACCAGTTGTTGGAGAAGTAAGAATAGTAAAATAAGGTAAGGAAGCTTCACTATGTCGGTAGAGAGCTGATGATATTTTAGCCATCTGCATTAAACTCAACATACCTTCTTGCATACGAGCACCTCCAGAAGCACACAAGATAATTAACGGAATTTTACGATAAGTTGCTTTTTCAATTAATCTAGTAAGTTTTTCACCAACAACTGATCCCATACTTCCACCCATAAACCTAAAGTCCATAATTCCACATGCAACAGTTATACTATTAATAGAAGCTATACCAGTCTGGACGGCATCAGATAATCCAGTTTTTGATTTCATATCCAACAATCTTTCACTATACAACTTTCGATCACAAAAACCTAATGGATCTGTTGAAGATAAATTTAAATCAATTGGCAACCAACTATTGCTATCAAAGAGATAATTAATTCTTTCATCACTTGAAGTAGGAAAATGATAATTGCATTTAGGACAAACTTTATTATTTAAGTTCAATGTCTTATAGTACATTAAAAAATTGCAATTAGAACACTTAATCCAAGGACTTTTAAGCAACCTATTATTCAGTTGTTTAACCCTATTATTATTCAGCAAATTTCTCTTACCAGATAACCATTTAAATAAAGACATAATATAAAAAATGAATTAAGTTTAATTAAAATAAATAACCAATCAATTTCATTAGATTTGTTATTTATTTTTTGATTCAAAAAAAATTATATATACAATTTAATCACGTAAAGTTTTATCTTTTTGACTTACAAAAAGTAAGGCTAAACTTATTGGTACAACAACAACTATTGCTCCTAAAATTAAACTATAAAAAAAACTCGATAAAGATGCTGTCATAAAAATACCCTTATTTAATAATAAAATTATAGCTATATTCTTATATAATTATAATAATACAATTTTACCTATTTTTATATCTTAACATAGCTACTCAATAAACATATTACTGAACATTACACTACCAACGTAACACAATTGTTCCCCAAGTTAAACCCGCACCAAAACCAGCAATAACAATAATATCATTAGTAGATATTTTACTTTGTTCTAATTCTTCATCTAATGCTAGAGGGATTGAAGCTGCCGATGTATTACCATATTTATCTAAGTTAGAAATAACTTTACTACTATCAATAGAAAGCTTATCAGCAATTGCAGATAAAATACGTTCATTAGCTTGATGTAACAATAGCCAATCAACTTCTGTTACAGAGATATTTAAAGATTTAAGGCAGTTTAATATACTCAAAGGTACTTGAAAAACCGCAAATTTATAAACTTCTTTACCATTCATAGCAATGTATTTAAAAGACCCTTGATATAAATTTAACTTAGGATGGGGATAACTACCTTGTTTGTAAGCAATAGAAAGATGATTCGAATAATTTCCATTAGTATTCAATTGGAAACCAAGTACAGAATTATTATTCACATCACATGATTGTAAAATAGCTGCGCCGGCAGCATCACCAAATAATATACAAGTACTACGGTCAGACCAATCAGTCCATTTAGATAAAACATCTGCACCAATAATCAGTACATTGCGATATGAACCAGTTTGCAAAAATTGTGAAGCTGTAACTAAAGCTATAACAAATCCTGAGCAAGCAGCAGTTAAATCAAAAGCGACAGCATTCGTTGCACCTATTTTTGACTGTATTTTACTTGCACTTCCAAAAAGATCATCTGGACTTGATGTCGCAAGAATAATTAAATCTATTTCATTCGCGTCCATTGAAATTTTATTTAAAGCTTTATTAGAAGCTGCAACAGCTAAATCAATAATAGATTGATCTAAATTTTGTAGAACTCTTCTTTCTTTAATACCTGTTCTAGTAAAAATCCACTCATCAGATGTTTGAACAATTTCACTAATCTCATGATTACTTAATTTAGTAGAAGGAATAGCAGAGCCTGTAGAAATTATTTTAGCTCCCTTAAACATAATTGATGTCATATAAATTTTATAAATAAGCTAAATAAAGATAATATCTAGAAAAATAGTTTAATATGATTATATGTTAAATAATTAATGATCAGCTAGGTAAAATAATAAAAACCCGAAAATATACCTAAGTAGCATTCGTTTATTGCTGCTACTTTTCAGTTCTGACAAACTTCAACATGTTACCTATGTACAATTTCGAGCTTAAAGTAATTATAGCATGCTAATTAGAATGAATCAACTATAACAAAAAATTAATTATTGTTAGTTAGACATACCTTGTATAATAAAATCAAAATAAGGTATTGCACAAGCTGATTCAGAATCAGATAAAAATTCTAAAGAAGCATTTTTTAAACATTCAATTGAATCTATCATACCTAATATAGGAACACCTAAAGAATTATACATTTCTTTAACACCTATAACACCAACTTGTTCAAGCAATTCCTTATCACCAGATAAAATACTATATGTTATCAACCTTAAATACCAACCATAATCACGTAAACATAAAGATCGTTTACGAGCTCCCTCAGCATTGCCTCCGGGAGCTATATATTCTGGATGAATTTCAAAAATGGCTTTACTAGCTAATTTAATAATACTTTGTTGTTTATCTCTTAATATACATACAATTGTTATACGCTTTTCAACATCAATAAAATAATCTTTTAATCCTTGAAGCTCACCAATACTTGGATATCTTAATTCATTGTCAGCATCAAGAATGACTTTAGTTACAATACTCATAATAATTAAAATTAATATATAGAAATTGAAATGATTAATTACTTAAATTTCATATTACCAAAAATATATAAAAATTTTCAGCAATATATACTAACAGTATTAGTATTGCTGAAAATTTTTAATTAAATGAATTGTTATTTAATACAAAACATTAAAATGAGAAAGATAAAATGTCAGGAAAAAAACGATTGATTTCTATAATCAATCCTGCAGTAAATGTTACCCAAATTGCACCGACAACTGGTACAGTAGATAAATATTTCATAAAATTATTATCCATAAAATTCCTCTTAAATATTAATATAAAATTAACTAACGTGGAGATACAGTAATATCATCATCAGAAGCTAATAGTTTACCGCTAGTAAACTCCTGCAATGCTGCTAAAGGCCAAGTAAAACCAGATAAAGAAAATTTCATTGCTAAAGGCACATCAATAATAATTTCTTTCTCAGTAGGCTTTTTTGATAAACTAACAGCACGCAAATAACCTCGACCTACCCATCCAATCCAACCAGTAATATATATAAACAATAAACCAGGTAACATAAAATCACCAGCATGATTCCATCTACCATCAGCAATTAAATGGGGCAATCCCTCAGCACCACATAAAATACCAGATTTACTATATTTTGCAAACCTATTTTCAGTTCGTTTAATTTGGCTTTCAATAGCTAACGCAGGCGGAGTATTAGGCTCATATTTCGACAAACGTTTATTTAATTTTTTAACAGAATTATTTAACCTTTTACTAAAGGCTTGTGAATCTTTACATGGGACTAAACCAGCAACTTCTGCATGAACAGGCACAAAATTAGACCCAAATAGCAAAAGACACAAAGATAAAATTATAAATTTTTTCATTAATACCTACCTCAAAACTACAAAATATAAAAATAACAACAAAAAGTTACATTTCTATCAAAAATAAAAATTCAGATATAATATAAGATAATAATATAGATTATTACAATATGTACAAAAAGTAACATTTTTTGAACATGATAGAATAAAGTAAAATTTTTAACTAATAAAAAAGAATCAAAATTATGACATTTTGGAAGTTTTTTTTTAATAATCAAACTTTATCAAAAGATAATATACTTAAATCAAATATTGAAAAACGTTTATTTATAAAAGAAAATAAACAACTAAAAAATATAGAAAGTATATATTTAAGTATTAATAATAAAGTAAATTTATACGAACTCGAACAACTTTGCGATTCAGTCGGATGGGTGAAAAGGCCATTTAAAAAAGTCCAACTTGCCTTAGAAAATAGTTTTTTAGTTGTATCATTATTTTATTATCATCAGAACAAAAAAAAATTAATAGGTTTTGCAAGAGTAACATCAGATGGATCATTCAATGCAACAATTTGGGACGTAGCAATTGATCCAGAATTTCAAGGAAAAGGATTAGGCAAAGCTTTAATGAATGAAGTAATTAAACAGCTTAGAAATCAAGATATCAGCACTATTACACTATTTGCCGATCCAGAAGTAGTGAAATTTTATAGACATATAGGATTTATTATTGACCCTGATGGAGTTAAAGGAATGTTTTGGTATCCAATATGAAAACAGCTAAGAATAAAATATAAGCTATAAAAAGAATATAGCTTATAAAAAACTAGACATTAATAATAAAATTATATTATTATTCATTAGTAATAAATATTATAAACACGGGATATAGCGCAGCTTGGTAGCGCGCCTGCTTTGGGAGCAGGATGTCGCAGGTTCAAATCCTGCTATCCCGATTTAATAAAAGTAATTAATTATATTAAAAATGAATAAACTAAAATAATCAAATAAATTAATTATTAATTCAAATTGTTTATCTCATGACCTAAATGTTTATACATCTCAACTAAAGAAGAACGTGCTTTGTCGTTTTTAGGTAACAAAAACAAGACTTTATGATAATAATACTCAGCAATACTATAAAAAGCTCGTTGGCTATAAAGATTAGCTAATAGAATGAAAATAGAAGCTTTAATTTTATTATCTTTTTTAGATTCTAAAAGAAACTCACATAAAGAAATTGATGTTAACAGTTGACCACGAAATAGATAGCAATTAAATAAACTAAAGTCATCTAATGATGTAACTAAACCTCCTTTAAAACTACTAAGCAAATAATTTAACCGAATATTATTTAATACTAAAACACGCAACTGACTAGAAATAAAAAATGACAAAATTAATAAAATTATCAAAAGTAATAAAAGATAAAAACGAAAAAATAATATATTCATGTTAAAAGATATGAAAACTTAAATAAAACAATATATAATAATTAAAAACTATAAAATAATACATTAATGAAAACTGTAACAAAAATAAAAAAGAAAAGGAAAAACGGTTTCCTTGTTCGAATGAAAACAAAAAGTGGAAGAAAAATACTTAATTCAAGAAGAAAAAAAAATTAAAATAACGAATTAAAATTATATATATAATATATACTCTAATTTCAATAAATGATATATATTATATTAATTAATAAAATTAACATTGAAATGAATTTCGAAAAAGTAATAACACAAACACTTACATCTAACAACTTTTTAGTGTATGTGTTTACAGAAGAAGAAAACAGATTAGAATCAATTTTAAAAACTAAAGTTAACCAATTATTTCACCAAAAAATTTTCGTTTGGGATTTTATAGATGGTTATAATGAAAATCCTAACGATCTTTTTAACTGTAAACAGAATCCATTGGAAGCACTCAATGATATTGCTAAGTATAAAAATAACAATATAAAAGCTTTTTTACTTAAAGACTTTCATAATTTTCTAAATGATATCAGTATTAATAGAAAACTCAAAAATTTGGTCAAAAACCTAGAAAATAATAAACAATACTTAATATTATGTGGGACAACAAATAATATACCAATAGAATTATATGAATATGTTAAATATTTACATATGCCACTACCTAATAAAAAAGAAATACTAAAAGAAATTGAAAATTTTACATATAGCACAGAAATCAACACACTAGAGTATAAAGAAATACTTGTAAATTCTTATCTTGGTTTTTCAATTGAAAAAATAAGAAAATCAATATCACAATTGGTAATTCAAAACGTATCAACAAAAAAAATCATCAAAAATATCTTAAAACAAAAACAAGAAATAATAAAAAGCACACAAGGATTAGAATTCTACTTAAATGATAATTTAAGTTTAGAAATAGGAGGATTAAGCAACTTAAAACAATGGCTTAATATAAGAAAGCTTACATTTACTAGAAAAGCTTATTCATATGGAGTCAAAATGCCAAAAGGTATATTACTCGTAGGAATTCAAGGAACAGGAAAATCACTCAGTGCACAAATAATTTCTAGACAGTGGAATTTACCATTATTTAGGCTCGATATTAGCAAAATATTTGCAAGCGTACTAGGAGAATCAGAAAATAGAATACAAAATATCATCAATACATGTATGCAAAGCTCACCATGCATTTTATGGATAGATGAAATAGATAAAATATTCAATGAATATACAAATACTAATGACAGTGGAACTAAACAAAGAGTCACAAATATTTTTCTAACTTGGTTGTCAGAAAAAGATAAAGAAGTTTTTATATTTGCAACTGCTAACACAATACATAAACTACCAATTGAACTATTAAGAAAAGGTCGATTTGATGAAATTTTTTTCGTAGACTTACCTAACTTTAAAGAAAGATTACAAATTTTTTATATACATCTAAAAAAAGTAAGACCAACTACTTGGAACCAATATAATATATACTACCTATCACACCTAAGTAAAGGGTTTTCAGGAGCAGAAATAG